ACTCAATTTGGTTATTCCTTCTTAGTCTTAATAACCATATGAATCGTGAGTTTTTTGATGACGACTCCAATAGATGAATTTTTTGAAAGAAGAAAGTATAAAATAAGAAAAGTATATGGTAGTAATGCACATAGAAATTAGAAGATAAAAAGGCTTTCTTTTTATCACAAACAAGATTCGTTTGATAGAATGAGATCTGAGGTAACGAAAGAGGGGAGAACGTCGTTCCTTGATTGAAGTGGGGAATGAAATAGGAAGTTTGAACAGCCGCGGGTCGTCTATCGTGCGAGTCGTTCTCTATTCGGGCGTCAGAACAATAACGAATGGGAGCTATCGCACAACTGAATTTGCCATTTCTAAATGATAGGCTTCCGTCACGAGCCGGATTAAGCCTCTTTCTTAAGGGCGAACAGATCGACTACGCCGATCTTTATATGTTTTGGCCACGTCCGTTTCCGCTCCAAAGAAGAAGGTTTAAATCTTTCAATCTTATGTCGTGAGGGATATGACCTATGTTAGGTCCATAAGATACCACAGCTTTTAGTGTTCTATAATTCACCTCAACATAATGAGTAGGTAGTTCAATTCTTTTGATTCTTCTCTTCATAGTCCACTTTTGGGGGGATGCGGAGCAATAGATCGAATTACTATATAACGAATAGTTGTAAACTATAGGACTTCTTATTCGAGTAGGAAGATTTCGGTTTTTCTCGTTCCTTTTCTTTTCAAAGAATAGGGATTTGAAATGATACAAATTTCTCTTCATTCTGTTGTGCTCAGCGAAGGAACTGCCTAAGCATACTTTTTCGAATCCAAACTTCTTTCTTCTTTTTAAGTCTTCTTCTTGCATAGAAGAACGCAACCGTTGCAAAAACGGGGATTTTAGTAGTAGGCGGCATCCCCTCTTAGTTTTGAGTAGGTGGAACCATTCTGTTTTGGTTCTTCTCCTGACCGGGTGATCCAGGAATTTCCCTATGATTTTATCAACTAATATTTCGATATAGAAAGATCTCCTTATTTCTTCACCGCGGATTCTTGCGTCATTTTCTTGAAAAGATATTATATCACCGTGGGACACTTTCAAATGCGTAATGCTTACCATTCTATTATTCACACAAACCCTTCGATGACTTATCAGCTGCCTTGCTTGAGGAATAGTTTCACAAAAATGGAGACGAACCAGAATAACGTCCAATCTTCTTTCTAGATTGAGTAGAAAAGGGATATATGAAGTTCGTTCTCTTCCTCTGTGCATCTCGGGTAAATCACCATAAAAAATGGACAACTTTCGTGTAGTTTGTAATTGGATGTAACTGTTAAGATTTTCTCTCGAATAAATCTCTGTCTTCTTCTCTGTAGTTTGCTGGGATCCCGTTGTGGATTCAGTAATTGGTTTCATCACCGGTTCTTTCTCTTTAGCATCAGATTCTGTTGCTGCCTTCATGCTCGTGATTTGTGACTCTTTCTCTTTATTGGGATCTTGAATCATCTTTTTAAGCAAAGCATTCTCATGCTGAAGAGACTTCAAATCTATTTTTATAAAAGTGATCTCCCTTTGTCTATTACATTCTTAGGTTTTGTGTCTACCCAAACATTGTTATTATCATAGACTGGGATCCTTTTTGTATCAACTTTGATTCCAAGGTTGACTTGATGCTCTTTTTTAGCTATATTTAGGGTATGCCAATCAATTCTGAAGTTCGAAGTAAGGGTGACCTGCTCTATCCGAGAAGGATCAGCATATTCTTCCTGCAGGGATGCAAAGAGCTGATTTGTAGACCAATAGAAGCGGATTCAGTTCTTTCCTTCTTTCTTACTTTCATGCCCTATACTTGAAAGATCCAAACAAAGCAAAGAATGCCCGAAAGCAAAGGCAGATTCAAAAGTAAAATGCACCGCTTTACTTCCGGAAAGTTTAATTACGTTATAAAAGATCAAGTCAACCATATGAAGCTCCAGCTACTAAGTCATGAACCAATGCAACTAGAACAACTTATTCTATTCGGCGCAATTAGTCTAGCTAACCCAATCATGCCGTACCTGCTTGAGCCTTAGAGTTCGATTCCAAACAATCCTTCTGAAAAGGAAATTCCTATAGCACTTAGAGCCAAAGCTGAATGCGATGCGTACTAAAGACTGTCGAACCAATCCTTGCTCGTTCAAGTTCAATCCCATCATTCTGACTTCTGCTTTTCGTTCGATCCAACTAGATTCCCCTAAACTTAAACTAAAGGCTCCCGGAATTCCCATGAAAGAGTCACGTCACTCTAACGTTTCACTAGTATAATTTCCTCGAGTACGAGTAGAAGAAAGAAAGTAACTCAATTCATTCATCTATTCATTGATCTAATCCAGATCTGATATTTACCATTCCATCTGGAGGGGCTTTTTACTCTGATTCCTTGGTACTGCTTTCAGCCTTATAGCTCACTGAACTACCTTTCCATTTCCAGAAAAACGAAACGAGAGTCACTCGCTCCGGGGAGATCTTCTTTGGGACTAAAGTAAAGAGCTCTAACAGAAGAGCGGGAACAGCAAGTAATTCCTACTGTCCTTACTCAAACTAAAGCACCAAGAGCAGCTTTCCTCCCCGAGGGTCATATCTGAAGGTTTTTGTGAGAGACTTTGTTCTTAGCGGCTTAGCCTACCTAATGAAGCAACCTGCAGAACCTGAGCTTGTGAAGAATTATCTGTTAAAAACTCTCCAACCGGAGAAAAGGATTGATAACTTTACTCTTGGAGAAGGAGTAATGCCTACAAGTTATAAGGACTCGCATCGTCAAAAGGACATATTGGTTGCCGATTTGGGTGGCAGTGCAATAGGAAGAGTTGCGCCTGTCGATTCAGGGTTCTGGTGGATTATACTGCTGAGGTCATACACCAAGTACACGCGTGATTATGCTCTGGCATAACTCCCTGAGGCCCAGAGAGGGATGAAGTTGATACTCAACCTCTGCCTCTCGGATGGCTTTGACACTTTTCCAACACTTCTATGTGCAGATGGATGTAGCATGATTGACAGAAGGATGGTGAGTTTATACTTTAAGTTTTCCACAGGGTTGGCTCCAGCCTTGTTTCGTAGTGAATTTATGGATTTGAATAATTCTTGAAATAATTTGTAAATTGAACTTGTACCTGAAACAGGGAATATGGGTATCCAATTGATATCCAGGCACTCTTCTATTTTTTCCGCTTAGGTGTGCTCGGCAGATGCTAAAGCCAGAGCGTGATGGCAAAGAGTTGATCGAGCGAATTGATAAGCGAATCACAGCTCTCAGCTATCACATTCAGAAAGACTACTGGCTGAATTTCACTCAATTAAATAACATATACCGCTACAAAAACGGAGGAGTACTCCCACACAGCTGTTAACAAGTTGAATGTCATCCTCGACTCTATCCGGGTGTTGGATTTCATGCCCTTGCGGGGAGGGTATCTGATTAAGGAGCGCTGGGAGGTCGGGGAGATGCCCTTGAAGATCACTTACCCAGTTCTGGCCGGATTTGATCTAAAAAACACACGGCGGAGTTACCATAATGGTGGGTCTTGGCCAGGTTAGTGTCAGGAACACAACGTTATAGTACGTTATTTTCATTTCAATGGTGCAAAGGAAAAAGATGCTTGTACGCACATTAGCTCAATTGACCCTGACTGTCTAGATCAGGTTTCCAGTTTAAGAAAGCTGTGAGAATGACCTAACGGCCTTGAATACCGATCCAAATTGAAATTGTGCTTCAAATAGATAATTCTATTGGAAAGGCTATGGTAGGAAATTTATAGTGGATTTTCCTTCACACGAATTTATTGGATTGGAAACAAGATTCAACTAGAAGGATAATGAAGCAGCAGAAAGGAAATGCAGCACAAATAGTATTTTTAGTTGGCGGCTTCAAACTACCAATCATACTTTACATGGTCTGACTTTGGATGTAAAATGGCATTTGATTTCAGACACCGGGTGGAATTTTTTTTAGCACCCTAGACATTTACGAATTTCAACTATTATCCACTGAAGTGACTTAAATACAATGCATATTCTTGCTCATCTCTTCTTGTGATGAGAATGTTGAAGTTAATGCTTCTTTGATGTGGGTTTCGTGTAGTTCTTCCCTGATGAGTTAACCAATTCCTCTACCCCGCTTAGTCCCTTTCAACATACCCCGAATCTAGCCTAAAATCCGATCTTTCTTCTCTTATGATTTTTTCTACTTTACTTGACTTTATAAAAGTGTATTCTCTCTAAGAGCTCATTTTGTTTTTGTTTTTCCTGTATAGCTGGCTATATCTTTCCCTGGAATGGCTAACATAGAGATTTCTTCCCTGTGTGGGAGTGTTAAGGGTTTGAGTCATAAACTAAACTTCTTTAGTTCCATTGCTCCTAGTGGTGGGGATTTTCCCTTTAGTTACGTCTAGCATTCCTTTTTTTTCAAGTAGTCTATTGGGCCTGTGAATGTGAAAAAAGCTTTTCATCCGTCCCGACCAGTCCTTCTCTCTTTTAAGATTGGAGAGGGCTACTATTCAAAAAGAAAATCTTTTTGAAATCAAATCTATAGCCCGCAGAAATGCTTCTTCCTGCGAGTGGAGGTGCTCTGACATCCATTGTAGTATGAGTGGATAGGGCCCTATCACTCTACCTTAGAGTGGTAAGCTATGCTATCTAGTCTAGTTGGAGTTCTTTTTTCAGTGTCGGATTTTTTACAATTAGCCTTTGCCTTCCAATTATGCTTCCTCCTATTTCAAAAAGTTAGTGTTTAAGCCTTTCAATTGCAGTACCCCATTTTCTAGCGATCTAGTTCCATTCAGTCCTATTGATCTTGAAGCAGGAGGATTTTCCAAGGCACCTACAGGAAGGGCAGCAAGCGACTAGGTTTCGTTTCATAGGCGGTAAGACTTTCCCATAGAAGCCAGAGGTATGGTATGATGGATGCGGGCATAGTTTACACTCGTAGGTAATCAGGTAAGCAAGTGGGATAGCTGAAAGCTTTTGATATGGATCTTAAGTAAGCACAAACCTGTGATAAAGGTAGTTTCCCCCTCTTGGCATTGTAGGAGTCATTCCAGTAGTTTCATTCCAAGCATAAAAAGTACCCGCATTGAATTCGCCTTCGTGGCAGTCTCTTAGGCGTCAGATTTTAGGCAAGCAGAAGGATCAGATAAGACATAGATTTATTTTAGTGGGAGTTATCCATCTAGGTCAAGCGCTAATATATACATTGATTTCCTTTAGAGTTGAGAGTAAAATAGCTAGAAGAAGGCTAGGAAGGTGGAAGAGAAATTACCTATAATAAGAAAGAGAATCCATTCAAATTCATATTCATATTATAAAATTGGATTCTCCACTAACTGGAAAACCTGCCAATCCACTCTTCCTTTTTGGTCTGCCACTACTGTCTTACTGAAGCTGGCTTGCCTTGCGTAGATCAAAAACTTTTCAAACTCTTTTGGTCGGCTTACTAATATAACTTTTCAATATAAAGAAAGACCTTGTACATCTGTCCTAACTTTGATAACACTGGAATACATACTTTACTTCCGCGGGTATTGGCTTTCGGGCTTGATGAGCTCCACCTTAAAGAGAAAAAGAGAAAAAAATTGGCCTACTGCATGGGTTAATGTTGATAGGATCTGGGAGATTGGAAAAGACATCCCGGTAAATGTATTTCTTTTAATAAAGGAAAGCTTCCACGTCACATCCGATAGTCTGATTGGACTTCTGCTGGAACTGGCTGGTCACACTCGGTAAGACTTTTTTTATCCTGTAAGACTGGCTTTTAATAGAACCCCTAACATCTCTAAGAAAGCATCGACCCTCGCTGATGCTCGTACATACTTTGATTTCCGACTAAATAAAAGAGGCTTTCTTTGCAGCATCCGTCTTGCAAGCAACCTATCCCCCTATATTAGATTAATCGGGTTACAAAAACTCTAACGGATATAGAGCCAACGGACGCTATGGATTTGTTGTACCATTTTACGTGCTTGAACTCAGAACACACGCCATCCGATCCGAACATAACATACAAGGGCTCCCTTATCTTCTATGTACTTTATCTTCTTTCTGATTTTTTTTTTCTTTTATAGACTGGATTGAGTGAACAGTCGGGGGCTGGGATGCCTGCCTACCCTTAACAACGAAAAGCTTTTTTTTAGACTTTTCGCTTCGTTATGAGACAGCTGGTCTAAAAAGGACTTTAATGGATCCGGGCCATATGTACTTGAAAGGGTGTAGGGGTTTCGTGGAACCAAGTTCTTTCTTTTTGTTGCTTTCCCACTTTCACTTCCCTGGCTTTCGAAACATGGCATCAATAGGATTTCTTTTTATTCTTATAGACTAAAGGAACCGACAGGCCATAATTAGGTCTTAACTTCTATCGGGCACAGGCTTTCGGACAGGCTTTTTACTATTGGTGAATCCACCTTTGATAAGAACTGTCCTTTCCAAGTCCATCAAAAACCTATAAATAAAAAGATCCCTGGAGACTAGACTCTTCTCTTGGAAGCGAGATCACTGGAGCTGGGACTGGTGATTGACTTTCCTAAGACTTTTTTTGGATTCCTGAGGGAAGAGGTAGCGAAGGATAAAATCTCGGACACTGGCGTATGGGACTTCTCTTATGTTATAGCTTCCGCGCGAAGAGTGAGCTTATGGACTCTTTCACTTTAACTGGAACGAAGTCGCTATCTTAGTCCGCGGGTAGAAAAGCTGGCTTGTGGAAAGACAGACATTGTCTTTTTTTTTAACAGACTACAGAGTCACAGCACAGCTACTCTTTGCTTGGGCCCCATTGATGAACATGAGATTTGTTATGAAAGGACTTCTCTCCTTCTCTCTAACAAGAGCAAGTAGACCTGCCCTCTAACAAAGAAGGAAGAAAACTCACAGCTCTTTGTCTTCCTATATGACATCAAGCAAGCATCACGGACCCTATTTCAAGATATGGATGGGGAACTTTGCTGCATCTGAGGCTAGGCACCTAATCTCCCTCCCAGGGAAAAAAGGCTCTTTGGACACTTTCGAGTTCCTCTGCTCTGAGTCCTAAAACCGGTAATGCCGTTGACGGCTTCTTTTGACTATTGGGATACCTTTCCCGCGCATTCCTTACCTCAGTGTGGGATGCCGTCCCATCTTAGCAAGAAAAGGGCTAGGTTGCTGCTGGTTTTGCGTGAGTATCTTTCTTTTCAGACGCCAGTTTCTATTGAATGCCCTGCTTGAGGAATAGAAATTTCATATAATAGAATAGTAATGGGTTGTGCTAAAGGAACTGACAGATGCTAGGAGGGCTAGGGCTAAACTAAGCACGTAAGCGAAGCCGGGTCGAAGCATAAGCAGGGCATGGTAACGAGAAAGAAGCGGTTGTAAGTTAGATAACTAGTTTAGCAAGCGCGCCTATCGGCTACAGTAACAGCCATGCCATGCGCCTATCTAGCGCATGATAGCTTACTTCTAACTGACATTAAGATTTTGATTGAGTGTGCAGCATCAGGGAGAGGGGGTTGGTATAGTCCTTCCGCAGAGAGGGAGACTGGCTGGAAAGATGGAGATCTTAATGCCAACCGCCTGCTTTTAAGTTTACCTTCTTTTCTAAAGTCTAAAGCAGCTTGCTTGGAAGCTAACTTAAGTAGATTTATTGAAAGAGATATTGCTATTAGCAAACTACCTGCTTGAAAGTGTCTATTCACCCAGACCTCTAAAAGAAGAAGCTGAGCTCTATCTCTCTTTTTTTTTTATTAGAATAAATAAGATTATAGGCAAGGCTTCCCCTGTTGTCTATGAGTCGCCGGCTTCCCTTTTCCCCATAGAGCAAGCCCCTACTGCTCTTCTGCCTGCTTTAGGGCAGGGCCTATATAACGTCATAAAAAGCTCCTTTACCGAACGAGGCAGAGAAAATCTTACCCTACTTGGCTCACTCCCGTTCGCGGGTTTTCTCTCTAAACCAACTCCTTGGCTCACGCGTGTAAATGCGTATATAAGTGCTCAGCTCATTCTTTTCCCAAAAAGTGCTCTTCTTGAGCGATCCATTATATGAGCGGGGCAGCTAGTAGAGAGAAAATCTCCATATTTTGAAGCCGGTCCCTTAATTAAATTACGATCAGGCTGAGATCTTGCCTGGAAAAGGCTTGGGTAGGGTCAGTTCGTTTAGCGCTTCGAGGCTGTCTTCGACTCATAGAAGAAGTAAGCCCCACTATTTTGTCTAACAAGAAATGGAGTAAGGGACGGGAAGCTACTCTTGTTCATCATGCGCCTTGTGTGCTTTGTATTCTCTATCGCTTGGGAATAAACGATCGCGATGTAGCAGAGTCGTGATAACTCTCTTCAAGCGGATCAACAAAGGCGAGATCAGCTCACTTGCCCACCGACCCGTCTCTTATACGATTACGATGAAACTAAGTCCATCCACTATATAAGAAGAGGAGACAGAGAGGTAGTAAGTTGCCCGCTTGTAGCAAGTTCTTTCAGGACGTAGCTAACCCTTCCGAGGGACATCCTGGTTCAAGTCTTCATCGATCGGGTGGATTTATATGCTCCGGGGGGGTGAGACGAGGTGTAGCGCAGTCTGGTCAGCGCATCTGTTTTGGGTACAGAGGGCCATAGGTTCGAATCCTGTCACCTTGACCATAACCTTCATTAGTGTATTCATTTTCTGTGGTTTCCCTAATCAAACTAGATCAAAGAACCATGAATAGGGAACATCCGACCAGCTACGCCTAAGATGTGAAATGGGTGCATAAGGATGTTGTGCTCAGCCTGGAATCATAAAGTTCAAAGTACCAGACTGGACCATCCGAAAAACTTCCTTGACCGATTGGATAAATCAAGAAAACAGCAGTAGCCGCCGCAACAGGAGCTGAATATGCAACAGCAATCCAAGGACGCATACCCAGACGGAAACTCAGTTCCCACTCACGCCCCATGTAACAAGCTACACCAAGTAAGAAGTGTAGAACAATTAGCTCATAAGGACCGCCGTTGTATAACCATTCATCAACGGATGCCGCTTCCCATATTGGGTAAAAGTGCAACCCTATAGCCGCAGAAGTAGGAATAATGGCACCAGAAATGATATTGTTTCCATAAATTAAATCCAGAAAGAGGTTCACGAATACCATCAATGTCTACTGGAGGGGCAGCAATGAAAGCGATAATAAATACAGAAGTTGCGGTCAATAAAGTAGGAATCATCAAAACACCAAACCATCCAATGTCTCCTAACGCAGCGACGAGGACGCAACGGTTGGCCGCCTGATGAGCCTCACTCTCTTTGAGAAATGATGTGCGCTACACCGCTAGCCTTCTTCCATACAGCCATCGGAATATCTGCTTACCAGGGCAGATGCCCCTTTCTTCTTTTAAGCTTAATAAGATTCTTAATTTTGAACTACAGCCCTAGCGGAGACTTAAGACTTTTGATTTGAACAAGAAACTACGTCCCCATCGGCTTTAGGAAGGGCCTTAGCCTTAGCTCCAAGATCTCAGTTTGCATCAGGATTTCAGTTCTCAGCAGGAGCCGATTGCTCTTAACTTAAGGATAAACCGATGGAACATAGTAGTGAATTTCTCTCTCCCGATCCGGTTTCGGTTAAGTAATCTGTCTATCCATCAGGTTAGGTTTCGACCTAAGCATGTAAGGGCTTTCTAGTAGGGTAACCAAACCATGCCTCGCAGCATTGATTTCTTCTTTTCATTCTCAGAACAATCTCCAGAAAGACTTAACGCCAACCAAATAGGAAGCTTCATCCAATCCTCACCTTCGGAACGGGCTCGAGAGCTTCAATCAGACTTAGGGAGCGGGGAAAGTAGCAGAAGGGCGGTCGGAGCAAAACAACTTCTTTGCGGAAAGCGATGTCATTATCTTCCGGTAAGAGTTCAAGCGGTAGTTCGAGCTAAAGCACTCTTCTTGGCTTTCAATTCACTTCCGTTGTTGTACCATTCCATCTCTTTGTCATCGCATATAGAATTCCTTTTTCCTGTTTCGAGTTTCAGGTCTAGTGTGGGAGCTGTTACCCCTTATTCCTTTTCCTAAATAGGCCTTTCTTCCCTCTCTATAGCCTATAGGTTTTGACCTTCATGGGAGAGGTTTCCTTTGTCATAGGTGGCGGAGGGTTTCGCTTTTTATTTTTATATACGAAAAAGTGGCGCAGTGAAAACTCAAAACAAAATCAAGAGAGCATAGAATTTATACAAAATTGGCTTTTTAGGAAAGTTACGGAGATTCAAAGGTTATTACTTCATTCTTCTTTTTCTTTCTCCCAGATCTTTCTTTTTTTCCTAAGACAAACAGAAAGATGCGCCAAATCACACAACCGAAGTTTTTTTTTGTAATGGAAGCTCTCTCCTTGCTTTTGAATGCCATGAATCGATTTTTGACTTATTCTCATGGCTTTCGCAAAGTCAAGTTTCTTGCTTTAGTTTTCAATAAGGGGCAACAAGCAACGGATTGAGCTGCGCGAAAGCCGTTGCGCGTTAGCGCATCCGTTTTCTTGCTCGTTAGCGCTTTACTATTTACTAATAAGATAGAAAGGGCTTTTTCCGCTGGATCCAGAACGAATAGGAGATCTATCAGTACGCCATCCGCTCTATATCTTTCGTAGTGACGGAACTCCTCTCTTTTTAGGCTGACGAGCGGAGGCTCCCGGGAGCTTGTCCTCTCGTCCTTTTCAAAGTCGAGTCGCGTAATAAGTAAAAAATAGTAAACAACTCACCTGCCTGGCTAGTTTCGACCCTCCTTCCGGAAGCACGGATTCGCCGGTAGGTATCTACGGAGCCCCGGATACCGCTTCGCTAGGGTTAGGTTTTTGCCGTCCTTAAGTCCAGGATGCGAAAACGATTCCTACCCTTGAGAGTTGATTTCAGGTTCGATAGTGTCGAGAAGGTATTAGCCACCGGTGACCGTACTTTCGTAAAATGGGCGGTGCTTCCTCTTTTCCTCTTGAACCTAGAACAAAAAAAGGATCTCGCCGACCGAATCGAAAAAGTAAAAGGCTTCAAACTACTAGTCATTAAGACAACTATGAAATCAAAGTAAGGAAGTCCTTTTCTTGACTTGGCCTGCGTGCATTATACCTACCCCTTTTTAAAGAACTTGATTTCAATCTCAACAAAGAAATGAAAGCATAACTCTTTGCTTGTTGTCCTCTGACTCTTTTAGCCTGCCTTGTGGAGGTCTCTCGGGTGTCTACGGCGGATCCGATCAGTCTCGTGATGAAGAGAATTCCGATCTTCCACTAAGAAAGGTATCGTCACGACAACTCAATTTGTCCGGTAAACTACTCGGGGCTCCCCTTACTATTACTAATGGGCAATCAGTCCAAGGGGCAATATTCGGTCAATCAGGTTAATCCCGAACAGCCTTTGCTGCTCTCTTTCCTGTGGGAGGAATCGAATCCCACACAGCTCTTCTTGGTCGTGAAGGGTAAGATACCTTCTTTCTATATTTCTATAAAAGAATGAAGTTCACACGCGAAAGTGTAACCTTACCAAAGGAACAAGATCAAGCCACGGTCGGGAAACTCCCATCGTCTAGTGGTTCAATCTCTCTTTCAAGGAGGAAGCGAGGACCCTGGGGGTATTACGAAAGGAAGTTGATCAGGAATGATTGATTCTTAATCAGTCTGGAATTTCTTCTTCCTGGGTCGATGCCCGAGCGTGGGGACGGACTGTAAATTCGTTGGCAATATGCCTACGCTGGTTCAAATCCAGCTCGGATTCACTAATCCACCATGAGAAAACCCAGAAAATGACATTCCACTGATTGCAGGGTTTTCCAGCAACAGTAGTATAGCCTTTTTTTTTTACCTCCTCCCAAAGCGAGGATCCGTATCTGTAAATAGCCCCGTCTGCATTACTCCTTATTAGCCTGGTCCCTATCTCATTGGGCTTCTTAGCCTTCGGCATCCCCTTTCTCTTATTCTTCTTAGCCTTCGGCTTTCGCTATCTCACTAGAAAAGCTTCTCTTCGGCTAACTCTATTCAGTCTTTTCTCTGAATAAATCTCTCAGGATTTCTCTATTCCGGAGGAAAGAACCCATCCTATACCCCAATCTCACGATTCAAAGTCTTGTTGGGGATTACCTTATTGGTACCCTATTAGTGCTTTAGAAGCTTCAATAAAGACCTCTGAAAGAAGATTTGTCTTATCTAAGATGCCTACTCCCGATTAAGCCTAACTAACTTGGAGGACAATTTTGTTCGAGTTCTTTGTCAAGGACCTTGCTAAGGGGAGAGTCAGTGAATTGGATTGGTCCACGGTCCTTGTTACTACGGGCTGGGGTGACACGGTGTTTATGAGAGGCATTCTTCTTTTTTGAGCTGCTGGATTTGGAATTGGGATTGCAGTAGATATAAAGCTCCTTTTGATCTTATTGATTTGACTTGATAGCATTCTAAATTCAGTAGAGTAGGTACAGATTGGGCCACGAAGTTCTTCGTGTACATAGGAAGAATAAGTTTACTTTGCACCAGTTTCACTTGCTCTTTCTCGGTGGTCCTCTTTCCGTTCAGCGGGTAATGAAAGGAGTTCTTAATTTTTAGGTTTTTGCTTTTTCGTCCAATATTGGATTCTTTTCACATCCAGCTAAGTATTAAAAAGATAAGGTATTGTTTCACTATTTCAAAGTTGATTGAAAAGGAACTTTTTCCAGTGAGAGTTTGAACAAACATTTGGGCCATCCTTTCATTGAAGACCCCTATGCATGGCTCTCATATACATTTTAAGATGTGTTCTAGGGCAATAAATAAGTTCGGGTGTCGGTACTCATGAGCACGCTTTTTTCTTTATTCTCTTCTAGTAGCGGTAACACAGGGGTTTATTTTATATCAGTCGATTACCCGGCTTCGTAATCAAACTGGATGAATGAACTTCTTTCCAACTACTGAAATGGGATCAACCACTGCTACCTTCGCTGCTTTCCTTAGTCTTGCTTCTTTTCTTTTAGAAGCAATGGATAATATTGTCTCAAAGGGTAATACTCTTTTCGCTAAGGCTACCTGTTGCATGAGGTCCAGGCTTTAGTTGTTAGCTGGGTTCTCGTAGCTTCAGTTCTTGGTGCAGTTTGGTTGGTCCCATCCTTGTTTAGACTATCCTTATCCTTTTTCTAATCTAAGTAATCACCTGTGTTGTCACTGTTTCATTTATTTGCGCTAAGATCTTTGTGACTTGCTCCTTCTGAGCTTTTTCTCGTAATGCTGGATTCCCCCCCTTTTCTATGTTTGATGTGGGAATGGTAGGAGTTGCCCGAAAATTATCTCATTTCATTACCGCTTGCCGGGACATTGCCACAAAAGGGAGTCTTTGCCTTTGAGAAAAAAAAAAGGTCCCCTTTCCGACCCTATTCTTTACAAGGAATCTACTTCTGATGTCAGGTTTTATTTACCATTGAATTAGCTTATAGCTTCTTACACAGAGGGAATCTAGGCATTAACACTAACTAACTAGCTATATTGATTTACTCTTCCTTCCTTGCCTATGGTAATAGAATTTCCTTTCCTCTAGCCACCGATGGCGCATTGTCTTCATACCGGGCATGAACCAACCTAAACTGACCATCCAAAAGCATTTGCATCCGTTTTTTCAGGTGGACCACAAGGTTCAGTTTCTCATCTCGAACTAGCAAATCCTGGTCCCTTAACGGACTTATAAATATCCGAGCTTGAAGCTGCAGACTCAGCCATATATAGGAGCAACTTGGAGAAGAGAAAGCTAAGAGGTTTTACGCAGGATCTTTTTCAGAAGTAGAGCAAGGAACAGGTCTGAACCGCCAAGTTGAGATCAGTAACTGGGCGTGGAATTTAACTTGTCTGATTTTTCCGTGTTTAGGAGTGGGAGTCCTTTCTAAAGAGTGACGCTCCTCATTCAAAGAGGGGCGGGTGGTTATCGAGGTTTGCAAAGTCTAAAACTTCAGCATGTTGGATGCACCCAAAGCCCGTTAACCAAAAGGCGAATAGTTAGCCGAGGAAGGGCCTGAATAAGCTTTTTGCCCGATAGGACTGAATCAATCGCAACACAATGGGGGAGGAGCGGGTATAGGGCCTTTGTTGGGCCTACAGAGGCGAATAGGATCAGCACGAATAAATAAAGATTTTCAGGCGAAAAAGGAGAGATCTCTTTTCTTTTGGGCTTGAGAGAGGATGACAGACAAAGGGGATGGCTCCAAGCGAGTGGGCAAGGTATAGAAAGTAACCAGCTAATCGAAATGCCTGTCCCCCTATTAAGCCCTGGAGCACCTTGACCCGCTGGTAAGGTGCCTGGAAGGGGATAAAAAAGAAAAAGCAAACAGGTGCTGAGTAGACTTAGCTGCAGAACTAGCTCTTTCATTCGCCGAATCACCCGCTGAATCAATAGAAGCCCACTGCCACCCGCATTCTGGGATTGCTGAAAGTCTGGTTCTAACGTAGGATTTTTTCAACAGGAAATTCTTTGTTTGAATGCTGTCCTTCCACCGTCTTTCTTTCTCTAAAACGAGAAGTTCATATATGGCATAATATATAAATATTTATATAATTTGTTGGCTTACTATCGCCCCTCGCTACTGCTCAACCTCGCTATCGCATTGATTCTTGCCGGCCCTCCCAGATTCAAATTCCTTATTGAAATCGAGATCTTGTTCCATTAGACCCAGTTCGGTCAGATCAGTTCCCATAATATTGCTTGCCCGGGTCGGGCTTTCAGTCTTTGGTCGGGCCTTCCGGGCTTAAGGGAGCCGAGGGGAGGCAGAGAAAAAACAGCCATTTCATCGGTTGTCGGAAGAGCAGTAGGCCTTGGTGCTTGAGTCAGTCCGTGGTCAGCAGTGGATTAGGTAGAATCGGTAACTGTTCTTCCTTAAGTCTGATCCCAAGTGACAGTGACATCGAGTTAGCTCTTTGAAGACTAACCCCTGCTATTGTATTGAATCGGCCATAGCTTGCTACGACCCTTCCTTAGCTTAGGCGAGTGAAGTAGGAAAAATTATTAAATTAACAGAACCCGGAAGGGGCGAAAGGCATAGTAGAAAACTTAGTGACCTGCTACCTTACTTCCCCTGGCTTCGGTTGACCCCCTTTCGGTGGTAGTAAGAGCAGAGTCTTGGGTTGGTGCTTGAAGTAAGGGTCATCAAAGATACGGATTTCTTTTTTGGGATTTGGTACGTGGTGGAGTATTACTCCCGGCGCCCTTCTACAACATCCGGATATCTGTTGTTTAGTAACTTACGCAAGGTACCAATTCACACACCAACCCAATCTCTTTTCAATTTAAAGGGCCAAACTCCCTTCTCTTTTCTTCCCGCCTATTCCTTTTTTTTACATTACTAACGAGATTGTTGAAGGGTCATAAAAGGAGAATAGGGTAAAGTAGGTTTCTGCGCTTCCGCTTCTTTCTTTGTGGAAAATGCCGGGGAATTGAAAACGAAAGGTTATCGCCTTGTTCCGATTCCTAACCATTTAATACTTCGAACCCTCCAATAAGGTCAATTGTCTTAAAGGGTAATTGGGCCGGAAAAAACTTAGCACAACGGCTTGGGGGAAGAATGGGAAATTTCTCAACTTTTGGGGCACTTCTTTGATGAGCTAAGCGCTTTAGCCAGGGCATCTATGCTGGAAACTGGGATCAAGAAACTGGGGCTTCCCCCTACGTAATAGCAATATTGGCTGGCCTATATCTATATATAGGCCTCCCAGCTAAAAAGGTAGCTTCACCTCAAAGACGCGGGATTGACTTATCTAGGGTAACTTCCTGATTCATGGTCAGGGCAGGCAAAAGAAAAAGAGGCTCAAGAGTTGATGGTAAGTGTGAGAAAGCTCATGGCTGAATAATCGTGATTGCTCTAGATTGACTTTCTTTTCTGCTTCTCAGAAAGGTATTTTAAGGCCTCCCGCTTCTTCCTCATAAATCTAAGATAACGATTCAGCCGTTCGGTAAGTTGATGTACAATCTTGGCTCTTCCCTTCTTTTCGTATGGCTAGACTGCGGTAAGCATGTCTTCTATATCTTTTTTGCAGGATTTCCATCATGATGATTTTCTATATCTATAAAAGGACTCCTCCCTGGCCAGGTAAGCCCGGTACTTGTACTTGGTGGATCAAGAGCCGGTGAATGCAACTCAGTTACATATCATAATTCCACGTCTGAGGCTTCGCTCATGAATTTCTTATACTGGCACTCTCTTTGCTTTGTCCAATAGATTCTGTAGGCGAACCTGCTTCAAAATGAGTTCGTCGTGGTACTGGTTCGTCATCCCTTCTGGCAATAGATCTGAATGTATAGAGCAGTGGCCCAGGGAAAGAGCTTCAACTCCAAGGACTCCCCGCGGTACTTCGACCTTGCTTTAGGTTAGTTATCGTATAAAAGAGAACGCCATGCTTTCTTTCATCAAAGTCACGGTAAGGTTTGAACCCCAACTTTCTCTTTGTGCAGACTGATACCGAGCTTGGGGCCTATCATTAGTTCCATGGAGATGCTGTACACTTCTTTGTGAGAGGTGGGTAAATGACTGGGCCTACTCATGGAGGCCTCTTCCCCTCAGCTGCAGATGTTCGCAAAGTTTGGGAGATAGTGAATCATTTCCCGATCCTTCCTATAGATGAAGTTGTCTCAAGCTCAGATGCTGTGAGGGACGCAGCTTCACTTCACTCCTCTCTTGATGCCAAAATACGACTGCTGAGTAAGAAAATAGGCGCCTGGACCTATAAGCAGAACTAGACAGAGTATTGGTCGACTTTCAGTCTGGGCAAGACCTGGTTCAGCAAGTAGTAGAAAGGACAAAAAGCATTCGAAAAAAGCCGATTTGGATGGGATTGGGATGGCTACTACCTGACTTTATATTCCTCTAGATCGATCCTCTTTCTTATTATTTTATGGGTAGTCGGGTATGTGCTAGGTATCATTTCATTTATTGGGAATTTATAACAGGTACTAAATGGTGCTAAGTAGGGGATCTGGGGGGTTTGACAACCAATTTAACACAGAAAAAGGAAATTTCATATTATAAAGAAGAGAAGGAAGTTTCATTTTCATCTTTCTTCTTTGAAGACAATTAAAAGAGATATCCGATCTCTGATCGAGCAAGTCTATGCTATAGGTATATTTTTACATGATAAGGAGACTTCGGGCTGAAGCTCAGATACGAGCGAGCTCTAAAACGAGTCTACTAAAAGAATTCCATTTCCCCGCCTACAGATAGAAGACCAAGCTTAGCTAGCCGATATAACCCCCAAAACCCTATAGGATAAGACGCAAGAGGAAGCTGCTGAAGCTATCATCTTCGTTTTCTCGTCTGCGTCTGCTCACTAACTAGCTACTCAGATAGCAAAAAACTAGGAAAGCTAGTCTAGTCCTAGAGGAGTAGTTTTAGTAGAGGACTCAGAAGTTTGACTTTCTTTTTTCTCGGTCTATCGTCTGGCATCCCTCGTTAAGATCTCTACATTCAAATGCAATCCACTCTCTGCATGTCTCTCCGTAGCAAGAATGATCGACCGACAATTAAAGCACGACGCTACTCTCTCTAGCCGCCCCTCTTTCTTTGGAAATGGATCTTTCTTCAAGACACTTCCAGTTTTCGCGAGAGGACAAAGCGTTAATCTTCTTAGTAATTCACTCGTTCAGGTCGCTTTCACCAACTAGGGCAGCTAAGCAAGAAGAATTTCTAAATCCTGATTTTACTTGTCTCTCGGGCTAGGGAAATATGCCATCGATGGGTCGTTCCCACTATAGTCAGCAAAGCATTTTCTTTATGTCGATTCTCAGTTCATTGTCCAATCTCTATCAAGCAGTCACCGAGGCTGCCGGCATAACTATAAACTATCTACACAAGATGACTGCCGATGAGTTCTATCCGTGACCTCCATCCGTTTTCAGATTGGACCAGCTTTTTTTGATAGCACTTCGGGATAGTTTCATAACGTGAGATTCTTAACTGACGATTGGCCTTCTTTTTAAGAAAAAAGAGCACAGGATGTTTCGAAACTTATTATTTATTAATAGACAGACATTCTTATTATAACATCGTTTTAACTACAGCCCTCTGATTTCCGCAAAAAACCGTTTCACATTTTCTGCTCTCATAAAAGGCCACCGTTCTTGCCCAAGCAACTATTCCTAAAGTAAGAAAGGGCATCTTGTTGAATGTGAACGACATTCAGGGATGGCTCTGATGCCTAGGATGGTAGATCTACTGCCCAATCGCCTATGATATGAGAGCAACCGAGACTGGAACTTCGACTTTCTCTTTAGAAAAAACAACAGTTGGAACTTCTCGTGTAAGGGCTGAGCTCGTTGGCTACTTTTCCTCTTCTGGTTCTTTTCTCCTCTGGGAAGAGAACGTTCCTCTGCTTCGATTCGATTCTGGGAATCAGGCCAAAGGCCTTCTCCCTCATCTGCTTTATCTGAGGCGGATGTTGAAAGAACAGCTTCCGATTCGGATGCTTTTTAAAGAGCTGCTTCAGCAGATTATTCTAAAACAGTTGATTAAGCGGATTCGTATGCTTCGGGTGCTTCTGTTCTAGCTTCCTTATTCTTTGGATTAGGAAATGAAGGAAGTCTTGCAGCTCATTTTGATTGAGACAAGTGCAAATTGCCGATTTGACTAGTCTGATGAAAAAGGCTGGGTTCCTTACTCTGTTAACGCTTTCTAATTGACTTGCTCTCCCATGAAAAGGTGGAACTCTCGTGCGCACTCTCATCATAACTAAGATCAGGACTTAGACCACCCGGTCACCGCCTCTATGAGGAAATCGACTACCTTGGTTTTCTTATCCACTCTCTTACTCATTATCCGAAAGCCGGTGAAGTTAGATCACTAGGGAATTGAACCGCTAGTACCGGAGGTAGATTCCTTCTGATTCCCGAAGACCACACTCTCGAAGAAGATAGAGAAGAAAGACTCGAAGTCAATGCATCCGCTAGCACTACGGGCACCTTCTTCAAGACAAGAATCAAAGAACTAGAATGAGGTTTGAAGACGCTCGACCAACGGGAGAGGAATAAATCGAATCCTTTCTCTCCTCCAAAGGATGTAACTGTATGTAATAAAAAGAAAAAAGAGAAGAAGGCAAAAAGCGCCCGAATGGCTCGTGGTGAGGCTGATCGCTCAAAAGAGACGATCGAGAACTCCTTTTTGATTTGAAGACTCTGCGTGAATGAGTGGAGTGATCTCTCTGTCCCAATCTTCTTGCATGTGAGATCGTTCAGAGGGTCCCAATGGCCCAGAGGCAATTCTCGTATAATAGAATCACGCCTCTAACTATGAATTTCGTAAGAGAAGTCAAGTTGTTAGCCTAGGGCAGATTCGACGGTATGCTTAAAGACTATCCGACTTTTTTGATGTCGTTGCACTACTATTAAGGTAGAAGATCGATCAATTCCCATGCTGGTTTGACCAAGCGATTTCCGACAAGTCTCTCTTCATTTTTTTGGGGAGCGGAGGAAAAGAAACACCAATATGCTAACTGAATACTTATTTCTGGGTAGGATACCTTATAGCTTCACAGTTACAAGTCATTTTCGTTATGACACTGTTTCTCTTGCATTTTTTGCGCTTTTTGGATTACTTTTATTTTCTATTTTTTTCATGGAACGAAAGGGAAAAGCCGTCGCTACAACCAGTGCTCAAAATCAGGGTGGGCACAACGGGGATGGCGACGACGAGAGGAAGAGGAAGGAGGCAGATGAAGCGTATCGCAGACTCCAAATCCGAAAGGCTGAGAAAGCGATTGCGGAGCTCCTGCACAACCTCACAAAGGACGACCATTTTCCCTCGTTCCCCCTCCCAGAAAGAGTGGTTGAACGTCACAAGAAAGGTCTGTGACGATATATGTTCCGAACTTGGAGTGAAGCCGGAGACGCGGCGTGCCTTTGTCAACGGGCTATGCGTGGATCTTTCTACCTCCAAAAGGAACAGTTCACACTTTCTTCAATTTATCGACGAAATGCTGAAGTCTCTTTCGTAAGTTACTCAGTGCTTGCTAAGATAAGAAAATGAAAGACGAACAACCGCGCTGGTCGTAATACTTTCATGCTCCAGTATGAAAGTTCCATTTCAGGGAAGGACGACGTACCATGATACTTTCTGTTTTGTCGAGCCCTGCTTTGGTCTCTGGTTTGATGGTTGCACGTGCTAAGAATCCGGTACATTCCGTTTTGTTTTCCATCCTAGTCTTTCGCAATACTTCAGGGTTACTTATTTTGTTAGGTCTCGACTTCTCCGCTATGATCTTCCCAGTAGTTCATATAGGAGCTATAGCCGTTTCATTCCTATTCGTTGTTATGATGTTCCATATTCAAATAGCGGAGATTCACGAAGAAGTCTTGCGCTATTTACCAGTTAGTGCTATTATTGGACTGATCTTTTGGTGGGAAATGTTCTTCATTTTAGATAATGAAAGCATTCCATTACTACCAACCCAAAGAAAGACGACCTCTCTGAGATATACGGTTTATGCCGGAAAAGTACGAAGTTGGACTAATTTGGAAACATTGGGAAATTTACTTTATACCTACTATTTCGTCTGGTTTTTGGTTCCTAGTCTGATTTTATTAGTAGCCATGATTGGGGCTATAGTACTGACTATGCATAGGACTACTAAGGTGAAAAGACAAGATATATTTCGACGAAATGCTATTTCTTTTAGGAGGACTATAATGAGGAGGACGACAGACCCCCCTCACGATCTACTAAAGGGCAAGTAGCTTGATTGGTTCGAATCCAATTCGTGAGATGGCAGTGATCTTTAGCTGGTCATGGCCATAAGATGCTCTTTTCCTCGGAGCCGTCGATGTCGATAGAAGGAGGTTAAGAGAACTTCATCTTTGTTAAAGGGGAAAGGGCTAGGTCAGTTCTACCAATACCAGTAGTAGTAGTCTCCGTAAAATATACAGTGCCAATAGTGACAGTAGCAGTCTTTCCATCTGTGGTTAGGGCAAAAGTGAGATTCTCAGTTCCTGCAAGCAAGATCAATTCATCAGGTTTGAAAGCGAGCATTTTCTTTTAGACCAATGCAATTCAACAGGCCAGTTAGAGATTGAAGTTTGATCGCTTAAGTAAGTGTGAAAAGTAAGTAAATAGACTCATTCGAGAATATCCCCAAAGAGCTCGCCTAGTCAATATTGCCATCAGAAAGAGTGGCATTCCCAGTAGCAGTATATGTCTCAATAGTTGTATTCCTTCTCGATACCAATCCTAATTCTTTTCTGGCAGTCTCTGTCCCTTAAGCAATCAGATAAGATATTTAATTCAAATTTGTCTTGCCAGCCCCTTCATCCATTGTTTAGCCTCTTGGAATTGCCCTCTCTGCTAGAAAAAAGCTATTCCTTTCCTCCTTCAATGCTACCCTCCAATGGGGACTTAGACCCAGCAATCAATGTCACTATCCACTACTGTTACAATCCCAATAGCAAGAATGGACCTATAACCTCCTCTCCTTTAACCTAGCTGCCCTCTCTCCAATCGGGGGAGATGAGATCTTTGAACCACTTTCTCTTTGATCTTGTAGTAAAGCTACTCCAACTGGAGCTGGAGAATTTAAAGAACGGACCAGAAAAGAAAGAAATAAACTCCATCCAATGGAACTGGCCTAGATCGTCATAGAAGCACTGATTATAATAGCGCCCTCTAGGATCCTTAGGGCGTTAAAGGCAATAGCGCAGTACAAGGGCTTTATTAGAAGGCCAACCAGTCCGAATAGGAAAAGGATAAACTAGTTCATAACCTACTTAAAGAGGGGCAACTATTCACTTCGACGGAAAGAAACTTGGTAGTAAACACTCGGATGGAGCTAGGGAAACCTCTGGCCAAAGGATTTGAGTTTGATAAGGCAAAAAAGGAATTCCATTTTTTTTTTAAAGAAAAGACAAGAGCCATCGAACCTATTTTACTTGAAATAGGACTCGATTGAATCCGAAGATATAAAGGAGAACCATCAATCGAGACGGCATATTCATTTCGATTTTTTTATTATTTTATTTCGGAGTAATGCCGCTCTTTTGACTAAGATAAGCTAAAAAAGAGGTCATATGCAACTCTGTGTGGAGATCGACTTGCAGAAGTCTCTCACGCCGGGAATTTTGATAGGAGTTCCGGGGGAAGGGTTTTTGAGTTAGGAACGATCCCAAGTGACACCGTCTTCGAGATGCGCCAAGAGAAGAGTCAGTTTGAGTCACTCTCTCTCTCTTATACGCTATTTGCAGTTGAAAAGTAAGGCACTACATCGAATGCCTTTGTTAGAATGCCCTGCTTTAGATGCTCTGGAAGCAGTCGTAAGCCCCACGGATAATTTCTGAAATCCTTCGATCTACAAGGCAAGAACGGACAAGAGATCTCTCGTGTCCGCATCTGCTACTGAAGATGGATGGGATTGTTGGCAACAGTCCCCGGGATCCATCTAAGTCAAACTAGCACATTCCGTGATCCACCATCAGCCATCCTCAAAGAGGCAGCCCCCAACCAAGCGTAAAGATTCTCAATCCCTTCCACTCTTCTTCTCCTATCCCTCAATTGCTCAACTAGATGGGCGGAGGATAAGGCATTAAAAAACCGTTTATATGTGGGGCGATCGAACCGACTCATCTACAACGCATCTTTGGCTTGTGGAGTGCTCTCTTTATTCTGTGATCTTTGATTTCTCTCTTCTGTCGAATGGCAGACGCATTACGTTTCGTTGATTGAAGATACCTTTTTTAGTGTTTAACCTAGCTAGCCGGGGTTAGAAAGTTGGCCGGAGGCTAGTCTTGCAACTGTGCCCCTTCCCCCACTTTGACTTAGTCTTTATAGAAGGAATCTTTGGCTCCGGGGGAATGGATGTCGCTTGAACCGTCGTCCCCCAACGATCCTATCCTATAGTAAGTAGAACGGATGTTTCCTATCTATTATAGATATAGAAGAAACCCAGCGGCCCTAGCCTTAACACGATGCGCAGTTTACCGCGGTGGTCTGCATTTCGCACCAGCTTACTTTTTTGTTTAAGTTTGTGTTCCGCGAATTAAATACAATACACACTGAACAAAGACTTAAAAACCTTAAAGTTAAGAGATAAAAGACGGCACAACGTTGACACACAGTTCCTTGATAAAGAAAGCATGTCACGAGTTTGGCCAATTGTTCGCGTAGACCTGCTAGGCGAGATTCAGCTTTAGTTGCTGCCAAGGCTTTCAATGATAAGAAAGCAGGGGCGGACAATGATTTTCACCTTTGGTTTGGGTCTTTGATGATTTGAATCCATCTGGGGTTAAAGTAAAAAGGTTAAAGTTATACCGCGGAGGTCCTATGCGAATACATTCTTAAAAAGTAGTGGAGGGCCCAGAATGTCGTTTAGACTCCAAGTATTCCCTCAAGAAAAAGAGGAACGTTCCCGTGGCAAACAACCTTCCTGAAACAATGTCAAAGCATGGACCTTTTAGAGCGAGGGTGAGGTTTGTGACAAATCTAGCAAAATTTAGAAGAGGAACAACCCTGTATGGTTAAGAGCTTGCAAGAGATCCTATTTTTAGGAGCACCCTAAAGAAAGTAGAAAAAGAAGAAGATCAGAAAGAAGGGTAAAAAAGAAAAGAAAATCATCATAGACTCTGAGGTCTCAACTTCACTCCTTGGGCGGGAAAGGAATCTTCAAGTCTTCGATTTCCAGCTTCTAGCAGCTCAACTCTATTTCAAAGGTGAGCAGCGGGCGCAACTGAACCTAACCGAGGAATGAAAGTCCGAAGAAGAGTAGCTATCTGTCCGCATTTTACTAAATTAGCCTGGTCAAGAAAGAAAGAGAAAAGGGGCTAGCCTTTTCCTCAGTTTCAGGACAAGAATGGAAGAAGGGAGAACGTCAGGAACCTGACCACCTCTCTTGAATCAAGGAAGCCCAGAAAACGTGGCAGACGTTCAAGAAGCCGTGACCTTATCGACGTTATTGGAATAGAGGTCTCTAAGTCCATTAGGAAGAGCGGCAGCTTATGGCCAAGAGCTAGCGGTAAATTAAAGAAGATCCGTTTCTATCCGAGGTCGGAGATTCTCTTTCTATTCTAGATGTCACCATATTGGAAGGTAGGGGTGTGGAATAGAAAGGGCTCAAGAGCATGTCTTCTTTCGCGCATTCTCTCATGGATTCTTGATCGCAGTCTGTAGTTAGGTTTTTTCGAGTTCCTTTCCAATTCACATTGGCTTTGTCTTTTTCTTCTAATTGATTGATTCAACAAAGCAATGAAAGCCCCTCTAACATAGTAAGACGGAAGATCTTCTACGAAGCACCAACCTAATAAAGAAGAAGCGGAATAGGCTCTTAGCCAAGGAGCAAACCCTATTTCACTTTGAAAGTCCTTGATTTCCAGCTGAGCTTAGAACAAAGCAAGCAGCGGAGTTTCAGGAAACCTGATCTAATCGGGAAAGCTGGGAGCAAGAAGAGGAGCTGCTCCATCTCCTTTATTCGCGAGGGGAGCGGATGGCCACAAAGCGAGATTAGATGTCTCTGAGTCTATTTGAGTGGTAGATCTCTCTTGGGATGGTCGGGAAGTCAGGTCTGAGACAAAAAGTTCCCAGCCTGGTTATAATAGAAGTTGTCCCCGGATCTTAGATCACGCAATTTTGTGATGAGTTACACCGGAGTTGGAACCGGGAATGGATTAGCGATCAGAGTCTGTAGCGAGAAGAGTAGAAATTGGAAGATCTTTCTTTGAAAGAGACCTTTTGATGAGGGAGCACCTTCTTCACCTGAACTCTGATTCCATTCAAAAAAGCAATTGGAAAGGAAAGAAAGACCAATCCACCGGCAGCAGTAAAGGAGAAATTGGAAAAATACCCTTCATTGCATTGCTAGCTTCCTTGCCGATTGAGAGAAGGCACCGAAGCCCTACTCGAAGCTTGGAGTTCCTTCCTTGAATACTAGTCTGACTGTGAGCTATAAGGAAAGGAGAAGAGAACGGAGCACTCAGCCTTACAACATTTGATCCATGTGCGTGCCCAGGATCAAGGGCTATGCCTCGAAGAAGGTCAGACCTAAGAAAGCGAATTAGGTGAGGCCTAAGATAGCAAGTCTGGCTACGAACTATATTTCACGTAGGTAGGAAGCCTTCGACTAAAGAAGGGCATGAAAAGGGCACTTCTTATGGCATCCTGCTAAAGAGCGGTAATCCAACGATTAAGCCATTTCTGAGAGTAGAAAACTACCTATTTTTTTTTACGGTGGCATAGTCTTCACCCTTCCGAGCGCAGGAAGCACAAAGAAGGAAGGTCTAAGCTTGTTTAGCTAGAGCTCGATATTCAGCTTCGGCGCTAGACCGGGATACAGTTCGTTGCTTCCTAGAGCTCCATGAGATCAGATTTGGACCATAGAATATGCAATAACCAGTTGTAGATCTTCGATCATCTGGACAACCCGCCCAATCGGCGTCAGAATAGGCAATTAAAGAGCGATCTGTGGTGATACGTAAACCAAAATCAACTGTGCCTTTATATATAACGATATATAACGTAAAATGCGCTTGACTGCAGCAAGATGCGAGGTGCGGGGTTGGTGCATGAACTGGCCAAACTTGGTTAACAGCATACATAAGCGGCGCGTCATTGTTAAGTATTGAAGATCACCCACAATGCTACGATAAGAGGACACATCAGCAATAGCCGTCATGAGCAGATAATTTGGTGCCTGAAATAACAGGGGAAGGTTTGGCAGCAGCCATATTAGATCTCTTGAGCAAGTCAATGGCATATTTTGATTGTGTGAGAGTTAAACCAGAAGAATCTCGATGGGCCTCCATACCAAGAAAAAAAAATGAAGATCCCCAAGGTCTTTGATATCAAACTTAGATCGTAACTGATGGATAATATTGGAAATGACAAGTGAACTTGAACCAGTTTAAATTATATCATCTACATAGAGAAGTAGAAGTGCCATACCATGTGAGCTATGATAAATGAACATAGAGGAGCAATTATTAAGAAAATCCAATTTCAAGCAGAAAAGAGCTAAAACCTTCGAACCATGCCCTTGGAGCTTAGCTTGCCGTAGCCCATAGATAGCTTTATGTAGTTTGCATACATAATGAGGATGAGCGGGCTCTGGAAGAGGTGGTTGCTTTATAAAAACTTCTTCAGAGAGTATGCTCTTCTTGATGCAAACGATGGAAGGCATTTTTGACATCAAGTTGGCGCACAGGCCAATCATTATTAATGGCTATGGAAAGGACCAAACGGATAGTGCAGACTTTCACAACCAGGCTAAAGGTCTCATCAAAATCAAGACCGGGTTTTTGATTATGGTGACAAGGCGCGCTTTATAGCGTTCAATGGAGAGCTGATGGCTCCCGTTGCTTTACTCGAAAAAGCCATTTACAGCCCACTACATTCATTGTTGAAGAAGGAGGAACCAAGGACCAGGTCTGATTTTTAAGTAGTGCATCAAACTCTTCCATCATGGCTGTACGCCATTATTTTTATTGTGTTGTTTGTGTATAACATGTAGGTTCTGAGGGAGAAAGAGCAGCATGAAAACATTGGGGAAGGGGATGTTTGATAGTGAAATAAGTTTTAGGCTTACGGGTTCCATCACGGGACCGTGTAACCATAGGGTGACAAGAGGAAGTGGTTTCGTGAGTTCTTGATACTGAATACCAAGCCTCTTTCATTACTCCCTGTTAGGAATCCTTCCTTCTTGTAGGTTAGGCTAGTCCATCTAGGCTTGCTTCAGTCGATTTTGAGTTAATGAAAAATGATAGACGAACTACTTGTAATGGTTGTTTGTGACCTATGAATCATCTAAAGATGCGTGCTAAGCTCGCTAGGTGGGGTGATAAGGGATTTCCTTCTCGTGTCCCTTTTGTGCTCCGGAGGTCTCCCTGTGGAGAACCATTAATTAGCAAGTAGAAAACAGGATTCTCAATGCAGGTCGGCATGGATAAGAGGAAAGCTATCTCTCCTCAGTGATTTACTATCAAATCTTGCAGCAAGGAGGGCGTTGGGTTGGGAAGGAGATAGAGCTTGAGCTTGAGCGTGGAGCTTGTCTTCTTGACAGGCCTACTTTTCTTTGTTCAACTGGGCTTGTTCGCTTTTCGGGTCCTGGTCACTGCTAGTTAGCTCCACGAGACTTTGATAAAAAGTTGAAAATGGTCTTTCTCCGACTTCAAAGTAGGATCGACTGGTTTACAGGGCTTGGCTGGTGAACTAGATAGGGACAGGAAAGTTACAGGACCTTTTAAAGAGCGGTGTGAGGCTTGTGCTTCTTTCTATGTCTATGGAGGCCCTAACAGGTCAGTCAGGTTTCGCAGGGTAGCGAAGGCAAAGCAACTTCAGTAACTTTGTGCGAGTGGAGTAAGCGATAGCTCACGCAAACGCTATTGAAAGTGAAGCTCAGTGGCCCTTCGATTTTTTCATAGGTAATAGTGTCTTCGAATTTTAGCCAAGAGTCAGCCAAAGTCGGAAAAGTCCAGTTCAATCAAATCTCGGAACTACGGCTCCAAAGCATCGTGCAGTGGATGTGTCGGGTTCGAAAGTCTCTCTTCCTCCTGCTCCTGCTGCCGTTGGAATTGTGTGTTCGTCTCTGCCTGCTCAAAGAGCGACAATCAAGGGTCTTAAAGGAGCACGTATCTGCCTGACTTGAAAACAATCCACGCTCCCTCCGATGAATGATTCTTTGTTCTTGCTTGATTACCGGAGGACTACCGCTAGAAGGCGTTGTCACTGCGACTTGGTGCCTAGTGTGCTCTTCACGGAAAGGAGTGAAACGAGCAAGGAGAGAGAGTCAACCTTTTAGGGAAGTAAGGGGGGAAAGGAAGAGACAGAATCACATCTGCTTGGCTGGTCTTCATGGCATGAGGAACTCGGATTCGACAAAAGAATAAAAACCATAGATGAACTGAGGGATCCCACTGATCGCCCTCCAAACAAAACAACCTGATCTGTGTAGGCCAGAAGCCAGAAAAAGCATGATAGCTCGCTTGATCACACTGATCGCTCCGCTTGTCTTCTTGGTGGAAGGGCTCAGGTTCAGTGAACTGAATGAGCGAGAGCTGTTTAAGAAAGAGGCGGAACATCGCTCTCCGTGGCAGCAAAGGGAATACGAACGAGATCTTGATTCAGCCTTTTTCTGGTAGGGGGTATACTCTCGATGAGCAGAAGTAGATGCACAATGAGATTTACCCTGGATTGCCCCAGTTAGTAGGATTAGTGCTCTATATCTGTCTGTCTCCTATTGTTACGAGAAATCCCTTCCTCGGCCGTAGTGAAGAAGTATAAAGAGTTGTTGACCAACTAAAAGCATGGGAGTTGAAACGCAATGCATTCTTTTCGATTCAAAGCAACTGCTTGGCATGAAGTAAGCATTTCGAAAAGGTCTATCTAAGGCGAATCCAGAAATAGAGTACATTACGCGAGAAAGAGGGGATTCTAATACGTTAACAGATTCAGAAAGCATAAAGGAAGCGAGTGACCACACAAGATCGGCGCGGTTTTATTCTAAAAAGCACTACTTCCTAGCCCGGGTTGGAGAACTGAAATGGATTTCAATCTATTCAGGTATAGGTGGGATGGAGACAAGTACCAGCTCCATTATATGGTAGGCTTTCGGGCAACTAGTTGGCCTTTTAGATCGGCTTACGCTTTCCTCAGAGGAAGTGGCTAGAGATGCACGAAGGAGTGAAAGCCTCTCTGATTGAATGCGGGTCTTGTGTTATAGGAGCCGAAGCTGCCTAGTCCTTTAGGTCAGTCAGTTAGCCCACTACGCCATCAGAGACTGGATTAGAGCTGGACTGGACCTCCACTTTCGGAAAGATCACCGCGTAATGGAGACTCGCTTTTGACCTAGAAGCTGACAGATGGATTGGCCTTGCCTACTTCATTGCTCACCTTTTTTCTCCCTTCCTTTCTTCTTTAAAGTCGCGATTTCAACGATCTGGTCCTTCGCCCCAGACCACTCTTATTTCCCTGTCACCCGAAGTAACAAAGTCACACAGCCACCCCCAGCTCTTCGCAAATTGGACCTTCAACTTCCCTACGACTTCCGGAAACGCGTCTTGGATGAGCCTAACCGCCGTATACCTTGAAGCACTGTTGTTTTCAACAGCCAGATGGTATCGGAAAGCACCAGCATGCCCTTCAACTACAATCACCACAGCGGTACAGTGGAAGATCTTATTCAGACGAGCGATCGCGCTAGAACTTTGAAGCAGGGGAATTCAAGAGTTGAACTTCAATAGAAATCAATAGGAACTTACGGACACTAGTACTAGTGGGAAATTTTCTCTTCATTGTCTTTTTTACTTTACATTCGTTGGACCAAAAATCATACAATAGCGAGAACGAGGAGGAACTCATGATGGTACCCCTTATAACTTTTAAGATAATAAGAGAGAGGGTTGGTAGTGAACAGCGGATCTGCGACACTAGATCATAACAGCTGATATGCGATAGTAGTAGTAGTAGTACTAGTACGAGTAAGACCTATGAATCTTTGACAGAAAGCCGTAATTCCATGAATTTCATAAGCCTTTTTTATTTAACCGGTGACGAGGTTACATAGTAAGAAAGGGATGCCACCCCTTAGTAGCTAAGTAGCAAGTGAGCATGCCCCCGTAAGGAAAGGGAATTCCGAGAGCCCTTACTTAAGCTTAAAGCCGTAAAGGATACTAATGGTTCATCCAGAAACCGAATGAAGGACGCGAAAGTAAGAGTACAAATATGACGTGGAGAAGAGCTTACTGACTTATGAGCAAAAGTGGCGGGGAGCGCGGAAACGCGGAAAAAGAATAGAAGTCACTCGCGGATCACATGCATGCTATTGCGACAAGACTTAACACTTACCTATAAAATGAAGTAGGAGACTCGAAAACAAAGGCGCAATTTACGTCACATACTTTCACAACTATAAAACGTATTTTTCATTTATCAGAAGGCTTGTCGTAAGTGATCACAATCACAGAACCTTCAGCCCGATACGATATTTCAGGTGTAATACTCGTGTAGGAGTGTCCCATACCCATAGTCAAGAGAAAGTAGGAGTGGGATAAAGATAAAGCGGTATTACAGAAGCGGCTTTAGGAGGTGTTCAAAAGACGACATTTAACCCAAGGGGAATGAACGAAGATAGAAGCAAAAACAGTAGCCAGATCCTCTTCCCCCAGTTGTCAAAGTCAAGGGAGCTGCTCTTTTTTCCTGTCTAAGTTAGTTTAATGACGCTCCTTTCCACTTTTATCATCCTGCAAGTGCAATGCAAGAAAAGGCCCCAACCTATAGATAGGGCGTTTTCGAGGAAGTAGGCACCTCTTAGATCGATATCCAGTAGGTAATGAAAATCATCTTCCGGAGCATAAAAAAAGAATTGTTCTTTTAAGGTCCTTATCCCTCAGCATACATTACATATTAGTATAGAGCAGAGGCATTAATATGTATGAGTTGGGGAGAGATGGGATATAGCTAATCTTTCTTAATTAAGCAAATGGAGATTTATTTGGAAGGTTAGGTGAAGGGAGCCTATATAATGATAATGAGAAAGAGAGCTGTTGATGTTGAAAAGGCTTCCATCCTAGTTGTAGTTGAGAAGCAGGAAAGAAGAGTAGGCATGGGGCTTCTTTCACTTTCTTACTCGTTTTTTTCTTAAGAAAGCAATGATTTTAGCGTTTAGGGGAGAGCCTAGGAGCCATCGTCTTTTTACTCAGCTCAGATAAGCGGTCATCATTCAATTTAGGCATAGGGCCAAAGATCGGGAACTTTCATTCCCAGTATAAGTCCTCGAGTTTCTTGAGCGATTGTTCCATTATCCTTCTACAACCCAGTCTTGTGGAGGAGTCTTTGCACGCACATGAGGTCTGATGAAGAATCCCATGGTCTATGAAAGACTTATACAAAGCATTAGAGATGCCATTCTTTGACAGGATCGGAGAAATCTCATAACTTTCCCTATATGATCAAATGAAAGGGGTCAGAGCCATGCGAGAAAAGGCTTAACTTTAACTTAAAAGCGCAAAAACTGAAATTTTGCATTTCAGCCGTCTAATTCTAGCGTGATTATAGATTATAGAGTAAGGAGAGAAAGGAGCCGGTACCCATAGCCCATAAAAAAGTGTTCATCAGATGGCACACCAGGTATGTCCCTCCAAGGGACAGACTGGCACTGTGTTGAACATCTAGAGCCGGACCGGAATGGGAGCGCATGTCCAGCTCAAGCCCAGATCCTGGTTTTTTATTAGGCCTATTGCTGTGAACATGACTCTTTCTTCTGACTTCGAAGAACTCGACTCCTTCCTACGCGCGGGGAATGAGTTCTCTAATAAGATTCCGAGCAGTAAGCGTGCAAGTGTGAACATGTACAGTCTCTCGTGAGGCCGCTTACTCGTCAATTGCTCCTTCTTGGTTTCCTTAGTTTAGTATTTAATGCGATTGAAGCTTTTAGAGAATCTCGTAGCGATTGGTACTGTGTGAGAAGAAATCCCGGTAGCTAAGTGGTTTAGCGGGCGACAGTTAGAGTTCAAGTGAATGGTCGTTGTTGTGTGGGGTCGACTCCCCAACGAGATATGTAACAAATTTCGTAACGTTAACGTAATATATATAAGAGGCTGGTTTTTATGCAAAAAAAGACAAAACGGGATTCGATTTCCACTCATAAGGAAGGAAGGTTAGATACCTTTGACAGGGTTGTATTTTTGGTTGAAATGGGATGGTGTTCAAACTCCCGAAATGCAGTCAGCAGGCCTTCCCCTTTACTGACTGGACTGACTCGGGGAAGGGGTGATCTCCTCCGGAGCATGCTGCACAGCCACTCATTCGTTCTGACTAAATAGTAGAATATATATATCTCTCGGCGATTCTTTTCTCCGCTAATAAATCCTTCCCAACCAGCCCGCCCGATCGATTTTGTAAGATCGGCTAATTCAAAGATCTGGTCCGAAGTTGTCGGAACGAATCGTTTGCTTTATCGAGCAAAGCTTTCTCTGGGGGTCTTGGTTGGCCCCGCTCTTTTCAACCAACCTGGCGTCGCCCCGCTTTGCGATATGAACGGACACGAAGAAAGAACGCAGGCAGCGGAAATGCAAAAGAGAAGAGCAAAGATTCCAGACCCTTATTGACTCAATCACAAATCTGTTGAATGAAGGTTCTCAGCCACTAGTTAGAAGGAAATCAAATCCCTTGACTTCGCTTATGTCTTTATAAAGAAAGCAAGTGAGGCGGGCCATTCGAAGTAACGTAACAAGATTCTATGTTGCACCATCTTCCACTCTTCCCGGGATCCGGGGTTTTTGAGAAAAGGTCCCATCCTTCAATATCATGATTGGGTCGACCAGGCCAGATCATGAGTGAATAGAAAATCGAAAACGTACATAGCTGTTCCAGCTGAAATACTTGGAATAATTATACCACTTCTACTAGGAGTAGCCTTTTTAGTGCTAGCTGAACGTAAAGTAATGGCTTTTGTGCAACGTCGAAAGGGTCCTGATGTAGTGGGATCGTTCGGATTGTTACAACCTATAGCAGATGGTTTGAAATTGATTCTAAAAGAACCTATTTCACCAAGTAGTGCTAATTTATCCCTTTTTAGAATAGCTCCAGTGGCTACATTTATGTTAAGTCTGGTCGCTCGGGCCGTTGTACCTTTTGATTATGGTATGGTATTGTCAGATCCGAACATAGGGCTACTTTATTTGTTTGCCATATCTTCGCTAGGTGTTTATGGAATTATTATAGCAGGTCGGTCTAGTAATTAGGGGGCGGCCGTTCGGTCGCCTATGATACTAGGACCAATAGGTAAAAATGGGTTTGTGCCGCAGGTGTTGAACGATCTACTCTACACAGGTGTGGGCTTACAAGGGCTAGGGCTCATAAATCCTTTCCATTCATCAATAGGGCCCTGGTCGGTCACTTTTCCGGGCCGGGATCGATAAGTGGAAGTCATAAAAAAGAGATGTTTCTCTTCGCACCTCAGATCAAATCAAGAGGCAATGTCATTGTCAAGCTGGCATATATATAAAAGGATATAAAAAAAAAAGGCTTTTTCAAAAAGGAAAAGGCTATACAATACATTAGTAGAAGTAAGCGTTAGCTTAGCCTACTCTACTAATGTATTGTATAGTAGGGTGTAGTATAATAGGCGAGCAAGTTAGCGAAGACGCTTAGGCTAATAGATAAGAGAGCGTCGGTGCGTAGCCTTCATTCTACTACGCTACGCAAAGGTTACGAAGTCACTTAGCTCGACGTTAGGAGAGTCAAGAGGGAACGCCATACCTACATATAAGAACCGCTGTTCGCTGCCTTTAGAAGGTCTAACCTTTCGCTCCCCTACTGAAAAGGGTCATTCACGCTTCGCCCCACTGATAGACTACTTAAGATTCAATTCAAAAGGCCCTAGCTTAGTTTCGAAAGCCTTTGTCATTGTCAGTCAACTAAGCGCGGGCCTGAGGCCCCCTACGAATCCGTAAATCTGAAGAGCATGCCGCAACAAAAGGATGGTCCCCTATGCATTTCATTCTTTCCGGAAGGGAAAAAAAGAGAGGACCCCCCCATCATGGTGAACCTCTCCTTGTGATCGGGATGAGGTAAATGCCTCCCAGCCGGGGGGCGGATCGAATCGGAGTTTCCTTAGGTATCCACCGACCTACAGTTATCCTTAAACTTCCGTGCTTGGTGGAGAAGAAGCGAACAAAGGTACGCTCGCTTGCTGTCTTGTTCTCTGCCTAAACTGGGATCGCTCGCCAGCTAGGTCAGATTGGAGCAACATTTATTGAGAACATATTACCCATCTTGGGGGACAAGGGGCGGAACGACCTCTCGATCTACTTACTGCAGCCCAGGAATAAAAACGTCCGTCTAGGCCTTCCCTGTTGCTCCGATCCCCCCTACGCCTAGGACGTTGTCTGGGCCAAGAGCCATAGTTAGTTGCTGTTTTCATTTGGTTGTTTTTTTCTCGTTGTTGATACCGGCAAGACCCAGCCAGATGATGTCTACTGGTTGGTAGTGAGAGGACTCTTAGTATCTGCATACCCCAAAGAAAAGGGGACGCTGATTAAAAAACAATCATTTAATTTTGTTTCTTGCTCTCCCTTATAAGCAGGAAAGGAGTCTATCTATCTGCCTAGCTTTGGTAGATTTCCCCCAACGCAATCCACAGAAATTCCACGAATCCCTTGGTGGATAAGTCCGACGACTCAGCAGCAGTTCGGAATCACGTTTCTCGTCTGGTGGATCTGATATAGAGTTAGGGGGCAATACATACCAAAAGGTACCATAAAAGAACTGTGGGCGAGGAAAACACGAACCACAGAGACTCGTGAGCAAAGGAAGAGGGATAGCGCAACCGCCTTCTGGAGTTCGTCCATAAAGAGATATCCGAGCGATAAGGAAACCTTTGACAGAACAATAAAAAAGAAGAATTTAGCAATAAAAAAAAAATGGATCTTCGGGACTTTCTTAACAAGAACAAAAAAGATGTAGGAAAATCGCCTCCAAATGAGCCGATCTAAAGCGACGTTCCTTAGTTTCAGGAAGTCGAGCGGGAGTGACTAGCCTTCCTTCAAAGGCCAGATGGGTGCCTTCACCTCTGCCTCTATCTCGAAAGAGATTAGTAAGGCGACGGTTCGTAGCGCTTACCATTCTTTGTGATTGCTTATTCGAAGCAGGCCGACTTTATGATATGAAAAGTGGCTAAAAAGCTCCATCCGGCAAAGAGAAGAAACAAGCCCTTCAATTGCGAAAAGAGCGTATTCTTTCCCAAGGGAGGGCATTCTCGGCATCTTCACTAGTCGCCTTTCTTGCTATCATTATAGCTTTCTACTAAGGTAATTTCTAGCTGACTCTTTAGAGTAAGGAAAGAGACAAGAACTCGAAAGGCGAATGCCTATTCTATTTTCGTATAGCACAAGCCTTTACTCAGTCAGTAGGTGGGAAGTTGTTCTTTCAGTCTTATCCGAGCGCATCAAAGAACCTTTCTTTTTTTCTGTAGAATTTTCAGCTGTTGGCAAGGAGCTACTCTTTCCCTCCACTCCGGGCTGGCAAGCTTATATCTCTCGATAGCTGCGTCGGATCTTTCCTGAAAGCTGAGGAAGGTGCGAAGCGAACTCATTTCGTCGCCAGGGTGCGTAAGCCTTCTGATCCTACTTTGTCGTTTAGATTATGCCAATAAAAAGAAGGGGAAAAGGCGTGACTGGCAGGATTGAACTCTCACTTAAGAGGGAAAAGTGATTGCCCGACGCATCACAGATAATCGGCTGGCTTTTTGGAAGAGAAGTGGGCAATTCCGCTGTTAGACTTGCCGCTAAAATAAGCTCTTCCAGAAAGAGTAGCAGCTGCAAGAGCTCTCGTCAGCTTTTCGGACCTGATTGACCTAATCAATAATCAACCCAATAGAATATGTCCATTTTGAAAGAATGAATAAGGGCTTAGAGCCTAAATATAACTAGTCAATCCATAACTGAAAGCAGGAATGGGAATTTCTCCATGTCAACAGACTAGGTAAATTACTTACTTGAAGAGGCATATGAACCCGAATGGGATGCCGGATTCCCTTGCAAAGAAGATTGACTCTTCAACCAGTCTCCTATCCGGCCCGCAGCCCGTATGTATATAGTAGCAGTCTAAGGAAACACTTTATATAGTTCCAGTGTAAGTGTAAGGCCGAACCCTAAACTTAGCTAGCTAATAAGCTAATAAAGAAGGGCTTCCCCTCTTCCAGGCGATTTCAATTGGAGTTCCCCGTCAGAAGTGACACATAGTTAGGGCATTCCCATCCAGTAAGAAAGCGAGCCTGTAAAGCCTTACAGTGAGACAGCTAGCAATCCATCAAATCCTGTGATAAAACCATTTCCAGCCCAGCTTGAAAATGAATCTTACGAGCATCTTTCATATATTTGTAGACCATTTGCCTTCGATCTTGGTGCCCAAAGCATGATCCAATCTGAACCCGTTGTAGGAACTGATGCCGGCCTCCAAGAGACCATCTCGAACGGCGGATTGCCAGTTCTTGAGCTCCGGACGGAACGTAATGGCCCTCTCGACCCACTCGTACTAGACTTGACGAAGGGTGCTTCAAAGAAAAGGATTTTACGATAGAAAGACTGCCTCAGAGTGCGAGGTAGGCACTTTTCCTTTACTACGATAGATGACTCTGGTACAGTAGCACCCTGACTTACTAATCGCATAGGCACGCACCCGGGAACCCTACTCAGTAAAGAAGGGGAGTCCCTAAACTGCTAGCTGGTATGGAGGCACTAGCCGGGGACAGGCAGGATTACGCAAGGTCCCACTCCAGAACGCACAGCTCGCCATGTTGTTGCATCCATAAAACAGGAGGATAAGTACCGAAATAGTCATAGAGGAGGTCGGAAACTTCCTACAAAACTTACATGGCAGGGGTGCTGCAGAAAACATTAGCTCCTTAATACATAGCGGGGCGGCTGATCAAGTCGGACTCTCGAACTAAAGGAGATCTAACGACAGATGTAGTAAGGGTGCAAGACGTAACCCGAAGAGGGGGAAAGCTAGCTAAAGTCTTATTAGAACAAGTGATCTCTAAGAAGTAGAATGCTAGGGAGAAGCCGATTCGCCACTTTAATCTTTAATAAAGTCTTTTCGAAATAATGCCTCTCGACAAGGCAGGTGCAAAAGGAAAAGTACTAAGGGCTAGAGCAGTGGAATAGGGGATAAAAAACAAAACCTCGAGCTCTTCCCCCGAAAGGACGTTCGTGGTCACGCCATCTGTGAGTTAGTGCTTCCCAAGTAAGAAAGAAAAGGAAATAGACTCGGCTGTTTTGAAGAAAGAAATAGGTTTCTGTAAAAGGAAGTGAAAGTGAGTGCACTACTAGGAGTGTGACGCTTTGTTTAGGCTTCCCTTGCTAGGGTTACAGATAGAAGGATAAGGGCATCGTTAGCAATTGAAGAAGAATCTACTGCTGGGGAAAGGTGCAGATGAAGTGAATCAATAGGAGAAGGGACAAATGGCACAGAGGGAAGAGAAGTCTTAGTTAAAGAAAAGAAATGCTGCATCCAGATTCGTTAAGTCTTAGGGCTCCATATCTTTTCTTCCTAACAGCGTGCGATGAAATGATGGACTCTTTCATATAGCAATAGATGCCATAGAGTAGGGCAGAAGAAGCACAGGCTAGCATTCCAAGTGGGTCAGGGTCAAGTCGGAAATTAGAGCTCAGAAGCTTTCCTCTTACTGTATCATTGCTCTGGGCAAAAAAACTCGATCTCATGAGAGGTTTTTACCGCTAAAGGCCATAGAGCACACTCACAATAGACCAGAACAGGATTTCCCTATTTTTTATTCGTCTCTACGAACGAAGAGATCAATGAATGCATTGCGGTGGGGACGCGGCCAAGTGGTCGGCTAGAGCTCGTCCCAAGCCAACCTTTTTAAGGGAAGGGCTTATGAGTGACGTACGTGATGTGGAACTCTGATAACAGGAGTTGCCACCTGGGAGTTCTTCCGGTGAGTGCCGGCTTTTCTTTTCAAACTTTCACCATCCTTGAAAACAGGAGAACGGAATAGGCCAAGAGGGTAATGTCGGAGCCTCTGTGTAGCCCACACACCAAGGCGATGACGTAGCAGGTTTAAGATAAATAACTAAGGCCATTGTCGATCCCAGACCAAGTGACCTCAGGGAGTCAGATTAGGATTCAGTGACCAAGGGGTAGGAAGAAGAAGCTCTTATTCCGATTCCTCTAGAGAGATGCCGAGAAAAGAGCAGAGGGTTTATGTCGGTCCAGGAAAGCTTATTTTGATGTTTGATGGCAGGCCAGTAACAACTATAGTTTTCTTTGCTGTCGGTCCAGCCGAGTTCAGTATGGCTACCTAGTTACACTACCTCACTGCACACTTTCTATCTTTATTAGATTAGAAGCTGCATGCTATCGGAGAGAGAGCAATGGGAGGTTCATTCTTACCGCACAAGAAAGCTAGCCGGAAGCGAACCCAAGCATAGAAGGGAAGCAAGTGGGTAAGCCAATACTATTTCATTCAGAAAGAGGGCGGAAATCTCACATCCCAGAAAGACCTTCTTTTTCACCTGCGCAACCGATTTCATCCTCCTCAAATTAAGGCAAGCAAGGCCTATAGGGGGCGAGAAGCGAAAGCTGCATACCTACAGTGAAACTAATCAGCAAGAGCCAGCATTCAAAAGTTCCTCCATCGACGGAATGAAGGTCTACTTCGTCGCTTGATTCACCGGGCCCATGTCTGTCTGAAAAAAAGCCCTAAATAAAGTGAGGGCCCCGGAAATAGCATTTCTTGGTCTAGCCCCGGAAGTAGTCGCAGATAGAAAGAGAATACGTATGTATACTCAAGTCACTCTAAGGGAATTTGCTGGGATTGGAATGTATGTACTCCCCAACTAGAATCGAAGGAATCTCCTCTTTATAGCGCGTCTATGTGTCTGCGTGTCCGTCTTTCGTCCTCTCTTTTCATTCTCTTAGGATTCCCAGTCTCGAGTGACTGGTCTTTGAGGTCTAGTCCTCTTGCCCCTTGAATCTTAGTATTACCTGAGACTTTCTCAGTAGGGTCCGGGATAGAATAGAAAGTTGGAGTTCAGTTCCTTCTTCGAACGAAGTCCTGCCTTTGAAACCTAGCCAATCCCAAGACATATAATGGAACTGCCGTCTATTGTATAGGGCTACTATATTCATTGGAACTCGTCTACTAATGCCGGTCGGATTAGCTACATCGGATCACCTACTACCCTAGGATTATAGGACCAGTTGGAACGGCTTCTTCTATTTCTATCTACACATCTCGGAGCTCATACACCTGCGCATCTCCTCTCTGTCCCGTAAGCATTTATTCCTTCAATGGCTCTGACTCTCTCTTCTCGGTCAGTATATTCCCCTAATCTCTCTGTCATTGGAATAGCCAACAATAATAGGTAATTAACTCCTTGGGATCGAAAGAGAACTTTTGCTTTGGTCTCGAGGAATTGTTGAGCGAGGCTGACTTTAGAGGTGTAAGCACCGCGAGTCTCAATCCAGTCAAATTCCTGTTCTATTACAGGCTCCTAACTGAGCGAAAGGCATAATAGATTCTTGCTCTTCTTATGCCTCTATTAGACCATCAGCTCCTGACTGAGCAAGACGACGTGATCTCCTGACAGATTAGATTGTACAGCGCATCAAGAGCAAGGCTGAAGGCAAAGCAAGTACATCAGTCACCCCATTCTTTCTATAGGCAAGAATCTTTTGTCTTTTCTTTGCCAATTAAAAAAAGAGTCGAAAGGAGGCAACTTCTGATACGCAAGACCAGAACCCACAAGAGCAGAGCCAAAGCCTAAGTCAAGCACAGTCACATCAGCACTAGAGACCAGCGATTTTGTCTAGGACAGGCCCAGCCATTCGAGATCCACAGCTAATGCGAGCAGGGACCTCCACCTTCCAGTCAATAAAAAAGAAAGGGAGGAAAGTGAGTAACTAGGGCGTACGCGAAAACTCAAATCTACGATCGTTTGGCTAGATCCATTTTTCGTTTTATGAACGCTTTAGTTTAGTGTCACCATACTTCAAGCATCGAAAAGTCGGTTTTTCAGCATTCAAATAAGCCAATTTAATTAATCGACCGTCGAATGTGACGTGGATACGGTCACGATTCATTCATAGGCTTTAGGTGATTAAGCTGGTCAAGTTGAAGGGGAATAACTTCCCAGTCCGTCCTTGGGGCCTCCGCATCACACGTCCCGGCGATAGGCAGAGACCAAGATTTGACCATTTAAGCGCTAGTTCTGCTTTAACATTAAGATTATAGAAAGAGGGTTACTACATTGATAGAGGCATACAAGTATTCAGTTATCAATAGCCCACGGAGTGGTAATTCAGTGATCTTTAACCAATTGCGATTCCGCGCATCTGATCTTTCCTGGTAATGGTTTATTGGCGGGCTGAGACTACACAGGGGTAGAGGCCCATGCCAGTTTTTTTAGAGATCCGACTCGTCACCCGGTTAGGTGCCGGTAGGAGAGTAGGGGGCTATTGAGTTAGAAGTAGGAGACGATCAGACTTATCTTATAATAGGCCGCTTAACGAGTTAGAAGATGTTGCCAATGACCGGGTCTCGAGAAGAGTTGGACGCGAACCCCTCCCATGAGAAAGAAGCCTAGCAGCCCCGATACGCCGAAACCTCTTATTCCGGTCCTTAGGCTAACTACGACTAGTCAGGAATTGCGTAAGAGAAGAAAGGTAACCGGATGCCTGGGGCTCCGGACAATGAGCGTCCGGAGTCTCTTAAGGAAGGATAAAACCAAAATTAGAATGAATCGACTAGAAAGTTTGTTCCGTAGGCTTTCGTGAATGAGGCTCATGGCTTTCGAAGTCGAAATCACCCGAAAGAAATGGCTCTAATAGTTGAATTTCTCAAAGGAAGGGTTTTTTGTTCCCAGGGAGTGAAGCCCCTCTTTCCCGGAGCGGCAACTTTCTTTCTAGAAGTAGGAGTTTTGCTTTATTTTATTTCACCTTTGGAGATAACAGCCGTCGGCGTGGATCTTCTTTTCCAATCTTTTCGATTTGATGAGTTGTTGCAGTAGCCACTGCGGCTTTGGGCGAACCGACTTTAGAGGTGGATCCTGATGAAGTAATTGATCCAGCCTTAGCAACCGGAAAAGCCTTCATGGGAGCTTTCTTAACAGCCAGTGGAGTGACAGCAGGTTTTTGGATTTATATAAATAAATAGTCACGATTTCATAGGAGGTAGGTGGAAAAGCAAAACCTTTTTTTATGTAAAGGGAATGAAGTGACCAGAAGGTTCAAGCTATGAATGTCTTTCTCTACATTTAGTAGCACTCAAGGGATCTCGACGAACAGTGGAACCATGAAAGTCAAAGTAGAGCTGAAATCTCGTGCCAAAGTGGCACACATATGCTTCCAAATGCACTTTCATGTCCGGGCTGATTACCGGCGGAGTGCATGGTGTAGTAGGTATGGTTAGGTGCTTTGACGCTCGCAAACATTTTTTTTTTTCAAGGAATCATGAAACCATCGGTGCATAAGGAAAGGCCTGAATGAAAGGACCATACCGAAAAGGGGCAAGAATGCGACAGCATTGAAGGGGGGGGGGAAAACAGACATTCATACGACAGGAGAACGAAGGGCATATGGGGGACGGATTTGCCTTTTCTCCAATAGGAGTACTTATGCCAGGCATAACTCTATCGCCAGACTCGATCACAAGCAGGGGTGGTTCAATCGATCTATCTACGTAAGGGTAGCTCATTCAATCTCCCTCAGTCAGGTCTTCGGTCGACTAAAGATCTATCGCTATCGCGCCAGTCCATACGCGAAAGCCTGACACTCTATCCACCGGAGAAAGGATTCACGCCATGCCCCCCTGGCTCATGCGGAAAGTCCGGGCTGTATGATAAGAATAAAACAAAGAGGAGGATCTAGGAAGCGAGTGAACAATGGTCTGTGCCAGACAATTAAGTCCAAAGAGCGAAAACCAATACTAAATCCAAGCTGCAAACGCCTTTCGCGGGCCGATCACGGAAAGAAACTCACAGCCGAACCTCAACGCCGCCCGGGGCCCCACTATTGGGATAATCATCCAAGGTTCGTGGGGAAGGAAGAGGTTGGCTCACGCGGAGTAGCAGAAATGATAGGATTCTTATCTGCGGGCAGAAATAGGCGGATAGGTTACCTTTTAAATCAAAAATCGGTTCTTCTAGAATCATATTTCCAAGATCTTGATTCTTCGATCGTAAAAGAAAAACTTTCTAAAAAAGGCAAATAAGATCTTGACACTTTGGAAAAAAAGAAGGAAAGAACGTAAAATAAAAAGAAGAAAAAGCGAATACTTTACTAAAAAAACGAGCTCTCTAAACCTCTTAGAATAAAACGAATCTTGCCTCCAGATGAAAAGGAGGACAAAACGTCGCATATATTTATATAGCTGGTAAAGAAGGCAGGCTCGACCCCACAACGAACATTAACAGAAGTCCCGGCTTGACGTAATGTAAATCTCGACACACTAGGAAACTGCCCCAAACCTTAGAATGGTCGTCGCGAGCTTGACCAGAAATAGGAACAGAAGGGAGTCTTCTAAACCAGTCCGGACCTACCGAGCGTTCTTGGAAAGGCATGAAACGGGAAGGGGGTAGCAAGCCAAGCAAAGCAGAGGAAAGCCCCAAGAAGATTTGAAAACAACCATGGAATGTCACCTCCTTCAGCGGGAAACTAGACAGCCATGAGCCATAGGTAGAGAAATCATGAACGGGCGAGGGAGGAGGATCATATCGGAGATCAGGGAAGTAGGCCTGAAGCCAGAGTTGCAATAGCCAAAGCGGCCCCGGAAAAGTACCCGACGGACTTCTCAAAAACCTCATTCATACCTCGGTAAAGATAAGAAAGGGGGGGGCCAATGCCACCCTCCGACCACTATGGAGAACCTTTGCCAGGTCTACGAAGTCGGCTGTCATAGCAAGAGTAGGAGAGCTGCAGAGGTATCGGTTCAACCAACAGGACAAGAAGCTGATATCTTCAGAGATAGAAGAATCGGATTTCATGCAAGTATCTATGAAGGTACCATAGGCCGGGCCAGGCTTCCCCGCCGATTTTGGCCGATGGTATTCGATATCAGGGACAGACATTCCCGCATAAGCAGTCTCTCCTGTCCAAGGAAGGCCGGTCAGAGCCACGACATCCATCATGGTCGGAACCATGGCACCCACACGAAAGTGGAATGACTGTTCAGCCAGACACCAAAACATAAGAGTAGCGGAGATCTGCGGTTTGTGACTCGGAGGGGTGTTCAGGCTCATCATAATAGCATCAAAAATACCTAATTTGAAAAATCCTCTCCCTTGTGGGGACTCAGACGCTTTACCCAGGAAGCCCAATTGTCTAAGGGGCCCTGACAGATTTGACCAACAGAAGCTGACAGACCATTCAAGGAAAGGGAGAGACGAAGAGGGGTTAGGAAAGAACTGGGAGAACTCTGATGGTGCAGGGCCGGCGAAGACAGGACCAGGGGAGTAAACATGGTCCCTAATGGCAACCATATAAACCATTGAAATCACCTTCTCGAAAGTCTTTCCGGTTGGATCTCCTGGTTAATATACCTTTGCCCCAATACAATAGTGGGGATCTTGGGTTGTGGGCTGGAGAGACGTCGGCTTTTTCTTTCTTTTTTCTCAGGTGGCGGGCTTTTCTTATCCCGATTGATGTTTGCTTTTTTAGAAGGAGGGCCCGTATAATGGTTTGGGCTTCTTCTCTCACCAGCTTTAGTTTTGTACTGAGGTCTACCTCTTATTTGTTGGCCTGATCAGGTTCTTTCCTTTGGTTAAGATTCTCGATATTGGGGGCCTCTTGTTCCTGCCAGTAACGGAATTCCATGGGCCATACTTGGCCTCATCTTCTTGGATCATTTGAAAAAAAAAGGTTGTTCAGGGTCGGAACGAGTAAGCCTCGAGAGACTAACTTATTGGAAAAGATGATGTTAAGCTTCCTACCATTGGCCTCCCTGCGCCCGCAGACGTCGTAACATCTCCTCGCTTGAGCATCTTTATATGATAATTGTTCTGTTATAACAAGGGCCAAATTCTTGATCATGCCCCCACTTATGGTAACCAAATCCTTCTGCCGGGATTGGTGTCGAGTCCGTTGTGAGAGGCGCTTAAAAGAAAAGGCCGTTAAGGCATTGGTGAAACCACAGGGAGGAGGTTGCTTCCTAAAAACAACTGGGTTTGGCTCGTTGCCTTTGATTCTTTACCCATAGCATAGGATAAAGGGTGCGTGCTTCAACATCTGACGTCTTCACCATCAGAAAGATGGACAGATACGAGAGAAGAGAAAATGGAGGCAAAACATATAGTAAGTGACGGTACCAAAACGGTTGTCAGATTAGGACAGCCACAATGGGGTTTAACCAAAACAGGATTGTCGGAGAAGGAGCATCAGCAACCCAACCGTTTTTAGAGGATCTCTTCCCTCTGGGCTTGCAGTAGCAGCGGTTCAAAATCCATATCGGTGGGTCCGTGATGTGATTTGATATTCTCGTAGAAGAGACTCTTCTTGCTCCTCTAATAGAAGGAGGGAACCACCAGTCAGAGAGCCGTACTTCATCATCTTTCAATTCAGTTGCTGTAGCGCCTGGCGCCTTCACCCGACCTTTCGGGGGATGTGAATGCTATCAGCGTGCTATGTGGAATTCTTTAGGCAGTGCAAAGGATAAAGAATCGGTATATTCAGGTTCGTTTAACAACCCCTTGCTCTCTTGTCTTCATTCCCAATCCTGCAGCTATAGCTAGGGCTTTGGAAAACGAGTACCAAATGGCTAACATCTCCTCCTTTAGCGGTCTTCCTCCTTCATGAAGGGGGAAAGATGCCCTTTCTAAGGAATGTAGTCATCGGCAAGGTCTTGACTTTCTTCTTTACAATTCATTGGAGCTAGGGATAATCTAGTTCAGTCATTACAGTTTAGAATGGAGGAAATAGAAAATAGGGGATGGGGTCAGTTACCGTTGGAAGGCTAGGCAACTAAAGTCGAAGTCGGCTAGCTGGTGGTTCCAAAAGAAGTTCATCAGACAGGGAAAGGATTACACTCTTTTATACTTCGGTCCCCTCACGAAGGCTTTCCCTAAAAAGGAAAGGGGCGAATACTGACAAAGCTAGCTCTAGCTCAGTCATCCACTACACTACGTTATTAACTCTGAAATGAAAGTTATTTTACTAGAAGGACGGACTCCGTGACCCTGGACTGAGTTCTTAGTATGGTCGGATAGCCATACTTGATAGGATAGAGTTCACCAAGAGATCATCCACCAAGAGAGCGTACCGTCAGGTCCTTTCTAGGTAGAGAGTTGCTAGAAGTCCTATCTGTAAGCCCGAGCCAGGACAGAAGAGCTAGATTGCTTAGAGCTAGGAGTTCGCCAAGAGCTGGAAGAGATCGGACACCTGAGGTCCTTAGGCGGGAGAGATCAATTCGTGATAGGCCTTCAAGATGAAGCTCCATGCTGTATCACGGGGGGTGTGACAGGCCCCCTCATTGTGGCTAAAGGGATACTGTATGTGTAGCAGGCGTGTGTGATTGAGTTCAAAAGGTAATTGGGCCGACTGATAGTCTCGATGGAGCAGAGGCCAAAGCTAGGATGGAGATGATTCAGAGACAGTTGGAACCCTACAATTTCATTCTGCGATTGAGTTTCTAGGCCAAGGTCCTCGGTGGTCTGTCGCCCTCCCTTGAAATGAGACAGCCTTTCGAAGAACCATCCGTCCGGTACAACAAAGAGTAGAGCTAGCTATCCAGATAGCTGATCTTGGGCCATATACCGAGCCGCTGACTTAAACGAGCACTAGACCGCTCACGGAGATATGGATTGACGAAAGAAGACAAACCCTAGACACACTGATTGTAAGTTAGTCTTCCGCTAATTCCAACTATTGATGTTCACTCTTTTTTCCAAAAATGTAAATTCCATAGAACTCCTTCATAATTCTACACTGGCATCAACAACCACAAGGGCTTTTTGACCCTTCCTTTGTTACCGGGCATTCATTCTTCCGCTACCAGCAAATGTCGATATCGGCAGTCTACCTTATTAAGGAAATCGAGCTAACATGTTCCTTATTTGACGATGCCTTTCTCCTACCCTTGCTTATAGACAGTGAGTGAGCGGAGAAAGAGCTCCGAGCCGATGCAAGACTGATAGGCTTCAGTTTCAGTCTGTTCCGCGTGAGCTCCAAGGGAAGCTGAATGTCATTCTGACAAGGAAGTACGCCACCAAGGCCGGAGTCACTAGGATATAATATAGAAGGTAAGCCCTACACTCAAGGGTTGGGAAAGGTGAATTGGAGAGAAGGGATTGACTTCACAAGAAAAGAAACTGATACAACAGTTCCAGCAGCTAAAAAGCAGGGAATCACATCTTGCCTATACCTGTACAAGACCCGACGAACTCCTATCTTCCTTAATTAAGAAAGACTGACCACAGATAGGTTGTTTTAAGACAGACAGATGGTTCTAGAGACAGAAGACAAAGCAAGAAAGAAAGCTCTTAGGGAAGACAGGATGAGTATAGATAGCTGGGGGTTAGATAGCTTCGAGGAAAGCCTAGGGCACTCGATTACCATAAGGATCTCTTCTAGTCCGTCTACTTGACTCCAGTCTTTTTAGCTATAACAAGTGTAACCCTATAAGAATAAAGAATAGCCCCAATTAAGTAAATGTTCACTAAAGCGTCATAAGCCTTGAAAGATACCAAAAAGCCCAGTCCCAACAGTAGCTTCTATAATCTAATCTAAGGAAAAGGACGTGGTCCTCTCACTCCAGATCACGTGCTTCAGACGCTCTTATATGACTTATTTTCACCTCCTCAACAACACCAATCACTTCCCTTTTGGTGCCCGCCCGTACCAGCATGTTACTTGGGCGCATGTGAGAGGGGTCCACGGGGAGCTGCACGAATCAACTTGATTCGTGACTTCTTTCATACCCAGACCTACCGACGGCCCAAGAGAACCAGACCCAACTGTATTAGCTGAATCAGCATGAATGGTTGCATCCGTGAAGTCGTCAGTCACAGCAGTAACCGTAGCACCCAGCTCTTGAGGATTTGCATCTTCAGTACCATGAGTGTCGGAATCAACAGCATCAACAATCGCGCCACCCAGATCTTGATGTTGCTGAGCGCCGATCGCGAGAGCTCCTTGCAAAACTTCAACCGAAGTACGAGATCTGCACCCAGCAGCCACTCTTCTATCACGGACATTATGGACTCGGCATTAGCCTCTTGCAACCTACCCGCACGACCAGAGGCCATCTCCTCACTAGAAGGATCGGATCTCTACCATTGATCGAAGCCTTAGGAGTCGTCATCCGCCGATAACAAACTTTCTGCTTGTTTCACTAAAACCAATTCCTTAGGTGGCAAGCCTAAGATGAAGCCCGTTTGGTTAGCACTATGCCCGGACCCCGCCAGAACTTCGCCTCTGGACATCCTTCGACACCTTTAGGTTAGGACGGCGAACGCTTATATCATTTCGCTAGGCTCGAAATCGTCCCCACTCAACAGAGAATCGTGGAGCAATTCTGTGATCAGGGCGCTGTCTGATTTCGCCTTCCACAAGCAAGATAGCGTAACGGCTCCGATAGGTAGAGCCGGGTCGACCTTCCCATCCCAACAGTAACGAAAGGCTTTGACGCAATCACTAAACCAGCTCCCGTGATCGGTTTCCAGTTAAGGTAAGGCTGTTTGCAGCTGAGAGGCGGAGCTATTTGCCGTATGACTTTGAGCTGTACGACAGGCACCTCTTTAATGGAGGGTTTCATCACGATTCTCTCATCTTGACCAAAGCAAGACCTTCCCCTTCCACGGCACACAAGCTGTGAGAGTGAAGGCAAGCTATCTCCATAAGGTGTTGTTAATCTTCTTTTCTTCGTCGACTCGAAAGCGAGTGAAGTAAAGAAAAGAAATGTCGGAAAAGAGTTTATTGTGTGAAATGAGGAGCTTAGGAGGGAAAGGAAAGTTGGCATTTCCTTTTTGACTTCTCTGACGATAAGATATTCCCCAGTACTCCGACTACTACTAAAAGAGAGATGAACGTTCAGAATTCATAAATGAATCTTCATAATGGAAGGAAGATTCTCACCATGTTTCGGGATGCCTTCCCATTGTAATTGCGGTCCAAAAAAAAAATGCGATCTTTTCCGACAAGTCTTTTTTCATTTAGAAGGAGGCCCCTTTTGCTTTAGCACAGGGCTAGAAAGAAGGCTGTGATCTCGACTCAGATGGCTTTTCACTCACGCGATATTCCTCATATGTCAAGGGCTGGTAAGGTTTGATGATGGGAAGAGACCTCTCGAGAAATGCAGCTGCGATTGCCACTGTCTGTGTCGATAGCAGAAAGTACGACTGGAACCTAGACTGCTAACGTTTATAAGACTCCTTCCTATGTCGGAGACAGAACCCCTTGTCTTCAGTCGCTATCCCTGGGTGGTACGCAGAAGTCACGGGTCCGTCCCGCCTCTCGTACACATACAGAAAAGAAAGAGACGGTTTGGAACCGGCCCAGGCCCCAACCCCAAAGAGAAACAATTCGAAGAAGGGGCCTCGAAAGAAGCGCACTCTCTGGTTTGTATGTGTATGGATAGGGAAGATTTGTAAGTAATTTAGACTCTTCTTATCTTATCTTATGAGTTAAAGAAAGTGAGTTAAAGAAAGATGCTAGGTTAATGACTAGGGCCGGTCGTATAAATCCTTGTTCTTTTGTTCTGGGAAAGCGAAAGCCCGCACCTAAGAAGAGAGAACCTTCCTGTCCTTTAGTTCGGAGATAGAGGGAGCACGTTAGGGCGGATCAGAAAGAAGGAACTGAAACCTAAGTTCAATGCAGAATTCTTTTTGCGAGTGAAGTGAAAGTTCAGTTGACTATAGCTTATTGGCAAGCGGGAGGTACAAGTGTCGCAGATCAAATTGTCGGCAAGCAAGCTCAGAAGAAACCGACTTTCCTTTCCGGCTAGTGGTAGCGGTTGAGAGCGAAGCGAACCTTTTCTTAATGTAATGTTCATTACCTTCTCCCCCCTTTATTTCCATTCATATTCATTCCTTTCAGGATCAGTCGTGGTCTTACAAACTATACCGATGGTATGAACAAATCCCTTTCTTCATACAAATGCGTAAAAGAAAGATGTTAGCCGCACGCCGTCTACCGTTGAGTTAGCAACCAAAATCAAAAAATTTCTAAGAACATAAAAAAAAAAGAAAGGTGGTAGGCCGAAGAACCGTTGAACGCTTCAACTTGGCCACTGAAGAAGGCTGGGCGAGAGACTAGGCCAACGTCACTGCTTACTTTAATGCCATGGTTGGAGCTTTGGGCTCCATAGACGGAACTATGTATTTAGGTGGGGAGGATAGAAAGAACGCATGCAATGGGGATTGGATTCTGTCTGTCGGAGGTTCGAGAATCTATGAAAGGACATCTAAGACTAAGGAAGAATTCAATAAAGTCCATTACTGAGAGAAGTGGTGATCTCGTCTTGCTTGCTGGGAGAAAGGAAGCTTCCGGACCACCTTTTCCAGCCAGATAGCGAGACTCAGCAATTCACACTAACTGAAAGCGGCCGAGAACACGTACCTATCCCTTACGGGAATCGAACCCGTGTCTTCGACATGAAAAGACGATGTCCTAACCACTGGACGAAAGGGACCAACAAGCCATTCTTCATATACTTCAGCTCCGAGAATAGAAGTGGTTCGTTTTCTTTCTATACGCAATTCAAGATTGAGTTTGTGTTCATGTTGGCGATTTCTGATGTGAATTCGTCGGGTCGTCCCCCCTTCCTACGGGTTCCCCCACCGACCCAGTGATACACCAACCACGCGCCTTTCCTTTCTCCGATCATAAAGTCCCCCGATCTCTTTCTTTGTCTTTCATCTCCCCCTGAACAGAATAAGTGACGGCCCAAAAAAAATAGCTGACTTTCCTTTAAATATTTAAATAAAAGGAAAACTCGCTTTTACGTGCGAGTAACTATGAATGTCGAATGTCGTCTTCTTTCTTTATGTCACTCTTAGCACTAAAATATTGAACTCTCACTTGCGCCTGCTTTTATAAAATCTCATCCTTACTGGCCGCCTGCTGGTCTAAGCTTTATTTTATATCTATCTCTATTTCTTACTTACTTACTTTATCACAATCACAGCACAGGATTGCTCTTTAACCTAGCTTGAAAAGGAATTGAACTGAACTGCCCCTTCAAAAAAAAGCTCACCTGGTCTCGAAAGGAAGGGGAAGCACTTAGCATTCCATTCACCTTAAAATTAAAAAAGGCACTGAACTTCACACTCGCTTAAAGAAGACCTGAGCATCACACCAAGGAATCCAACTCATACTGAATGGCTGAGAACTTAAATAGAACTAGATAGGCTTTCAACAGGATTACCCTAAACTCACAATGGTCAAACCCCAAGGATAAACCCTCTTTCTTTGCTCGTATCCATATCCTCAAAACCTCCTAGACCTACTATCACAATCAAAATAAAGACTTTGCGCTAGAATGAAAACCTTAGCACCACTCCCTGTAACGAACTCCTACCTCCCTTAAAAAGATTGCTTACACTTTGTATGTACGGGTCTCGGTAAGGCTTACCTTCAAACAAAACTGAAAATGGAACAGGTTCCCAGGGAAACAAAGGCCAAGTGCGGATTCGTCGAAGCTCTCTTATCGTTAGCCCTCTCAGGGAATTATCTATATTCATATTATCCTGCCGAAAAAAGATGCTTGCTTGCGTAAGGCACCACTTTCCTAAGCTTTATAAGATAAGATCTAAGCTAGATTAGCTGACGTCTCTTTCCCTTGTCAGCTTGCTGTCAAACTAACTTGCCCGAATCAACTGCTTGATTATAAACTGCTAGTCTGAAGGGACTCTTACTCGTTGGTTGGCTCATCTGGATCGCCATCGAAGCACTGATAAGAACTAGAGATTGTTAGCGCCTTATCCACCACGTTAGAGTGAGTCTTACTACTGAGAGTCTGCCCTTTAGCCCATTAGCTCCTTTTTAACCCTTCTATAGAACGCTTGTGGGGAACCCCCTTATGGAACTCTTCCTCGAACTGCTGATACCCCTTTTGCCTTTGCCTTACCCGCTAGCCCCGCCCCTTAGGACCAGATTGAATCAAAAATCTTGCTATTAAGGATCGCCGGGTGTGATTACAGAATAATCCTAGATGCGGAACTTGCCGGGTTCTTTCATGCCTCTAGCTAGGTGGAGGCTTACGCTTACTTTGGATATATATCTAAATATAAGGACTCTATATAGGGATAGGCTGGCAAGCGGTTCAAGGAAGGTAACTTTTTGAATCCCAGTTGGCCTCGTCATTATTCTTTTGTCGTGATCCTTTCTTTCGTCTCATCTTCTATCGAAAAAGGCCTTTCCGCTCTTTCCTTCTGCTAATGATTGATTCGTCCGGAATGTCCTTTCTAAATGTGAAAAGTTTCGGGTCTCTCTCTTTAGGGGTCGAGGTAAGCACTCAAAGGCATGCGCGTGAAGAAAGGACTTCCCTACTTCTCTAGCTTAGCCTACCTCGCAAGGGCTGGCTTTCGCGCTAGGGCCCTAGAACTAGCAGCTCCCTTTCTTAGGTAGGCGTGAGCAAGCTATATCTTCGTAAAGGGCTAAGCTAAGGATAAAGATCTTTCTGCGGGATTGAATCTAAGGCGGAACCTAGAAAGACAAAGCAAGCATCGGCCGAACTCAGGGGACTGCCCGGCGGAGCACCACCAAATGCAGAGAGTTACCACAAGCCTGAGACGACTTCTACTACTTCGCCAGCTTCGAATCCTTAGACAAGAGCTAAGACGGATTGAATCGAAAGCTTTCTTCTTTTTGGCTTAGACCGATAAAGGGAATAGGGGTGAGGAGGTAGACTAAGTCAAAGGCATTGCTCTTCACTTCCTTTCGAGTAGGGGTAGGCCCGTGACCAAGACAGAAAAAGAAGGAATTGCTCCGGTTCTGGATCAAGGTTTTCCAATAGCTGATTATTAAAAAACAAAGGCAGAGCCACTACCACTACCATACATAATAAGCAGCACAAACAGTATCACGGCCTCCAGATACGGATCCCGCGCCAATGGACTTTGTTGACCGGGAAACTAAGCAGAAATTGCAGTTTACTCCGGCATATTCAGATCTCATTGCAAACCCAGTAGTTGAACCAGCATCACCGGTAGCGCTTATAGAGCAGCGTCCAAAAAAGCATAAATCAGGCAAAGAGCCAGGTCAGGGAAGCCTCCTTGTGAACAAAAAGCCGGCGGAAAGAAAGGACCTATATCGGAGAAACTGCAGGTCGAACCTAGGGGCATCTCTAGCTGACACAATATCCGACAAAAACAAAGTCATTTTCGGCTCAAACTTCAGCAAAGGTAGCACAGTCAGCAGCATTATATCCAGTGCCCACCCATACGGATCCCGAGCCAATTACAGGGGCGGGGCACTTATACGTCTCTCTCGCCTCTATAGTGATGCTGCGCGATAGATCCACTTGTTTGGATGGGTAAATCACTAAATCAACCGGTGTTCTGGCCACTCCCATCACTTATAGGTAAAAGCTCGCGGGTTAGAAACCCTTTTTACGGTACTTGGTTTGAAGCATAGGTAGATCGGGATCAATATAAGTCAGTAAGCCCCACCAATGCCTAAGATATCCACCAGCAGATTCTCCAAAGGAAGCATAGAAAGTTTACCCTTTCAGCGATCTTCGAAAGAGAGTATGCTCTTCTTGATGCAAACGATGGAGTAAGGAATGAAGATATCAAGGTTTTGACAGTTGAAAAAGAAAGGCCATATCTTGCGGGCTGCCCCTGTATCAAACAACGGGAAAGGTCTTTTTTCTCTCTCTCTCTGATACGTCGCGTCGGCCCTAGCCAAGTGGAAAAAGAGCTGGCGGGCAAAAGATAAAAGACCAAAAAAATGTCATCCATTTCTGGATTTCCTGAGCGAGGAGTTGAACCAAAGCCAGCGCTAACTATTCGGTGAATTGGGTCGGGTATACTAGGGTGCTGTTCCCTAACCCTAGCGTAGCTAGGACGGTAACAAGTCACAGTCCTGGGAAGAGGGGCTACCTAGCAAGCTTATAAGGGTGAAATCAAAGGAATCTCTTTCATCATTCAACTTTTAGATGCTAAAGAAAAGATGTGCTTTCAAAGGGCTTTCTTTAATTAGTTCTATTCCACCGCCGGTCCTATCACTATCAGTAGTAAACACGAATTCCTTTATTCAATTTAGTTCTCCTCCCTAACGGCACACTGTATATAATCTCTCTATATGGCCAATGTGAACATCAAACTTGTATGTGTTCAGCATATTGAAAGTGACATTGACAAAGCAAAGCACGGATTCCCTAGAATGTTAGAACTCAGACATGACAGAGAAGGTAGTCAAAAACGGTACGCTAAGCTCCTTGCTTCGTCGCTTCTGTTTTCAGTCAGAGAATGATGTTTTAAGCATCTCTCTATGCCAGGCATCTATCTGACCTGACAAGGAGGTCGACTTTGATATCTCAACCCTGATCTCTACGGTTGGTTGAAGGTGTCTTGGATTGGAAGACGGGTCGAAATTAGATCTGGATAGAAGATTCATCTACGCTGGCAAAAGGGCTTTCATTGAATCAGACTTTCCCAATGCTGCTCCTCTCCGATCCCCTCGCTGTGCTTGAGTGGCATGAAGCTACTAAACGAAAGCTAACTAACGTATCTAATCTAGTGGCGATATCAAACAGATTCTGCCCTGGGGAGAGCGGCTGAGACAAATCAAGATCTTGTGTATTCCCCCATCCCTCGCTTTGACAAACTTTCTATCGCTACGCCCCTGGGATTGGCGGGAAGGTCTATTAATAGAATAGTGGTGCGGTATCTGGGAACTCCTCTTTCGAAATGGGAAGAATAGCCTAGTAAAAGAAAGAGCCTACTTTCGTACTCAAGGGTCTACACTGTCCTTCTGATACAGAATAGAATCCGATACTATTCAATATGATGGTCTTGCTGCTGCTCTGTTCTCCGCTGTTGCAAGGAAGAAGCCCTGCGCTTAGCTCGAGCAGTGGATTAGGTAGAGAAGATAGTTGTGAACGACTCCGCTCTTGTTGATTTGTTGAACAACTTTCATCCCTGTGCTCAATGCCCGGACCATAGAGAAAAGATGGGCTCTTCCGTCTGTTGTCACAAGTCTTGTTGACTCAGCCGGGAGTGAAAGAGATTCTCTGATTCGACGTTCTCCAAATCCCAATAGGAAAAGCTTAATGGCAGCTAGATGGCCGGCTCTCTTGATGCAGGATTTCTCAGTCGGCGGGGGTCTTAGGATTCATTAGGAAGAAAAAGCAAGATCTCCTGTCTGATAAGGGCTCTTTAAGAGATATCGTTCCTTGACAATGGCCGCGGGTAAGCTCCGTCGTTCGCCGATGATGGCAGGTGCCCAAGAGCTGTAGTCTAAGTCAAGTCTTTCCCCAGTCCACGCCCCGACCCTAAGAGAGAAATCTGTAGCTACTCTTGCTATTATTCACCTATTCGATTTAGGAGACTCACCGATAGAGCTAAACCAAAAAGTACCAGTTGTTGATTCTCTTTACACTCTTGTTCGCTAGTACGTACAATTGTGATTGATGAGCATATGGAACCTCTAAAGTGAAAAGCTCTTATTCAGTCAAGCATGGAATACCCCCTTGGGGGCCTAAGAGCCATAGATCACTAGCGCTAGAGAGAGCCGGTGCCTTCGTTCGGGTAGGTGGGTGGAAAAGCTTACTACTAATAGATGCAAGCTATCCTAGTGCGATGGGTTGGGACTTTGTTTGAGAATGAGCTTACTCTTTTTGGAACACCCCCTTCACAGACATTTGTCTGGCCGCCAAAAACCAGATAGGTTTGGTAGGTGTAAGGTAAGAAGAAGGCTCTTCGGCTTGGGTTGATTTACGCTTTAGCAGTTGGCAAATAGGCCCAATGGTAGAGATCAACTAGGCTACAGAGCGAGACTCCTCATACGTCCTATACAACCATAGTCTTAGTAGCCGCTATTGACTGACTTACCGAGAGCAAGATGGGATGGTACCAGTGGAAGAGAGTCATCGAAGAAGATTCTTTTTCTATCATAAAAATTTTAAATTTCATTCCCCGATCAAACAAGAAGCTTAAGATGACCAATCGGCGGATTTCCCTGGGGTTCATGACTTTGCCGCCTTAACTCTCTAAACTGATCTACGCCCATACTTCGTCGCTTCTCAAACCTATCGAATCAGAATTGCTTCACCTCTTCGATTACCCGTCTGACACAACTAGATTAGTGTAAAGCCCATAGGCGTATTATGGCACCACTAGCAATGATCTGCTCGATGCAACAACAAAGAGTGAGGCAACAGATTTGGATTAGTCCCTGTCTTATGGGAATCCCAAATTATGGTCCGTCCGTCTGAGAGAGGGTTTGTCTGTTCATCAAGCGTATGAGTCTTTTTGGATCCCTTCCCCGGGGGGGGGGGGTAGCTCATAGTTTAAATCTAGTTCTGGCTAATTAGCTTTCTTAAATCAATTGAAGAGAGGTTCTATTCAAGTGTTGTTATTGTCACCCTCATCGAGGAGTGGATAGCCACCCTTTCCTTTCTTGTAGAGCCAGAGTTCTAAGCCTAAGTCAATCTAACGGAATGCCAGTCGATGAACATAGACGCCTGCTAAGCGGAATGGACCAATGCGACATTGACTAAAGAAGGTAGACAAAACAAAAAGGCAAACTATAGAAAAAGCCAAGCTGACTGAATGAAATGCCGCAGCTGACTCTGACTCCGGTTCGGTACCTACTCCATATCTGAAGATTGACCACAGCGCCTTACCGCCCTTGCTTGGAGTTCGATCCACACACGGCATGAACTATTCCCAAAAGGCAGTTTGGACGGTGTGCAGATCTATAGGTGCTTTCGCTAAGGATCTTACATGGAAGCGCCGAGACAGATATATCCAGGTCTCGTTCATCTTTTGTCTATCCTATCCCTATCTATAGTGACGGTAGGCAGACGCTTCATACCACAATAGACGAGGACTGTATAGCTTCCGACGCTCTTTTGGATAGCTACACTTCCTTCTAATCTTGGAAAGGCTTCTTCTCCGTTGCACTGATGCCTTATCTTCCTTTCTTGTAATTGTAATCAAGGAAGTAGGCGCTAGGGCTTCTATTAGGCGAGAGCATCCCTTTCTATTTAGATATCTTCGAGTGCTGGATGAGTAAGGGCCCCGGTTCTTAGAAAGAGATTCGCGATTGCATCCTTCTTTCCATTTCTTGTCATCAAAGTAGAGGTTCTACCTTCCGCTTGCCCTTCGATCCAGCTGCCCAAGCGCTCTTAATAGATTGCTATGAAAGATCTGTCTTCTTGTCTCACGAGTCCCGTGTTCTAAGGATGGTCTTCTTAAGGAAAGGAGAGGATTAAAGGTTACTTTAATAGAATGAGGGTTAGCGGTACATTACAGACCGTCAGGGAGAGGTTAGTCCTTCGTGTGAATGAATGAGAGAATTGACGATGGGAATAGCACTCAGAGGAGGTCACGAGGCTCTCATCTAAGTCTTTCGATTTCTTGTTTTCAACCTTTCTGGGCCTGGTTGTTACGATCTATGATAGAATGAGGGTGCCGCTGAGAGCCGTAAGTAGAGAATGTCCCAAGCAAGCAGTAGCCAAGAGCACTACCTGGAGCAGCCGGAGAAAGACCGATATGCGTGGATAAGAGAAGAGATAGGCGCTCGTAGACTTCTTTCTGTTCTTTTTGGCTTCTTTTCTTTAAAGCTGGATTGGATGGCTGCTGCCTGTCCACTTGCATTGATTCATGCCTTACCGCGGGCCCTGGTAAGCTTCTTTTTTCTTGTTTCACTCCAATCTCGATCTGTCAGCTTCAGTTCTTTACTTCTTTCCTTTTCTTCTCATTCGATATATTATGTGCAATTAATGTTTTTGAATCATAAGTTAAAGTAAAAGTGTTAGTTGGTCGTTGTTCTTCCAAAATAGAAAATGGATTCATTTTTTTGACTATTTCTTTAAAAAAGAGTTGTCATATCTCGGTAATGGGGTCTGCTGATTCGGAATCACGCTCTGTAGGATTTGAACCTACGACATCGGGTTTTGGAGACCCACGTTCTACCGAACTGAACTAAGAGCGTTTTCTTATCACATCACAGTAGATACGACTGTAAAGAAAAAAGGATGATTTTCTTACTTACCAAAAATTTGTATGCATATAGTCTCATTAAATAAAAGATTTTTTATGTCCAATTTGAATTGATCTTAATGGATTCCTCGTTACTGCCCAGAGGAGAAGCCAGAGGAGAAGGGTAGGGATGACGGGATTGGAACCCGTGACATTTTGTACCCAAAACGGCCAAGCTGCGCTACATCCCTTTCAATTGGTCTACGGGTGTCATTGTAGAGAATACCTGCCCTGTTTTCCACATGGTTATTTCCTCTATCGAAATAAAATGTCTCTTGCCATTTCTTCTTTTTGGTCTTTTTTGTTTATATACTCATCATCATCCCGCCGCTCCTACCAACCAACGCTTACTTATATGAGAAAAAGAAAAAAAAAAGGGTTATTTAATTTCGAAATAATCAGCCCGCTCGGTTCCGCCCATTCCCGCTAGAAAGAGTTGCATGCGAGAGAGATCCCAATTCTGTGTATGCGGCAAGCTTACTTAATGGAAAATACCGCCAGCTTCCACCCAGACAAAAAACGTGAGCGCCTAGCGCGAAAGGTTGCTTTACTAGAAAATATAAGGCGCGTTAGCGCTTTAGTCTAAGGGGCGGAGCGTCGAAGAAGCGAAGCGAGCCTAGAGTAGCAGCCTCTTATCTTACGTTTTTCAGGCCCCTTGACTTGATATTCTATTAGTAAAGCGCTAGCGCCCCTAAAGAGTAAGGCTCTTCTGCTATCAATGAAACAAAAAAAAAGAAAGACAAAAACCCTTTTGTATAGATCGAGACTTGTAGCTTGATTCTTTACTCATTCCATACTGGGAATAATTGCAGGAAATCGTTCGATAACACTTCTTCCAATTTATCAATGATATCAGACTCCCGTGAAACTCTTTCAATGAAGTGAAGTTAATTCTTACAAAGCAAATAGCATTTCCTATTGATTTGTCCGACACTGGACTGGACCTATTCAGATTCTGAATTATCCGTCGCTACGCTGTTCCCAAGGACTAGCAAAATCGAAATAGCGAAATTCTTGGGTCATCTCAATGGGTTCAGAAACTACACGTTTCTCTGGATCATCATAGCGTACTTCCACATATCCACTCAGAGGAAGGTCTTTTCGTAATGGATGACCCTCGAAACCATAATCTGTTAATATACGGCGTAGATCCGGATGATTGATGAAAGAAACACCAAACATATCCCAAACTTCTCGCTCCCACCGGCCGGCTGATGGAAATAGACTGACTACCGGAAATATTCGTGTTACTTCGTCTGCACTGGTTTGTACACGAATGCGTGAGTTATACCGAGTACTAAGTAAATTATAGACCACTTCAAATCTTCGTTTTCGAGAGGGATAATCAACTCCGCAAATATCGATCAAAACTTGAACCCTTGTATAGGTATGAAATTTAAGAAAGCACAACAATTGAAATAGGTAATCCGAATTGGTATCAGATCTATTACCATGTTCCGATCTTTCCATTTTTTTGACCCATTTCTTGGGGAGAGTCTCCCAACTATATTTGAAAAAAGATTGGTTATCCATAAATAAAGATAAAGAAAGCTTTCTTGTAGTTCCGCTTCTTGCTCTAAAAATGAGGATGTCGGAAATCGCTTGGTCCAACCAAGAAAGACATGGGACTTTTGGGCGTCTTTTTCTTCTCTTACGAGATTTCGAGTTGGATGACGCCCCTAAAGGCCTTCTAAACTGTCTTTTCTACATGTTTACCAGGCATTGTCATTGAAGTAGGCAAGGCCAATCCATCTGTCAGCTTCTAGGTCAAAAGCTAGTAATATGTCTTTCTCGTCCTAAATTAAATAAGTACGAACTTCAATTGCGGCTTACGCTCTCGTTACAGGCAGATGAGAGGAAGGCACTTAAAGAACAGGTGGGCATATGGGTAACTCATATTCAGGTTATCCAGCTGGGAAAGAAATGGAAAAGCCTTTCCAGGCAAATCGAATAAGGTGGCAACCAAGTGCCCGTCTTGCTCCCCTTCTTTTGAATGGAATGGATTTCCTCTAATTTATCTGTTGTAGCTTCACCTAGTAAGGAGACTTGATTCTATTTCGCCTAAACTATTTATCTGCCCCTTTTAACCAAGGGTGCCAAAGGTATAAGACAAATCGAAGAACCTAATGGATCGAACTTTCTTATTTTTATAATGATAAAAGGATGTAGCCCCCAGGTAAGAATCACTAGAAGTAAGCTAATTTCGGAAAGAGACTGTCCATTGCTGGATAGCTATCTCTGGCCCCTTGGTTCCTGTCTATGAGATGGCACGAGGCCGGAAGAAACCATTCCCCGCTTTCAGATAGGTGTCTCGATCCGTCGTTCTCGATCTCGTCCTACAATCGGCATAACAACTTCTCTTTCTTTCCTCTTCGAGCAGCACCTACTTATTCCACTTCAGAGGATACCTACTTTGCGAGTTAGCTCCTTGCTTGGTGAAAAGAAAGGGTTTTCCCTGACTTCATTCCTTCTTGCTTGGTTCGTGCCGGTCTACTTCTGCTAAAGGTACCTGCTATCGTTCAAAAACTCATCTTTTCTGTACACATCCATGGGCATAGAAAGGGAATTAAGCTTGTGTTGAAGGGGCTATCATTGAGAGGTCTTACCCTTCAAGGGGAGACTTGCTTGCCGGGGAGAAAGCTTCCCTAACGAGTCAAAAGTGGCGAAGCCATGTCTTCTCCTTCGGTTAAGCCTCGCTTAGCCAGGAATGGTAGCGAAGGAAAACAAGCCCTATACTGGAAGTGGTCAATCAGAGCTGGAAGGGGACCTCGTTCGGTGAGAAACCTAAGATTATATAAGTCTGAAGAAAGGTTTAGCACTTATTATTGTAACAATCAGTATAAGGCTTATAAGAAGCCTTAAAAGTTAGACTATTATCATGCATTAGAGGTCGATTGTGCGACAATAGGCTTCTTTCACCGAAGGGAGCGATGGGATCCAGTTGCTTATGCCTTTAGTTAACAAGTTAACAGTGGACCATTCAATACTAGTGGCGCGAGGGGAGAGTGAGAAGAGACCTGTTCCTGTTGTTCTTCCGATTGTCGGTTCCGAATACGAAAGGTAAAAAGCAAGGAAAGGTAATGTCAATTGAAGCCAGGCCTTTTCGGAGGCGGAACAGGAAGATTTTTTTGGTTGGACGAATGACAGCCTGGAACTCACTTACTTCCTTTGCAAGCACTATTCGCTTTTAATATATATAAATCCCCCATCTTCAAGCAGAATGAGAATGACTTTCATCATTAGCTTAGGGAGGAAAGTTTTTGATTCAAAATCTTAATAGAAAAAAGAAGCCCTGTGCTTTATTAGCACAGTTCTAGAAAGAACTCAGCAAGAAAGAGAACACAGCACGGCTAAGAAAGCAATACCGAAAAGCAAACAAAGCTAGGGTTGCGCTTGCAGCGCGCCTTTCCAGCGAGCACACCTTCCCCGCCCTTGGAATCAACCGTCTTTGAGGAGAAATCCTTTCCTGAAGTTCAACAAGCTATTCGATTAGGGTAAGATAAGAAAGCTGTAGGCTTTGGCATCTAAAGAGAGATCTGCACATGGTGCTTTCCTTCTTTCGTTCTTTGTTTATGTACCTACAAAGGCTAGATACATTTGCTAGTAAGGCAAGGCAAGCGAATCCAGCCTAATGGAGCACAGATACAATTGACATTGCCTCTTCTTGCGAAGATTGGGTTAAGTTCAGCCATTCCTAGGCTTTCCCGTATCCTTTTGAGTCGGTTAAGGACAGAAAGAAAGTTCAGAGTTTAGATGGAATGCTTACTATCAGTGCATTAGATGTCCTAGTTGTCCAGTACCAATCTGCTTTCAAGGTTCAGTGTGCCTTCGTTCAGTCTCCAGTCTCTTGCAAGTGCTATCGAATCCTCCCTAGTACAGGGTGTGGCATAGGGTATTGTGCAGGATACTGTACCCGCGACCGACTCAGTGGTACGATGTCCCTTCCCTACCTTTCTTTGCTTTGTTTATTCTAGCTTCGGGGAGACAGTTGGACATAGCAGGGTTTGTGATGGACACGATTATTATCCGCGTCCGGGCTACCAAGAGGTTACGCTCTTACCCTTTCGGTTCGCTCATGACTCGGCTGGCTGCTAGACTGGTAGTTGTGGTTGACTGGTACAGTCTAGAGGTCATAGATCCAGAGGACGTGGGTGAGGAGATGTTTGCATGCTCCGACTATAGGCCGCTACGGTTTCACCGTGGGCTACGCTACTTTGGTGACAGAGGTGGTCCTGAGCAGATTACTAGCGTAGCTGCGAGGCTGAGTAGAGAGAGAGCTTCGAACGAATGGAAGGCGGGGCTCGTCATCTCCACCTGCAACCACAACCGCATTCCCTACTTCCAACTCGAATACATCGAAAACAACAATCAGACAACAATCGACCTACAAGAGCCCCTTACACACACGGGAAAGACTAGGAGAGAGTTGGAATGGAAAGCTTACAAGGCTTACACCAAGAAATTCTATGGCAATGGTTCTAGACCCGGAGACTCAGTCCCCAAAAAGCCTGAAATCGAAAAAAGAAAGACTTTAGGACTCCTGGTCCTCCACCCCACGAGGAAAGACAAAGCTTTCTCTTTTCATTCGAGTAAGCTTCACCTCTTCCGAAAGTCTCCTCCCTCATATCCTTCGATCCGGGCCAAGTCTTACTCTCATATTAGTAGTAGCTGTAGCGACATCTCCCTTCCTTTGTAGGGGAACGGGAAATGCCCGGGGAAGAACCCTGACACTCAGTCCTCTCCGTCTACCTCTTTACCAGCTAAGCCACGTCACCCCTCGTCTATTAACTTCTTTAATGTGGGAAAGGGGGGATAGACCGAGGAAACTTGCTTGACTTCGAGTGAAAGGCAATCAATCTCTAGCTTTCGACTAAGCTAAGAAGCAGATAGGATAGGATCAATCTAACTAAAAAGTACCTTCCCTAGGGCAAGACATCCCAAGGAAAGAAAATGAAAATAAAGGAAAGAACTAAAGCTGGAGTGGAGACTGAGGGCAGGCAAGCTTGAAGAGGGCGTCAGGCCGGAGAAAGGTGCCACGGGAACGGAATCAGGAGCAGGGCGGGAAGCTTAAGAAAGAGATCCGGGATTCCCACGAAGCTAACTAAAGAGAAGGGGCATACCCAGATCGAGTAAAGAAAAAGGGAGCGGGGACAAGATGATCGACTTCTAGTTGCAGCGGATCCTGTGGTCCTCCTCCTCTCATATCAGAATCAGAAGAAAGAGAAGATGCTTGCCCGATTAAAGTGGCAGGGATAGGAGCTTTGGTACGAGACTCAAATGGTTCCAGGGTGCCGGAGATGAAAGCTTCTTCTTTAGATCACGAGGCGGGAGGTTACCGGCTTTCTTCGAAGTTAGGTTAGGGTTTGGCGAAAGAAAGATAAAAAAAAAAAGTATGTCGACGCTAAGCATAGCTACCAATGCAAACCAGTCTGTCTTATAATAAGATAGTAGCTCGCTTCCGACTTGCATGTGTTAAGCATAAGGCTTTCTCTTCATTGAAAGATAGATCTTCCAGAACCGGTCATACTTATACCTCAACCGAGGTTTGAATACTTGCTTCCTAGTAGCTCTCTTTCCTAGCTTCAGGGAGAAGCCCGAGAATATCATCGCTCGATTCGAAGTACCCGACGATTTTAGTCACCGATAACGGACCAAAATGGATTGTTTAGCAAGTTAAAGATTTTTGACTCAAAAAGTTTACGAGCGTATCCTAATTCGCTCGTATCACTCCCGAGGGACCGGAAAAAAGGTTTTTCGGGCTGAACAAGGGGGGGCTTCACACACTCAAATGAGTAGAGATAAGGGGAAGGCTTCTCTCGAAATCTTCAAGCAACTCGATTAGGGTAGGCAGTGTGCATTCTTCTCTCGGCTCTAGAACAGGAAGAAGGGAAGTTAGCCTTTCTTCTTTCTTTGCCAAAGCAGGGCCCACCGCTATCATGCATGATGCAATCTCTTGGTCTTCATCTGAGGAATGGTTTTGTTGTTCTCTTTGATTTCAGGTGGTCCGCGACGGGTGACCGGAACCGTCGAATTCTTGCTTTGGGGTAACCACTTCCCAATCGTCATCCTCATGGAGATCGGGGTCTCCCCACATTATATCTCCATCTGGGCTATTGACAGCTACCAACCCCCGCTCTATCTCTTCTGAGTCATCAGGGATGCCCCGAACTTCGGTGTCCAGAGGATCCATCTCTTCGACGGGTATAGAGGCTGGTTGCAGTGCTACAAACCTTATATACACCATTTTTGTAGTCGCTTGTCTTATGAGTGAATCTCGATATATATCTGGCCTATTTGATTGAAGCTGAAGGCCTGTTCAAAAGATCAGATAGGCGGGTGGAAGCAAGAAAACGGCTGGCTAGCTCGTGCAATCTCAAAACAAGTCCTTCGCTTTAGTAAAGTAAGCTATCTTTGGTTTCTAAGGTTCTCGGGGCACTACGGTAGGACGTAGATCGATCATGACGAGAATGGACTTCTCCGTAATGTACGTAATGTAATAGAAGAGTCACAGCCCCTTCTCGACTAGACGAAGGAGATATGAATTCCATTCAGGCTTGGCTTGACCCTCCTGGAGGCGCAAAGTTCATCATTCAGTGTGGTGGGGAGCCTCGCCTGGCAGATTGGGATGACTTGGATGCTGGGCAGATCCGGATAGAGTCTCGCTCATAGATAGAGGAAGAGTACGCGCGCTACGGGCATCGGATCAGATAGCCCTTCGGGCAACCAACCGCACATCCAATTCCGATCATGGAGGGATGGCTGAGTGGCTTAAGGCATTGGTTTGCTAAATCGACATACAATCTTCTTGTATCATGGGTTCGAATCCCATTTCCTCCGGCAGAACGGGCGGGCGTGAGAGAAAGAACCTCTTGGCGGAGTTCCCAAAATAGCACTACTTAGTGACGTGACTAGGAGCGGAGAGCCTGTTTCGCGTTTTTTTTTTACTTTTCCCTTACTAGTCAAGTGGTAAGGTAGGGCGCTCTTCGATGAATAAAACACAGACTTTAGGAAAGTGGTTCAGGTAGCTCAGCAGGTTAGAGCAAAGGACTGAAAATCCTTGTGTCAGTGGTTCGAATCCACTTCTAAGCGGGCGAAGGGTCATGAGGACACGTAGCCGGGAGCGAGCCGAATTTGGAAATTCAAGTGAAAGAAAAAGCCAAAAAATCTCGCTCCTGCACTCTACGGCTTTTTGGCGTCGCCATATCTTGCTGGAGGCAGATTTTCTAAAAAAAGCGGTTGATTACTCGGATTGGTTCTCGCCTCCCTGTGTCCAAAAGGATGGGCGAGTTCGGTTCAAGTCTTCATCGATCGGGTGGATCTATATGCTCCGGGGGGGTGAGACGAGGTGTAGCGCAGTCTGGTCAGCGCATCTGTTTTGGGTACAGAGGGCCATAGGTTCGAATCCTGTCACCTTGACCAAGGAAGGGCTATTTTTATTTTTATATAGATCTGACACCCTTTCCCGGGAAAAGAAGTTAGGGATCACCATTTTGATTTTGGGCAACAGAAAAGCTGTTGTTTTGCTTCTCCATTTCCAAGCAACCCTGTGATGTGACTATCTGTAACCATATAAATGACGAGTATGAATAACGAACTGCCGTAGCCCCTTTCTCATCTCTAATGGCCATGGATACATAGTGGCTGGTCGAGGGGTTATCGCTGGCACTACTTCCACTTGATCGCTTCGTACTTCACATTCGATCAGCAACTTTAGGCTAGTTTATTTCCCTTCGTCCTGACCTGGCATACAAATAAAAGCCCATGACCTTCTTTTCGTCTTCAAGGAATGTCTGTAGCGTTCTCATCTCTGTACTGAATGATTGAGCTACCCATGCTATGACGGAACTACTCCACTGTCAACTGATCGAACTAGACTGATCTAGCGACACTAGCATCTATCCATCAAGGAACTGAGCTATGCCACGGATGTCGCTCTGACTGAACTACCGAGACTGACTGACAAACGAACCCAGCTCTCAAAGACCTAGCTATACTACTTAATTACTGACCCATGCTACCTATTCTAGTGCGCTAGGTAGGAAAGGGAGACAAGAACTACATTGCTATACCTGAATCAGTTTGACTCAATGCTTGCACTTAGACCTTTCCCCCAAGCTTCCTTCTATGCTGCCAGAAGCGGAGAGGAGGGTTTTCACAACACTTAAACCGAAAGAAGAAATGCCCTAGCTCAGCTTCCTAGCATGACACATCAGCTACGCCATCAGAGACTGAATTAGAGCCTGGAATGATCCTCCACTTGCTAGTCATGAAATATCACCGCTCCGTCTTTCGTTGCTCTCTTAAGCTGCTTTACGAGTGCAACCAAGTTCAAGAAACTGCTAATTAAGATACGATGCTGGTATCTATCTAAAAGTCAATATCTGTGAGAAGCTTCTTTCTCATAAACATCCGAAGCAACGAGAGATGCCCAAAATCCTATTTCCTCTTTCCTCCATAACCTTACCAATACTCCCTCGCCTGGAATTCTCCCAGTAAGCTGATCAGACACAGCCCTGGACTTCCCTTCACTACCAACCCCTCCCCTTAAGATTCCTCACCGCCTGGGTATGAAGATACCTCACTGCCTGGTTATGTTTGCAAGTTGCAGAAAGCATTGTATGGTCTTAAACAGGCATCACGCGCTTGGTATGATAAGTTTTATAGCTTTATAATCAGTAAAGGCTTTCTTATGAGCCGTAGTGATTCCTCGTTATTTATTCAAACTAACAGTTTGCGAACTACAATTCTTGCGGTTTATGTGGATGATATTATTATAACTGGCAGTGATACCTCTTATATCTCCACTCTAATCACTGAATTAAGTGCTCCGCTATAAAGAACCTCGGGAACTTGAACTATTTTCTTGGCATTGAGGTACTCAAGACAAGAATGATCGTGGACTTTTTTTAACACAGCAAAAATATGCGTTGGATCTCCTCCAGAGAGCTGCTATGCTGAATTGTAAGCCCTGCTCTTCTCCAATTAACTTTAAAATCAGTCCTCTGCTGCAGTCTCTTCTACTCCATTTCATAATCCATCTCTGTACAGAAGCATCGTTGGAGCCCTGCAGTATATTACAAGACCTGATTTGGCCTTTGCTGTTAACTCTGTTTGTCAACACATGCAATCTCCTACAGATGACCACTTTACTGCAGTAAAACGTATCTTGCCTTATCTCAAAGGGACTGTTACAACTTGGTATTCAGTTCACTAGAGGACCTTTCACTCTTACTGCCTATTCAGACGCTGATTGGGCAGGTGATACTTGTGATCGTCGGTCGGTTAGTGGCTATTGTCTTTTTATGGGTAATAATCCCATTGCCTGGTGTGCTAAGAAGCAGGCCACAGTTGCCAGATCTTCAACCGAATCTGAGTATAGATGCTTAGCTCATACTGCCGCTGAATTATCGTGGCTTCGCATGCTCTTCAAAGACTTACAGATTCCTTTGTTTCATGTGCCAACCATTTGGTGTGATAATATATTTCAGCCATCTCCCTCGCCTCTAATCCTGTGTTCCATGCTCGCACGAAACAAATAGAGGTGGACTACCACTTTATTCGGGAGAAAGTTATCCATAAAGATCTTAAAGTGCGGCATACGAAACTTATAGCACAAAGTCGGTACCATTGACTGAACACAAACACAAGATCAATCAAGTCTCACATGTGAACGAAATCGAGAGGGAAGAGCATGGATGCTAGCAGCACCGGAAGTTCTCGTTCAGTATGAAGTTGAATGCAAGCCTATGTCCATCTCGTGTAGTTGAGGAGGCCCGCGACAAACCTCAATTTCTTCTTGCTGCTAGTGCTTCTTGTTAAAGCAGCTTTCAGTTTTCTCTTAATGTTACAAGCTGTTGTTGATCTAAAAAGAGTAAGTATAGTTACGGTTCTTTCCCCGAGCTAGAAGCAGTTAAAAAGATTCTCAAGTTACAGTTTTTAATTCACTCCAGATGGGGTAAATGTTCAGTGGCTATCTTCTCGACTGTCTGCTTTACGGAACGAAATCAAGTGTGATTGAAGTAGCCAGGTTGAGACAGGTCGGCCTTCTTGTCCTGCCTTGAGAGAGGACTTGATTAGATCAACTGCCCATGATAGTGCAATCGAGAGAGTGAAGGGAGAGAGACCTCTGGGGCCAGTCAAGTAGGAGGTTTAGCAGTAAATTACATCTCGAAGAAGACCTCCTAAGGACGCCAGCCAGTAGAAAACAACAATTTAGTTGTAAGGTCTTGTCCACCCTTTCTTGCAAATCGATGCCCCATGAACAACGTTTATGAGAAGTTGATCAAGGACCCATTTTTCCAGCCAAACCTTAATGCTTGATCCCTATGGAGGCTTACTAGTAAAGGGACCGGTTGGAACGACTGACAGAAGAAAGAAAAGCGCGAAGGGAGATGATCTTCACAACCGCAAGGAACGGCTGCTGGGAGTCGGCCTCCATTGCTGCCGGGTTCACACCGCTGCTGCAACTTGTCTGCCGAAGAGGAGGCTGCACACCGTGATCAGCATGACTGTGAAATGATGAGGATGGCCGCTGCTCCTCTTCTCTTGGCTTTCATGAGGTTTCATCCGTGGAGAACACAACTTTTCGTCTGCGCGTTGCTCCTACCTTTCTTTCTTTGCTGAGGTTTTCCAAGCGGCTCGTTAAGGCTAATGCTCATGGTGGATTTTCCCATCAGATGCAACCGTAGCAGGGCTTATGGCAGGGACTCTTGCTGTTGTGTGATTGCAGCACCCGAGAAGCACACACCACGGTCTGACATTTCACCACAAGGACCAATCTTTTGTCACTCATGCGGTCTATTTTCGATCATGATGGAGATGGGAGAGTCATGCTTTGAGTTGAATCTCTACTACTCTGCCATCCACTTCCGAAACATCACCAAGCCTGATACCGAACAAGGCATCCATCACCGTCTTCCTGCAGCAAAGGTTCTTTGCTTGACAGCTTTGAAACGTCGTCCCCGACCCCCTTCCCTCGCGAGGTTTGGCTAGGCTCTATAATTGCCTTCTCGGAGAAAGAATGTAGCCGGCTTTGAAGCCGTGACCGCACCCATGGCATGATGTTTTAAGATCGGTCCTAACATGGTTTGCTAAGCATGGTGTTAGCATGGCGTTCCAAGACCAAACCTGATGTGTTCTCTTCATTTTGTTAACAAAAAAAGAAGAAGGAAAAGAAAATGTTGAGAAAATGGGCCTTTGGGCGTGGCCCTCACGAAACGGGCCCGGTGCCAGTGTGCACGACCCGTGTAACATGGGCTTTAGACCTCTACTCCCCTTAACTAAATCTCCAGGCCTGCCAAAGACTGCTCACTTACGAAATGGGCCTAAGCCCATATAGACTCGGCCCGTCCAAATGATGTTCAGCGGTCTAAACCTACCTGGATCTATTGAATCACCACCCGGCAATCATAGAGAACCTATCAGAAAGGGTATGTTTCATTCGATATAAAATCCATTTAATAGGTCCGATCCAAGCGACCTTATTGCTTGCTCCGACCCAGGTAGTGCATCCATAGCTCAATCAATCTCATTTGGTGGTAACTTGGGGTCCATCTCCTTTCTTCCTTTAGGGGTGAAAACCTTCTGGACTGGCTTATCATAAAGGCCAGTGAAAGGGGTTAGGACATAGGTTCCAAATTCTATGGCAAGGACGTCTCGATGCGAGTATCATATGTATATCGAATGGATAGAGAGAGTATCTAATCTATCACACTAACCAACCAACTAAGATGGATTCAACTGGTTGTTTGGGTGCCGTAGATATGCGAGATCGTATGTGTATTCCCCTTGTTGATGCATTGGCACTGTAGGAGTAGTAAAGTAAACCCATTGGGATTGGCATACCACCTCTCCATAGAGAAACTTCTGGAAATAACATTATTATTCACTAATACAATCCCTTTAATGTCCCCGAGAAGGAGAAGCTAGTCATACAACCCCGGTTTCTAAAAAGAAAAACATTTCATGAAGTGAAATCCGATGGATTGGACCTTTGTATAGATCCCAACATAAGGAAGGGTCACGTATTTGAACTCAAACCTCCTGTGAAAGGGTCATGGGTAGTGCCGTTGTGAAGACCTGTTGAGCTAGCAGTCTCTGCTGCTATGGCATGGCTCCAATGATTCAGCATCTTGAGATGGATTTCTCATCTCCGTCCTCTATGTGCCCCGATTAGGAGGGGATTCAGCGAACCCATCCAAATGAGGTTTTGACCATGGAAAAATGTGCAATGAGGAGGTTTTTTAAATCTGTCCCAAACTAACATGGAGGGATTTTCTATTCCAAAGAGAGACGAGTATCGGCTGTATGGCAAGGACCCTCAACCGATGTGGATGAGACACTGGCTGGATGACGGCCGGCTAGCTGCAATGATCTCCTGGGAACTTACTTATGTCCCTGTGCTGTGAATTAGGCTCCTTTGATTAGGGGCCCCTGTAGCACACTATGTGTAGCTCTACGTGTAAGCCTCATCCTCGTTACCTATATGGTGTCTTCAATTAGAACAGCTCTACATTGTACTAACTGCTGAATACTCCTTTCTCCTCTAGGTCTTGTGGATTAGTCCTCTCTCCCGATATGTGTGAAATCAATCAGTCACTAACCAGTACTTCCTGGACCACTCCTTTGTATCGTATGTGGGGAATCAATCGATTACTAACCGGTGCCACTCCACCTCCACTCCCCATCGACTGGCATTCTCTGGCGTGACCGAACTCACTCTGTGTCTGTCCACCTACCTTATCCTAATCACTGGATCGTAAGTAATGCCTTGTTTATGTAATATTATTTCTTTCTTGTTACAATGGACTAGGTCAACGTCTCCATGGCGATATCGTATATCAATGAGAAGTAGTACTTTCTATCTAGTAGTTCTACTCGTAAGCTACTACGGAAGCGGACTGGGACTGTGCGTACTGGGGAAGGGGGTTGCCTTCCTTGCTCTCCCTTCGTTTATTACGGAACTCAACTAAGTAGGATTAACTCAACTCTTTTCTTACGAGTAGTTCGTCAAAAGTCCTACATCCTCGATTGCAGGCGAAGAGGCAGACCGTGCAGCTACAGCCATTTAACAATATTAAATACCTGCCTTAAGAGTAACAAACTCCTTGAGTGCACTCACACGCCTAAGAAGGAATTATTAAAGCCCGGCCCCATCCATATTCAAGACAGGAATGGGCTAAGGTCCGACCTATCCAATCCTAAGAAGGTAGCTAGATCTTCTCTCTTGTTTCCTAGCTGCTATTAGTCCTATCCGAGTTAGCCCTCTCAATCTTAAGGGGGCACCTTAGCGCAACTTGAAGGACAGGAAAGGGGCAGTTTTGGCTAGACTAAGAACCCGAACCACGCCTATTTAGGTATTTATTAACAAGGCCCTTTGCTCGGTCGGAGATAGCATCTGGGGCCAAGGCCCTGTTCTGGTTACTATAATTAGTGTAGCACCTTTCTTTTTAGGGCTTAAAGGCGAAGCGCTTCGTCCGGGTTTTCTCCCCAGGTTAGGGGCGGCTTTGAGTGGGCTTTATCCGTATGAGCGGAGCGTTCAGCGGTGTGGGCAAGATCTGGAGAGATTTGTTCATGAAAACATCCCCTTTTCGGTTCGGGGTATTCCTCTTTAGTGATTGGCACCTTTAGTCATTTTTCTGGCAAAGGCCATGAGGTTTTGGTGTTTGCCGGCCTAACTCACTAAGCTTCCAGTCTCATCTGTCTGAGATCCTAACTCGACGAAAGTATAAGCTGAAGCAGAGGCTTCACCAAGAGGGATTTCCCACACTTGGGAGTTGGGTCGCGGGAATACTTTCTCAAAAGGATTTGTCTCTGTATGACCGGTGTCTGACCAGGAAAACTAACGCAGATTGACTTGGATGAACCCGACCGGGTTTGAAACGAGCAATTTATGAATAGGAAGATGCCCACCAAATGGAAGCTTTTCATAGTCTCTCCCGAACCCTCCGGGGTATGGTATAGATAGGGCTCAAGATGTCTTTTTTGACCTGGCCGAGTTCTCTTAAAAGTTGAGATCTTGACCTAGTTCTCTGACTGCTCTAGATGGGCTTTGAAGCATGCTGCTCTCCTTGAATCAAAAGAGGAATTCACTACAAAGAGATGCAAGCTAGACTCCCTCGGTGCTGTCCTTTTTGATACACCCTCTTGGGCTGTTTCCCCTATCTATTGATAGTTGTATACTCAAATCTTACCTACTAACGTTATTCTAGCTGAACCAGGCTGGCTCTCAGCTATACCCGCCACAGCCGCCCTTGATAGCTTCGATGACCTGTCTTTCCCAGACAAGAATACTTGGGAATTTACTACTATGGATCAACCAATTGGTTGTGACAGAACGGAGAAGGGGAATTTGTCTGAACTTTCTCTTCCTGGGAGCCGTGCCGTGAGACTACCTAACCGGTACCAATTGGGATCTCCTTTTCTAGGGACAAAGAAAGAAACCGTCTCGTGGTCTCACCAACCTCATGCTCAACGCGTTGCTCAGACAAGCTGATAGCGAACGGTTTATGGCAGTTCTGAAGCTCCGAGGAACCGGGCACCAGCTCTCGATTCTTCCTTTAGCCGTGGACCGTAGAAGCGATGTGCTCAAGAGCGGGGGAAGGTTATAAATGTAGTTTCTTCCATGGTATTCAGTAGTTCCCTCATTAATTAGATTCAAATTCCTTTGGTTTCGAGAGCTGATTGAGATGCTCGGAAGAAAGAAGAAAAAACGAGAGACAAAGCAGAAAAAAAAAGAAGATAGATGGGAAGTCGAATAGAGCTTAGCGGTTAGAGGGTTACATCCTAATTCCAAGCACTAGAGAAAAAGATGAAGTGATTCTTGGTTCAGTCGAAGACTTTCCACTTTTCATGGAATTAGCAGATACTAGATGACTCGATGGCGATACCCATCCTTTCGATCGTTTCATGCGGAATGAGAAGTTGTTGGAGAGAGACCGGGATAGAGTTGGAGGTTACCCTAAGGAGAAAGGAACGAGACGGATGTGGGCTCTTTGCTCCTTCCCAGATCGGACTAGCTTCGTAGTTCCATGGATTCGAACGAAGTGGTTCCAACGAACCGGACCGGGAGAGAGCAAGAATGATTTGAACAAGGGGTCCGGTGGGGTGGCCCCGAGCTCGGTTTGGAAGGAAGGTTTTTCTTTTTGAGAAAGGGGTTCCTATACAAAATGCAAACGTTTGTTCTAGAAAGAGAATGCCTACTATACATAATCTAAGGGAAAAGACATGAGATCAAGTGAGAACTCAAGAATGTTATTGCTCCTCAAGAAAGAAAAGACGGCAGGGAACTAAGGTGATGGCTTGTAGCTTTTCCACCTACCTATCATACAATCTCTACTTTGAGACCTGATGAATGAAGGGCGGGAGCAGAGTCTTCATCTGCCACCTCTATTCAATCACTGAAGCCCAGCAATAGATGTTGATGGATTCAGCCCAATAGAGTGTAGTGTCACATGGCTGCAAATAGACTGGATTAGGTTTCACAAGATCTCCTCGTCCTCGGTCAAGAAGTGGAACCAATTGCTTAACTTCGCGCAAAGGCAGACATGCGGTGGTTAGTACGCCTTGAGTGAGGAGTGAAGTTCAGGGCGGAGTCGCTGCTGCTGCTTTCTGTCCGTAGTTATAGCTGCTTTATAAAGGATGAAGCTAGGCTTTGAGGAGCATTGCATTTCTTTTGCCAAAGGCCAGTGATTGACTAACTGTGTTCTACGGGTGTGATCGACTAGGCTGAGGAACTACTCTCTATATAATAACTAAGATAATAGAAAACTCGCTTGATCTTGTTCATACAGATGGCACTAGAAAAAATCCCGAATCTTCTTCTGTTATATACCATCACTAAGATACTCGATTCAGACTCTGCCTCAAATAACTTTTTATTAGGGAAAGGGTCAAAAAGAGGTACTTTCGCCCATGGTGAGATAGAACATTCGCTAGATGAGTGAAAACTTTTTCGATCTGATACCCCATAATGAGAACTGGTTCATAAGGTTTGCCACTAGGGGATGGATAGAGCTAGACCTTTATTGATTGGAGACCCAGATTATAGAGGACTTTTTGACAGAGGGCATAGCGTTATTCCTTTTACGGATAGGTGGGACTAAGACCGATATCATGGTCTTCCTCCTTCTCGATGCGCGGTAAAAAGTCTATTTTGGAATTCCTTTAATGATACAGCCAGTGATTGTCCAGAGACTTCGACTGCTGCTTAGCGCTTAGCGACTGAATCAGCCCAGGAAAAAAACCGATCGATACATCGATACATAGGGTGGTAGTCTATCTAGCTTTTTCAAGCAAAGGTAAGCTTGTTGACTCAATTAAAATGACCTTCGACCACAAAGAGTTTTTCAATCTTTATCTTTATAAAGTCAAGCTCAATAGGAATCCCTTTCCTAGTGAATGAATCGTCAAAATCCTTCTCAAACCGAGATCTTATCTTATAGGGGCACAAATCAATGGGTGCCGGCGCTGCTACAAAAGAATTGCATTAGCGGGAGCTGCTGTCTAGGTCTATATACAGTACGTGATTTGTTCTGCAAGGAAGGCACAAGAGACTTCTTAGAAAGAAGAGATTGAGAAGAATGAATTCCTCCGCGGTAAAGTCTTAATTGGATCAATCGTTAGCCTGAATAGCCTACCAATAGCAAGGAACAGAAGAGTCACCCGTGACGTGAAAGGAGAGAAAGTAAATAATTTTTTCAAAGTAATTTAGGGCCTAGTAAGGGCAACAAATGGTAGAGGAACGAAAGTAGCTCGACCGAGACCTAAAAGGTGGGAAGGGCCAATGCCAATCATTCCCTAAGTGAGAGGAAAAAAGCTCATAGTTAGGAAGTAACTTCAACTTTCTAGTGAAAGAAAGAGTCTCGACTAAGAACTCAAAGTAGCGGAGTCTGAGGTTAGAGGCATATGAACAAGGAAAGTGGGAAAGTGACACAAGATCCACTCGACGAAAGGCAGGAAATAACGGTAGCTAAGTCGGCTTAGGGTTACTCATTGCATTCCTGCCTACCTTGCAGCACTCTTACCGCGTAGTGGGAAGAAAGAGGAAGGAGTGGCTGTAATTCGAAAACGGCAAACAGTGCTTACTCATTAAGCAGTCCTCGGTAAAAGAAGGCTGGAAAAAAGAGATCAAGATGGGAGCATCTCACTCAGCTGTGAGGGAATGGTCCGCTGTTGTGACGAATAAGGGCTTCAGAAGGGCTTGCTGCTCTAGGCGATGGGATTGTTTGAAGGCATTACCGGTCTTAGCAAGAAGGACTTGCTTGCAAGAGGGAGCTCTTTTACATCGTTAGTGAAGCTAGTACCCTAAGTTAATCAAATCCTTCTCACTGAACTCCGATTGCCCTAAGGCAAGTAACTGAACTGACTTAATCTTAATGTCCGAGATTGAATTAGAATAGGAAGTTGTTTCAGAAGGAGCTCTTACCGTGAGAGTATCCGCTCTTAGTCTTTTGCCACTAGATCAACTTCTTATCAACATTACCCTCCTCCACATTTCCGGGAAAACAATCATTTTTCTTTCTGCAGAAAAAAAAACTTTTCTATACAGCTTTACCCAATTTCATTTTCATTCCCTGTCTTTCTCTCTTCTCTTGTTCTAATGAGAGAAGAATACAATAATTGCCTTTTTGGTTAATATTGAAAAAAGCAAATAAATAATAGTGTTATATAATCTCACACTCTCCTTCAAGCTTCAGGGGTGAAATCACGCTTGTATTTCAATTACTGAAAGCGAAGAGAAGATAGCCCTTGTTCTAGTCAGAATAGAGGGCAGTTGGTCAGATGATGGCACAAACTTAAGAATAAGATCGGCGGAGGCCACTCTTTCTCGCAGCTATTGAAATGGCTGCTATCTTCCTAAACAGGAAAGGGGGAAAGAGGGGTCGGGAAGCCCAAAGCACGCCTTAGTTCGTTCCGCTGGGACGAACAGGTCGAGACGTGGTGTATGTAAAATCACTTTGGTGAGAGATCGCTATGCCACGTGTCCTTAAATAGACTGGACATATTGCTTAAAAATAAAAAAACTCACACACAACAGGTTGGAAAGGCCTGAAGGGTGGCCTAAAAGCTTTGGAACGGCTTTCGCGCGACTCACCATTATTAGGCTTTCTTTGTCTTCGCATTACCCCAGTTCCTTAATCCAAATAGCCATAGGAGAAGCTGAGCTAGCTAACCTAAGTCCGTAGCTAAAGTTCTCAAACAAGAGTTCCATTCCCCTTACTCGTATTGCAGGCAAATCCCGTTACTAGTAGTTCTGGTTAGCCCATTTGCCCGAGCACACTCTCAACTTGTAGATGCGCCAATCCCGCCTTCCCCGACGAGAACAGAAAAAGCAAGAGACTACGAACACCAGCACGCATGAAAACAGCCCTTTTTAAAGCATACCCAAGGAGAGCGGGCATCCATCCAATCTTCACTTATAGACATGGCCTTATTTCCGTTCGTTAACTACTTCTAACGAGCAAGTTTTCAGCCTACCTCGGCTGCGAGAAGGAAATAGAATAGTGGACAAACAGCAATAACCGTGCTTATCCTTCTAATAAAGAAACTAAACCTTACCTAAGAAACCGATTTCACCCACTACTGTTACTACTAGTATAGAAGAAGATCTATTAAGACGCACGACTACCTATATAACAAGTTGCCTCTGACCTCTCTGTCTCACGACCGCAAATAAAACCTGTAGCTTCATGCCCTGACCTGAACTGAACTACTACTGGCTTAGCTGTCTAGCTACTCAAAACTTGGCACCCGTCCTGCCAATCCAATATAGTAGAAAGAGTATAAATAGGATTCCCCTCAGGGCACACTTGTTAGCTACAGTTCCCATCTGTCTTGTAAAGAACTCGAACTGCCCGCAGTTACGAGACTAGCTCCCCTGGCCGTAGCAACTACAGTTACTCTTGCTCCTGCCAAATCCTTACTTCAGGGGATTAAGGTAGTTTACTTGCTGGCTGATAAGTCAAGTAACGAAGCCTAAGATTAGATGACTGATTAGATTACTAGGTTGTTTAACTGAGGTTCTCCGCCTCGCCTAAGTCTCATATCTTAAAGTAAAGAAAAGACTATAACTCAACAGCAAGCTGCCTTTACTTGGCTTCAAGTCCCAAAACCCAAAAGGTGTTATAAGTTGGAAGCTAAGAAGCTACTCGTTTATGAGTAGGAGTTCCCATCGGTCCAGAACTAGAAGTAAACTCAAAACCTGGATTTGGCGAAAAGGACCTATTATTTGCTATTTGCATTCTCCTACTCCTAATAGTACCCATTATTCTTATTCTAAAGTACCATTAGAGCTCCTTTTCCCGACAACAGAGGGGGGATCTTACTTTCTCAAGTCATACGTCTTTTGTTCAGCCACCGATAGTCAACCACATGTTTCATAAAGTCCAGATTCTATTCCCAAACAAATCTCATTCCTCTTTGAAAAAGTCCTCGTTCTAAAGAAAGTCAACTTAGGCTCTGTTAATTCCGAATTGAGAGATGAAAGGAGAATAGAGGAGAAAGAGAGAGAGAGAGAGAAAAGGAAAAAGAAGATGGTAGAAGAGAAAGGATGATAAAATTAGGGCTCAAGAATGAAGCCCTCCTTCATTCTATTAGATAAAAAATGACATTAAAAAAAAAAGGATTCTACAAGTTTCAAAAGTATACTAGTATATCCCTACTAAACACTACCGTTGGAGCATAGATGTTAATCATGCCCAACTTGCACATTACTAGCTCGATCAGTCTATCCCTTGAGAGTGCTTTAGTAAATACATTGGCTAATTGGTTACGGAAAGCAACATGTGGTGTGATATGGGACTCAATCTTTTCTCTTAATGAAGTGGCAATCCACCTCAATGTGTTTAGTCCTATTATGAGAAAGTGGATTGTTGGCAATATGTATAGCGGCTTAGTTATCACAGTATAGCCTCATGGGTACTTCTACCACCTCGCCAACCTCTTCCAAGAGAGACTTGATCCATAATCCTTCGCACATACCTTGTGCCCTGGCCCTATACTCAGCTTCTGCACCCACTATAGTTGCCACCACTGATTGCTTTTTACTTTTCCAGGACACCCCCTAACAAATGCACACCATCCTGAGGTTGATCTCCTGTCCTCTACTGAACCAGCCCAATCAACAATGCCAGTGAATGAGGAGATCGACACGCGGGGGCGTCGACGGAAAAAACATCCCAACTTCGAAACCCCCACTGATGAAAGGTCAACCCCCGCGGCTGCGGAAGTCAAAGAAAGAGCTACAACTATCATACTAACCAAAAATGCAGCGCTATGAGGAGATTTGTAGGAAGGAAGGCTTACTGCTTTTTGGTTGTTACAAGCGAATAGCTTTCCGGTTGTCTGCTAGCCTGTATAATAGTAAGAGCCCCCGATGGCTTCTTTCCTTCCCTTCTAGCATCTCCCGTAGCGGAAAAGGGACCTCTTGCTTCGAATCAATCCTATCATTATCATCAGTAGGGGCCTAATGCCAGTCTTCGAGGCAAGCGAATCAATCGTATCAACCTTTCCGGCACTAATCCTTGTGCTAATTCTTGTAGTGCTTGACTCAGTCTATCCGTCAGTCCTAAGTCCTAAATCCGTCTCGATGGAATAGGCTTGGATGACCTCTCCTTCCTTTCATCTTTGGCATCTCTCTTACCTTACCACTTTAGGGACTACCGGAATAGAATAAGACTGGTAGGAAGACTTCCAGGACTTGGAATGATTACTCACGCCGGTAAAGCAGTTACAACCACACTTCCATTCACTCACAGAACAATAAAAAGACTTGACATCGCTCCTCACTCAACGAAGACGAAAAAGGAAGGAATTGCTTAAGTAAGGGGAGCAGCTTCACTCGCTGAGGCAAGAAAGAGAAAGAAGGAATGAATTGCTTCGAAAAGCAGTTTTTAAGGATAAAGGAATAGTGTTCCAGCGGCCTGAAACAAAAAGCGAGATGCCAGTGGGGATAGACCCGGCATTAATAGAAAGTGAACGAGCAAGACCGGGAGAAACTTCAATAACAAAACCAAGAGAAGGAATTGATGCGGCTTTCGTAATAGAAAAACGTGAGGTAAACCCTAAGACAAGGTACCTTAAGCGATAGCGCAATGGGATCCAAAAGGAAAAGCAATAAGCGTACGGGGCCCTCCAAGACCCGTGCTTTACTTAAAAGTGGATAGGAATGAAGGCTTACATAGACTTGTTGAGCTGAAAGCGAGCCCAAACTTATTTATGATATGGGACAGCTTAGGCCTTATCCGATACGGCAAGGGTGCTTACACATGGAACCCCATTTCCTCCTTCTTTCTTATCTGATTCTGATGGCTTGACAGAGTCAGGGACTAATGGGACTGGGACTGAGAATGGTAATCTAGAAAGTTTACCTCGTGGACTTGATTCTAAAAAGCGGGCGACCTCAAGCATTCGGCTTGAAATAAGCCTTAAACCATTTAGAGACTAGCGGCGATTGAGCTTTGGTGGAACATGATTCCCGAGCTCCTTTAATGGTCATTGCTAACAAGCTATTCTGTCAAACAAAAGAGTGACTTCTGTCGGGGATGGAATTTCATTCCTGACAATCAGTCTGATTCCAACAAGAAGGCAAGCAACTTCAAGCTCTCACCTATCAAAGTCAAAGGAGATGTTCTAGAAGAAGCTCTTTGCCGGATAACCTTGGACAAATCCTATGCAAGAAGAAGCTCTTTGGCACAAAGAGAAAGAGTTGGGATTGAGCTTTTTCATTTCGTTATGCCAAGAAAGGGCTATTTACGTAGCAAGTAAGTCTAGGCTTTCCCAACTTCAACTCCAGGTAAGGCGTAAGCACTTTTCTTTTAGGGCTTAGGACGAGAAGATTTTACACTAGCTTTAGACCTAGAACCAGCTGACTTAACATGCCTCCTAGACCAGCTCTCTTCTTTGAGTAGCTTTCTTCCTTCGGTAACGGAGTCTTAGCCTTGGGATACTACTTTTCCAGGAAATGAGCTTAGTGATGGGCTGTATCGCTAGGTAAACGGGGATCAAACCCTAAATCAAGAAGCACTCGATCTATCGCTCACTTGTTGAGTAAAGTCAGCAGTGTAGAGAAGTGATCGAAGCATGGGTTCAAAAAATCGACTCTACATACTTAAGATATTTTGGATTGGGGCCGCAAAGAAAAGAACTTCCAAATCAAATAGATCTTTGCCGGTGAAGTCTTAGCTGTCGAACAAGCAATGAGGGGTGAAGCCCAGGCTCTAACGAATATTGAAAGAAGGATTCAAAAAGTCTATAAGAACTTCTTTTTCCTCCCTAGCTGTAGAGGCTTCTTTCTTCGCTAACGCTTGGGAATTCCTAGAGAAAGTAAGTTGAGTTCTATTTCTAGCTTTTTCCTAACTCGAAAAGATATTTCTCTATCTAGCTTTCACCCTCTAGGTTACCTTAACTGAACCCAATCCCATCCTTCTCGTTCGATCCGTGCTTTTAACGAATTACCACTTATTCTGTGGCCTCTAGCCTTCTACCCCTCTCCTGACGTCGAGCCGCTTCGCCCCTTAGTCCAGAGCAGGAGCAGCGGATTCGCCTACTTCAAAGTCAATAATCCGGATTTCCCCTCTTTCCTTCAAGCAAGGCTGACTTCATTAGCTATAGGTAGACTTCACACAAATCCAATCGTACAAGCAAGTAGATCAACATCAACGTTGAATAGTTTCATTCCATCTAGGGTTCCCTGCAAACTTCTTATATCTACCGGGGCAACAACCTCTTCCTTGAAGACCCTGTATTGCTTGTCTTTCTTCTCCTAGTTACTTCTTGGATTCGCCGCAAACAGATGACTAAAAGCGCTTACTAAGCATAGTCCCGGAAATTCCAATGCAATTAGCAGCGAATCTTGCACTTGAGGAGCAGATCTCTATCTGTAAGAGCAGATTAGGCGCATGCCATGGATGCGAACTTTAACAAAGAACTTAGTTAATTAAAAACTTTAACTTTAACAAAGAACTTAGTTAATTAAAAGGCTCTGCGCAGCAATTTTCCTCGTAGGCAGAGGTTGGACAGAGACTCAAACATATAAGGCAAAGGTGTGCAGGAAAGGCACCCGGACTTATTTCCAATCGCATATAGAGTGAGCGAAGCACGGGTAGATCCCATTACAGATTGAGTAGGGGGAACCCCAACTAAAGTAGCAAAGAGAAAGTCAGCAGCAATTGCTAATCTCTTGATCTATGCACTTTCAATAGCACGCAGAGGTGAGGATCGACTAAGCATTTCCCTCGACATAAAGTAGGAGAACTCGCCCAAAGGGAACATTTAGAGTTGTTCCAGAAAGGTCCGCAGGTGAAAGAAAAGAGACTGGCTCTCTCTATCTATTATACTTATACGCAATATCTTGAAAGGCGAAGAGTGACTACTTCTTTCTGCTTGTATTGTACTTCCTGTTCCTGTAGTGATACAGGACTCGTGCAAGAGCGCTTACGGCAGGAGATGAGGCTTAGAATCCAGATCAGATTCCATATCTGATCTTTCCCAAACCAAAGCCGAATGCTTACTTCGAAAGTGCTCTTAATCACTTCTTTACTTGGCCTTCTCTCTCTCTCCAATCCAATAGCAAGAGAAGGGAGAGGAAGAAAAAACCTTATGAAAAAGCTTAATGCTTACTTAAATACTCTTTTCCGAATCATGCCTTACCCTACTTCCTTCATGCCTGATCTGAATGCCATTGATTACCTCCTTCATGCCCGTGGTCTGCTTTGCTCGTGGCTAGGGGAGCTTTCTTCTCTTCAGACCAAGAATATCGTATGTGATGTTAGAGAGCATGCTCAGGCTAGTTGGCTGAGGATTCTCCGATAACGAATTCTGCTTCTTTACCTGGAGCGGAAAAATGGTTAAGGAATATCTCAGAGCCGATGCGCGATCTCCGTGCTTTCCCACTCCGGGGGAGCGGGGAAGAATCCGCATGGGGGGTGGACCGGTACAACTCAGAAAGAATAAAAAGAGGAAGCCCTATCGCCCGAGAAAAGGGGGTTTAACAAATGTTGGGCCACTGACTTCGAAGCAAGAAGGATTTTGAGTCCCTTGCTCCAGAACCAGGATTTTAAGTCCTGTTGCATCTTCTCTCGGCGAAAAAAAGGTCCTGTGTTAAGCATATAGCTCAACCATAGTGGATGATGAAGAAAGTACTATAACAATAAAGATCACCTTTAGAGTAAAACTAATGTCGTTCTCTGGCTATGCTATGCTGGAGGGATTCTCTGGCTATGCTGGAGGGATTCTCTGGCTATGCTATGCTGGAGGGATTCTGAAGTCTTTGGGTAATGGCACTAAGCTTAATACACTTAGGAAAATCCCACGATAGAGAATGACCTTCACAGGAACAAAGCTCTATTCAATCCAAGGATAGAGACCTTAAAAGGAACAAAGCTCTATTAAATGCCGGTCTCCTGCTGTATGTTTTTATTTTTATTCTCTTACATAAAATTAAGGACATATTGTCCGAAAACCTCTCATAGCAGGTGTTAAATAAGACTGATGGTCCAGGGTAGCGACACCTGAAATCTTATTAATAAGCTCAGGGTTTCACTCAGATCTTTGTGTGGCAGAACGCCAAGACAAGGGTTGCGACAACTGAAATCTTATTAATAACCTCAGGGAAAGCCAGGGTTTTACTCGGAAAAAGTACTATAACAATAAAGAAAATATGTGCAACAAACAATGGATTACTATGTCATTGATAGATATAGAGAGAAAGGAGGAAGAAAAAAAGGACCTTTTTTCCGGAACTTAAGGTGCGCCCCGCCCGGAGATAGCGAAATCTCCCCAACCTAAAAAGGGGGGACGTGCTTTATCCGAAACGTACTAAATATAGTAAAAATCGTAAAGGCAGATGTAGTAGGGGTTGCAAACCAGACGGTACACAACTTGGTTTTGGAAGATATGGCACTAAAAGTTGTAAAGCTGGTCGTCTTTCATATCGAGCCATTGAAGCAGCGCGTCGGGCTATAATCGGACAATTCCGAAGAAATGGTAAGATATGGGTAAGAGTTCTCGCGGATCTCCCTATTACCGGGAAACCTACAGAAATAAGAATGGGAAGAGGAAAAGGAAATCCTACGGGTTGGATTGCTCGTGTTTCTACGGGACAAATTCTATTTGAAATGGATGGTGTGAGTTTGTCAAATGCTCGGCAAGCCGCTACATTAGCGGCGCATAAACCATGTTCGTCAACCAAGTTTGTTCAGTGGTCGTAACGTAATTGCTTAGTGGGGGGGCCGGGATTATGAGAATTAGGCGAAGTCGTTCTTCCTGAAGTCAAAAAACAGAGAGGGAGAGGAACTCCTTTTGTAATAGCCGAAATTTTACGATGAACTCTTTCAGACGTACGACCTATAAACTCAAAATTCTCCAGTCTGGCCAACAAGTGAAAAAAAAAAGAAAGAGAAGAGCTTTCTGTCTGGTAGCAAAGTCCAGTCTGGCCCGGCCCTCTCACGAGAGTCGAAAGCAAGGGTCAATGGACGGATCTTTTAGATAAAGATTTTGATCCGAGGTAGGAAACAAAGATGGGCCGGCCCTCCAAGCAACTTCTTTTGAGAGATAAGCGGAGTAAGGGTCTAAAGACTGTTACCAATAGCAAGGGGCAGTCTTAGTCTTAGAGAAAGAAGTTCCTTAACAACTCACTAGCATCCTCCTATCTAATATATGTGTCAAAGATCGTATTCTCTCCATCTTATACTTATATTTCCTGGTATGAAAGAAGTAGCTAGCTCCCTCACAGTGGGATTCCCTCTTGCATTTGATGCCATCTTATTATACGATGCATGCCTCCTCTTCCAACTGAAACTCATTCAAAAGTATGCAGCTTCTTATATTTCCTTTCTACCCGGTCTGAGCTCCTAACTCGTTGACTCACGGATGTCACTGGGGATCCTCCATTGCTTTCGCCTGCTCTTCTCATTTTGCTTGGATTGCACCTTGAGCTGAGCCGGGTGCGGATATGCCGACAATTCTTCTTCTTTTTGCTCCTCTTGTGAAGAGCTTTTTTTGTTTAACTTCCCCGAGGATCACTCGCTTCCTTAACCCATATGCCCGTACCACCAAAAGCAGTTATTCCGACAACAGATGCGGATGAAATGGCTGCTTTTTATCTTCTTGTATCTACGTCAACTTATGATTCAAAGTGTGCTTTTGCTTGAACTGAATCCTGAAATAGGTAAAAACCCGGTGAGACCGTCTTCCCAAACTCCACTTCTTCAACAAGAGAAAAGATCACATCGGCAAGAGCAAGTAAAGTCTGAAATGCCTCAGAAGCAAGTCTCGGCTTAGCTGCATTACCTTCCTACCGATGTCATACGTCACTCTATTATGACCTGAGGTGAACTATCTTAAGCCTCGAAGTCACTTCTCCACCCTCTCGCCTGGTGAGCAAAAAGGCTTTTAGCTGGCCCAAAATCCATTTTCTTTACCCCCTACTTCTACTTAAGCCGAATCCTCTGATACGGCTACGCTCCTTCAAGTTCAAGCCTTTGAAACTCTTGAAAAGAGCACCCTTCTTTCTTTCTTTGCTAAAGAGTAGGAGTAAAAGAACCCCAGATTCTCGGACTAAACACTAAACTCCTAAATAAAGAAAAATACCCCGTATTAATTGACATGGATTACTAGATCTGTGTAAGACCGGTTTGCGCTTGGTGGAATTTATGTCATTCTTTACATTGAGTCCTAACCAGACTCCGTGTACGGATAGAGAAGGAAACTCGATTTATCCGTTAGTCTAACTAACTCTAACCCAGGATCAATCATGAAGAGGTTTTTCTTCTTCAGTAGCAGATTCGGATAGTGATCAGTAGCCCTCTCGCCCGTCGTATGCTATGGATGTTCACACTAGCCCCTCGATGGCATGGCGGGATTTCCCATTGACTGTTCCTGAGGTTTTTGGGAGATCCTTAATCCCGGAAAGAATAAAAGGCTTGCATTCACCCGTTCGATCAGTTCTACCTCGACTCGAAGCAGACAGTTCAATTGAAGCGCGAACTTAATTCACCAAGGGTTCGCCTAAAGGCAGAAAAAGAGTACTTCGTTACCGGAAAGGCGGGAGCAGGCGCCTAAGAAAGAGAGCCATGTTTCAGATGCCGGGACCTACCAGCCTTCGTATTTAAAGGTAGACGGATGCGTAAAGAAAGAAAAAAGACAGATGACGTAGTAAGCCGAAGGAGCCCAAAGAAAAGAGGTAGCCAAAAGAGTGATTCACTTTATAGAATCATGCCTTTTTACCCCGCTCTGTTCACGAAATCGAATACTAATCAGCCTTGTTGAACCAGGCCAACCTAAGATAGAGCCCAGAGAGAGACTTTTAGGTAATGCAATTGGTGATGAGAGATGCTACTATATATTCGATTTTATATAAGATGGAATAAAATGCTAGTCCACACCTATCGAATCAGAATTCCACGGCGAATGGTTTTCGTGAGTGTAATGATCACCATGGCTTAACGCTCATGAGACTCCCATTGGATCTGGTCTACTCCAATTGGAATCAAAGCTAGCAGCTCACCTGGGACTCAATTCACATTGACCCTTCTCTACTACCTACCCAAAGTCTGCCTTTATTCGCTAGGCGTGGTCTCATATGTAACGATAGCTGGCTGACATCTAGGAAAGGAATCGCTTTCACACTGGTTCGTCTACCTTACATCGGATTGAATTCTCAAGATCCCTTATAAAAGAAAATATGTGCAACAAACAATGGATTACTATGAGGATGAATGCAAATTATTTGTGTTGCAGAACGAAATTAAATCAATACATGAGTATTATATATAAGAGGGTTTTTTGTGTTAATAACTACCAATTGTTGAATCGCAAGGTTCGTATAGAATGGCATAAGCATAAGTGGGATAATACTTTATTGAATATGGAAAAAATTAATGTGTTTGCACAGAAAATCTTTTTGTATTATTTCTTGATACCCAGAAAGGTGAATGACCCCGCTCACCGGGCTAAAAGGATCTTATCCATGCGTCCAACTCCAGGAGGTGTCTTATTCACCAAAGTTAAACACCAGCACTTGCGCAAAACGCCTGACAAAGGTCTGGCCGACGTCTTAACTTTTTGGGTTTCAGATTTATTCGATTCTTCTTTCAAGACAGAAGTCGATTTAATGCTCACTCTATCTTATATCTTTGGAGCAATCGCTTTCTGGCAAAATGCACCCAATCAACTGTTAGAGGTGGACCCAACCCTGATCTTAGATCCCTCAAGGCTTCACCTTTTAAAAGAAATCATAATAAATAATGGATGTCTTCCACTGGATGAAAATTTGATCGAGTTTCATAACAACGGATTAGCTGAAGAGTTTAAGCAAGAAAGTTTGATGACTACAGAAGCTATGAGAGCGAAAAACAGAACTGTAGCTTTAGCATTTACAGTGTCATCCTTCGTAATAGTTTTCATGCTTAATTGTGTGGCAATTTCTCATGGCATGTAGTCGATTCTATTTATTACCTAATGAGGGCGGTTGACTCCGATCCAATGTAGGGTGCGGATGCATTTCACTTGTCTGTTCCATAGGTATGGGAAGTCTTTCCCCGGATGTATGTCGCGACGAACCAAAGTCACGTTCAAATAAAAGGCAGGTTTCATGCCTGAAGTCTTGGTTCAAATCCGTGATAGTTTTATCCCTTCCCTCAAGCACTACACCAATAATTGACAAGCCTATTAATAAACTTCAACCTCTGAGGATTCGTAGCTTGAAGATCGGTCTTCTCAAGGGTTTCAATGTTTTAACCTTAACCCTGATAAAGCAAGTTCCGTAGAACCCTCTTTATAAGAAGAGGCCTTGCTCTTTTAAATAAGAAATATCTTAAGAGAAGAAAAGACGTTCATGACAGTGGGAACTCCTACTCATACCATTATGATCACCTTTAGAGTCAAACTAATGTCGTTCATGACAGTGGGAACTCCTACTATAACACTAAAGATTTATGAATTCAAGATCTTGGTTGAATTTTTTGCATGAAATTGAGAACCTTCAAATGTTTGCTCTATGTAAGGACTTCGACGAACTTTCTTTAGAGGACAACAGATCAACGAATCAAGTTTCACCTTCTGGTTATCGTGGTAACATTGAGCGTTTCTGTCGCTATTGGACACATGATATTTTTAGCATGACTTTTATTGAGCAACTTCGAGCTCCTTTTAAAGAGGTCCCACGGGGTTTAATGGATTCATTCCAGTCGTATAACATTCGTATGTCTTTAGGTTTTCGTTTTCTTCCTGGTCAGCCTCAGTTTCTTATTCAAGAATTGAAGTTACCAGAATGCTTTGATAGGTTGTCTTTTTTAAGTCATTCTCTTGGTTTATCTTATAATTGCAGACCCATTTCTACCCATTCGTTGCTTTCTTTTAGCAGTTCAGGGGCCGGTTTGCGTAGTTTAGTTAGCAATGGGTATACTAAAATATTGGTGGAGGTCATTACTAATTTTGAAGGTAAGTATGGGCGTTTATTGGTTCTGGTCTGCTTAGGCATTGGTTGTACTGTCTGGTACGGGTTTGCGGTTGGCTCAGGCAATCATGCCCCCCAGGGCGGCTTGTTCGCTCCTATTGAATCGTATGATCCTTTTTTTAATATGGATTATTATGCGCCTGGCTTTCGTAGGGCAACTTTTATAGAAAGAAACGACGTTTCGGAATCGGTGGTGTCGGCCTTTGAGAATGATCTTCCTTTTGCAGAGATAACAATCCCGGCAAGTGGAAATGTTATTAAGGCGGTAGGTCTTGGGATAATGGTAGGTTTCTTTATAGCAGTTGGTCTAGTTCCTAACCTTGGTGTAAATACAATACAGTTATAAGAAAAAGTTAATACACAATTAAAACGTGAAAATCGTCTTACGCCATATGTACTGAGATTGTTCGGGAGACATGGTACTAGTTTACTGTAATCCGGAGCAACGAATCCTGCACACTTTCTAACGGCAAATAGGTATGAAAGTGATAACTTATCAGCAGTTTGTCTCGTTCGTGCCCCTGGGTCACTTCCTCATTTTAGAATTTCATAAGTTACCATTGAACCTTACTGAGCTCGTTTCCCCTGTACTACAGGAATTCAGGTGGTAAGACGGCATAGGAAACAGAATAAGAAGGAAAGATGAACATCAAGCAAACGGAGGCTGAAAAAGCTAGAACAAGCCTCTGTATAAAACCGTAAGCCGTTTTCCTTCATCACTACAGAGCTCGGGATGGTGTCCTATTCAGAAGAGGGCTCTTTTCAATTATCTACTATGCTATTTCAGATCGAAAGAAGGAGAGGGATAGAATCCTCTTATTCTTCATTTAAAAGTGGGCAGGTTGAAAGCTCAATAGTAAACCAACTTAGGAGACAGCACTTTTTTATGCATCCACAAAAGTGGATTCTGCTGAAAGAATTCCACCATGCTTACCCTCGGGCAACTGGCTTTGTATGGTACACTTGGTACTGGCTTTGAGCAGGATCACTTGATTGGGAACGATCCTCTTCTATTGATTGCTGCTCGTGAGCAAACTATATTACCATTCTAACCTGTCTTAGCTGAACCGTTGTAATATTACCCTTGCTTATCCTTCTATGATACATTGGATTCGAGCTGTTTTTGAACTAGGGCAGAAAATCAAGCTTAATAGAGATTCTCCTCTAAGGAAGCAATGCCAAGTGCCCATGGAGTCTCTTCCCAGACCGGTGAGCGTGAAAGCCATGCTATCAAGAAAGAAAACCAGCCCCTCTTCGACCTTGAAAGCAGCGCTGGAAAGGACGCTTTGCTCCCTGGATCAGTCAGTCCTTAAGTAAGTCAGTAAATAGTCTTCCCGGTAGTGGAAGAGTTCGATTCCCCTTTTTTAAGCTTTAAGCAAATAAGCAATTTACTTTTTTCAAGACTGAAAGTAACGAGCTCTATACTTTGACTATAGGTTTCGAGGATCGATGTAATAATTGACGGACCAACGGGAGAAGAGCTGAAAGCCACTCTTTAGTAGGGTTCGAGTTATTCCATAATAGAAAGAAGTTTTTTTCTTTAGCACAAGGGTAGAAGGAAGCCTAGAGGCAAGGGCGTTAGCCTCTTCCTGAAATTGTGCTTAGTCTCGCTACCTCTTTAGTTGCCGCCCCCTAAAAGTCAGTGCTTGCTGCAGACCGATGAGCATGGATTATCCAGTATTGAGCAGCGGTCTAGCATCCCTACGCCTTCTACTAGTCTAAGCCACGCTGGGACTGAGAGTGGAGTCATTCCCGTGTGAATTAAAAAGGAATAGAATTACCTCGGTGTCGGCTCTGCTTGTTGTCGGAGGATGAAGGGATCTTCGCCTTTCTCCCCCCTGTGATTAGGGCTCGCCCGCCCAGTCTAGTACCAAAGCATCCCGGTTCAATACCCGGGAGTAGAAGAGAGAACTCCTCTTTCTCATAAGTAGTGCTTCTCCTTCTCTACTACCGTAGCTGTCGCAAATAGCTAATTTGACTTCTTTTCCCCTTTCCCTCATCTTCCTAATGGTGTTGGCAAGAATCTCTTCGCGAATAGAACTATTATCCTTCTAAGACTTTTAAGGACGCTACAGGTGATCGTAGAAAGAGAGACTTTTTTTAGTTTTTTCCTCAGTTCGGATTCTTATCTGCTTCTCGGGAAGATGAAGAGGAGAGTCGCCAAAGGGATCAATAGTTTTCTTTGAGTCTTCTTGTCTGCGGTGGGGAAAGCATTCCGGTGCGATGTCTCCGGTTTAGACACCTGGCGCCAACCTTCCTAAAACGCTCTGTCTTTAGGTGAAGGCGAGTAGGTCAGCGCCAAAGACTGGAAGTCTATTTAACAATGAAAGACAGATTCTTGATCTTCTAGCGCTTTGGTGCGCAGGCTTGGCTCCGGATCTTTGAAAAAGTCCTCGTTCTAAAGAAAGTCAACTTAGGCATCTTCAAGAGCTATATGCTTAACACATGCAAGTCGTATTAGAAGTGGAATAAAAAAATTTATAGTACCGAAAAGTATTTGCAAGCAAACCAGTAATGCCACGGGGTTGAGAGTTCTTAGATGAAGCCTATGTTAAACCCACTGGGAAAAAGAAGAGACCTGCCATACTAGAATCTCCCATACCTTAATGCCTACCTTCCGCCTTTTACTATAAGCGAAGATGATTAAGAATATGCGGGCATAGGAAGTTATAAAAATAATGCATGACTTTCAGGGTGAAAATCACATTATTTAATCGCTTTCGGTATTTACTTACTATTGACTTTCAGGATTGGAAAAGTGTTCGTACTACTAATAAGCATTCGGCTTTCGAATCCTCGCTGCGCAATGAAATTCTTGCGTGCTCCTTCGGGTGTGGTTGCAAGATCTCGCTTTCAGGTTGAAAATGTGTATGTAGCTTCCTTGTACAATAGCTCTCTCTCTGAGAGAGTGATCGGGAAGCATTCTCTCTTTCCCTCCGTATCTGACCCACCACCCTTGCTTAGCTTGCTTCGTGGTCTGGCTTGGTCTAAACCTACCTACCTTTAATGGCTTGTTTACGTACTAAACTAATGGTTCAATTTCTTACTTTGCTTCTCTAGCTTGAAAAGCCCTGTGTTATCACTCTTAACCTTCCGATCGATGGTCAAGAACCTCTTTAGGGAGTGAATGACTCATGGGTATGGCGGAAGAAGAATAAGTAATAAATACGACTAGACTTTTAGCTTGAAGGTGGGCAATTGCCTGTTTAAATGAAAGGAAGAGATGAGCGTGATAGGGCCGGGCTTCTCTAAGGCTAAGGGTAAGACCTTGGTCAATCAGTTCCTAAGGATATGCCTCTAGAATTGTAATTAGATGGTTCCTGCTTTCAGTAGACAGGGAATTGGATGAAGTAGACATGGGATTGGACAGCGGCAAAGATAGGCCTGATCCAGGAATGGTGATGTCTCGTCCTGACATGGCTTACCCTCCCTAAACCTACTTTAATGGAACATGCCTAGGGCAGAGAAAGGTAAGTTTATCTAGCCCGATAGGCAAAGTTTTTAAGAGAGGGCACTTCGTGGCTCTATTTTCACCGTTAGAGAAGAAAGAAAATACATGCATATAGGCAAACCCCACGAACAACTAAACCATCCGGTTCGGGAGCTCCAAGGAGGAAGAAAAGAAATAGGATTCGGATGAAGAATAAGAAAGAGAGAACGATGCCGAGGCTGAAGTCGAAACCTAAGTCGAAGTTCAAGCTAAAGAAGGTGCCTAAGTTTAATTTAAGTCGATACCAAAGCCGGTCTTTATGTCTTAATATGTCTTAAATAGGGAAAGACCAAGTGAAAGAAGCTCCCCGAAGAGCTGAAAATAGAGGGCAAGCCACTGTCGATGAACTAGTAGAAGTGAACCTGAGTATAGATCAAGAATCCAGGCTAACTTACTCCTCACCGTCACCTCCTTGTGAAGCGTGCGTCATCGCTCAAAATGAAAAAACTAGTCTTAGCACCCGCACAGTAGAGGGGAAGAAGCAGGACATTCTTCGGAAGATAGTTTCAGCATGAAGCTTGCTTGGCATGAACTACGGTTGAAATAGGAGATTCTAATACGAAAACAAAGGTAGAAAGCGAACCAGGAAACGCGAAACTGCGTGAGTGAGCTTAACTCGGGCAAGAAGGAAAGAAAGGCACCTTCGGGCACACAACCGCTGAAGTGAAGGTTTCAAGTCTCCAAACCGGCCAGGAGAGAATAGATGCGCGAAGCAGCCGGTTTGCATTTTAGATCTGGGAATCAACGAGTGAAGAAGCCAGTTGTTCTGAGCGATCCTGAAACAGGGAAGAAAGAGCTCGGTATAGAGTTGGGTGAAGTGAACTTTCAGCATTTCGAAAAGGGAGATCCTCTATAGGGGAAAAGGCTTGCAAAGAATCTCCTGATTCGACGTCTTGTAGAAGGGTGCCACGGCTTTTTGGCGCTTCAGAAGATTCTTCCCTGAAGTCTGACCCATGCAAGCAAGTCAGTAAATTCAGTAGCAATCTGCTTTCAAGCGGCTTTCCTCACAGCACGGGTTTGTTGGAAAAAGAGATTCTTATTCCCTAGTCGCCCAAGTGTGGGTCACTTATATCTTCTATTCAAGCAAGATATAGATCTTTCCTAGTGAAGAAAGAAGAACCTCGGGAATGATTCATCTAGAAAACTTCGGTAAGTAAGCTCTTTCATTCCATGCTGTCTGCCGGTCACTGAGCTTGCGAGAAAGAAACAACTCTTTCTCTAAAGTAAAGCAAATAACGCTCTCGAGAGAAAGCAGCAAGACGCTGACTGGCTCACGATCTCAGCAATCTGAACCTGTGAATACAGATCTCCTTACGTTAGATAATGCTCTTATCAATGTGAGCGAAGATGACGGGGATACGGCAAAGAAATCGTGGGGCAGTGCCCAAACTCTTCGAGGAGAGATTTTCTTCCTTCCTAACATATTCCCACAAGATAGTTAAAGCCAGCTGAGTCATCCCTGACGTTCACCTTCCGCCGTAGAGGAAGATTTCTATGAATAGAAAGAGTTGCACTAGCGGTAGGCACCTTTGGTTTTGGCATAGCTCTCTTCTGATGATGGCGAGGGGACTATTAGGGAATTTATATAAATATAAAGAAAGAGAATGGAAAGTCTGAGGCTGTTCTCAATGAGCTTCAAAGAGAGTCTGCTCACTAGGATGCGAAAACCACTGCTCGGTCTATGGCTATGTCGGATTTCGATGCCCACCTTGCAGGAATGAAATCCTTTGACAAGAGCTTCCGAGAATATGAATGATTTGGCAGCTTTCCCAGTAAAGACATGCTTCCGGTCGTCCTCCTTCACCGCTATGATCCCTTTCTTCCAGCCTTCTCTAAGGATTCGGCTTGCTTCCGTGATTGGTTATTGGCTGGACATTGAATGGCATTGACCGGCTCTTGTCAATAGCAATAGGTTGTTTGGCAGCAAGCGACGAAAGATATGGCTTCTGGTTGTTGTGTCCGAGAATATTAATAGTTTCCGCGAATGTAAGTTGTTTGACAGCTTTACGCGAATCCACACTAGCTAACTTTACACAGAAGGACTCCTTAGTTTATTAGAGGAATTGGATTCAGGAACCTCCTATAACCATATTTTCCCCATCCCTGATGATGAAATGGATAGTTTAGCTAATTGATGTGCCACCCTCTTACCATTCTTATGAGTATCCGCATTCAATTAGAATAGAAACTTCAAAATCAAAAGAAGAAATTAGAGCTTTAATATCATCCACAATGTGTCCAATGCTAGGCTCGGGTCTTGTTGGAGCACGGCTCCCACACTGTCTGTCTCCACATCTATTCGGTAAAAGAAAGCTTCCAATGCTAGCTTCATTCCATAGTAGACAGCCCAGCCCAGGCTTCGACAATTCCAGCATCAGTGGCGTGGAAATGAAACCCACCAACTTGGTGTTTTTCGGTAGCCACGACAATGGAACTACAACTGAAAAGACCTGTTATCCGAGATATAACGTTTTGAGGAGTTAATGCCCTTTTTTCGGCATGACTCAAGGTTATCATAATAAAGGGTCGTATCCAGCTTTTTTTCCTTTCCATTTCAGACTCACTAAAAGTCTTTTTAGAACCTTTATTGCCACTAAAAAGTCGGAAGTTTTAATTCCAAACTCTATAGGTAACCGCATAAAAATGTCTGCTCTTATTTCTCGCCAAAGAACAAAAAGGCGTTGCACTATTTAGTGCGATGTTCATCTCAAGAATAAACATTTTTTGTATTTCTTTTATCGACCGGGGGATTCATTTGATTTTCTTTTTTATTTCTTTTTTACTCTTGACCTTGTCCTCTCCCCTTATGCCCTATCACGAGTGATTACTCCCCGACGCAGCCTTTTTTTCCCAATCTATTATATCCATATATAATTCTAATTGGGCGGCCGCATTTTGACCGGAATTTGGTCTTCTTCTGCTGTCATTGGACAATTCTTCCATAATCGACAGCAGTTTTTGAAGCTTCTCGGGCGTGGCCCGTTCCAGGTCGAGGTCCCGCGTGTTCAAGAAAGAATCATTGACTTTTCTCTTCCTAAACTGATTCAGGAAGGCTCTCAATGATTCTTTCACTTGGTCTGATGTTGGTGGGGCAGCGTTTGCTGAACCCCCATCCTCGCCAGCAGGACGAGCTTCCTGTGCGCCGAGGCTCGTGTTGGCGGGTTCGGGTTCTTGCGCTGGAACGGGTTGTTCCGCGACGGGATGGGCAGCCGGTTGCCCTACGGGTAGAGTCGCAGCCGGTTGCTGCCCCGGCGTATTTGCGACTCCATGTCTTTCCCCTGCGGAAGAGACTTCCCCGAAGGACGAGTCCGCCCAGCCCAGCCTACGGAACTGAAGCTCCCTAGGGAGGACAGAGGGGAAGAGTCCGTTTCCGGCAGGGGAAGCCTTGTGCCCGAATCCGACCCAGAGGGCATCATGAGGACCCACTCTATCGGATGCTACCCCGGAAATGGTAATGAGGGCCCTTAGCGCCAATCCAGCTAGACCCCCCGAGAGGCCTAGTTTTGAAAGGAGAGAGCGGGCCCCGCTGGAGAGAAGAAGGGCTTTCAGCCTTTCAAGGAAGGCTTATATCTCCAGGTTAAAGACCAGGCTCCCAAAAAAAAGAAGCACCAATCCTCCTCGTAATCGGAGGATTCGAATGAAAATAGGAATGAGGAGGGGCCTCAATCAAGGTATCTAGTTCTCTTTTTTTTTCTTGGCCCCTTTAATCAAATGAAATTACCTCGGAATGCCATTCATTGGAAAGTGAGAAGGTAACCTTTGGGAGAAATCGTTCGAACTTTCTTTTCCTGCCTAAACCAAGATTGCAATGAGAAAAATCCCGTTTCACATAGGTGTAAAAAAGTGAATTTCACTCATAACCAGGGGGAAGTTTGCTCTATATGGTATGGCATATTTTGTCCAAGGGCAGGGTACCCCTCAATCAAATGACCTTGGGGGGGAAGGTTTTTTTTTCTCTAGCACAGTCTGGTCAGTGCATCACAGACGCGGCGGACCTAGCACCCGAAATCGCTAGCTTTAAAGGCCATTCCAACCCTGCCAAGATAAGCACCGCAGAAAAGGAGGCAAAGTAATGTGATCCGACGACATCTTGATGAGCCTTCTTCTCACGAAAGACATAGGAAAGACAGAGGGGTTGACGTTCCAGCAATTTCCTAATATCTATCGATGGCTAAATCAAAAGCGGACGAAAGCCTCTCTCTATGGGTGGATTGGTCATAGGCCCTTTCCCTTTCTAAGGTTTGGATTCTCCTTTCTCGAGTTACTTTTCCTTCAAGAGAGAATTCCCTTCTTACTCTCTTAATCTTACTGACCAGGGTGAGGGTGGAAATCAATCCCAAAACTGGGCCTGGGAACTTCACAATCTTATAAGACGAATCTGTCCTAAGTTGAGAACCTTTCCATAGACTTAAGTGGGTCCTTCAATCCACTGCTTGTGGACTTTGCAACTTGGCCTATAGGTTGGGAGCGCGCTGTACACTTGCTATATCCAGCCATGGGCATGGTCAAACCAACTTTACTTGGACTTGGAACCGATAGAAAGCTATCCACCAATTCATTCTATTCTTATTATAACAACAAAACAAGAAAGACTGATTCCCATTTCAGCTAGGCTGACCATATGCAATGATGAAGTGGCGAGGTCTTGCTATCTGCTGGTGCCATTGGTCCTAGGCCTTATCTATTATTTTGGTAGATTCCTGTGGCATATCATCAAAAATATGTGGGGCCTATTTCTTATGTTATGATCGAGTTAGTACGTGAGTTGACCAAACGGAAAGCAGAGGGAAAAGCGCCGATGGCATCGTAAATAAGAATAAAAGCCCCATCACGGACGGCCGGGTTCGAATAAAGGCAAAGAGCACCCGGGCCGTTCCCCCACGCGGGCACAGGTAAACCGAACGTCGATATCAGTCGAACGCCGCAAGTTATTCAGGATTACCGCCTTATTGCATTGCATTGCATGAGACGGGTTTCCGAATATCCAGGCCCCCCCACAAACAAAGGAGGGATCTCTTATGTTGTACCAATGGATTTTAGCTCTCGCATTGATCTTTCCCGATCTCCTTGAATAAAGTCTTGTACGCCCTTTCTCGGTCCGGTCGAAGGGGCGAGTAGACTGATCGACCCACCATTTAAGAACCAAACAAAGCAATCGCGAAAGCATGCCCAGGCCCAGTTATAGAATAATGTTTCTTTGTTCGGAAAATAAGCCTCTGATTTCAGCTTTTGTTTCCTCATCTTGTAATTGAGAGATTCGAATCATAGAATACATAACGTGGGGAAGGTCAAGTATGAAAGCTTAGCTCTTCAAACCTTTCCAATTCGGTCTCACCTCTTTCATTGACCCGGAGATCACTCCAACTCTGAGCCTTAACGACGACGTCAACCCTGACTGCCTTTACTCCAAGCCGCCTACCGTGCAACGACCTGGCCTGGGATCAACGAACTCAACTCTTACCGGGGTCGAGAAGCTTACTAACCCCTTTCCCCCCCGAATTAACTCAGTAATGGCTTATATGAGAGACTAATTTACCCTTTTAGTTTTCAGCCAAATAGCTCCCCTATCGTCCATTCCGGTTTCTATCTCTACATACTATCTAACCCGAAGACCATTCGGGAAGTCTGATAACCCGGAGGTCTTTTCTGCGCTTCCTTTTTCAATCTTTGGTAAGGTAAAGGTAGGGTACAATATACATTTTTTACCAAGCCCCTATTGAGTAAGGCGGAACCAGTACGCTCTTCTGATGACTCAAAGGCATAAAAAACCCTTGAATACCATAGAGCGCCCCCTTTTGGGTATGCAGATGTAAGATGCACAAATAGCTCTTCATCCATATGGATAAAAAAAAGCGAGTCATTTCCGGTGAGAATGTTGTCGTCAACATATACATATAAAGAATGAGGCAACGACCATGACGTCGACGAACAAACATGGAAAAATCCGCACGGCTACAGTGGAACCCTTTATCAAAAATAAAGCAAAACGAGCTAAATTTCTGAAAGAAGGCACCCTTCGTCAGCTCTTGGTGCCTTCTTTAGTTGTCGGAGGCCATAACGTAAATCGCTTTCTTGAGCTTGCATACCAGAGAAGAGAAGCCTGTAGTTGGAGGAGGCTGAATAGAAACTTATTCTTGCGAATCCCCCCTCCTTATGTTGTTGAAAGGCATTCTTCACGTCAAGTTGAAATAAGGGCCACTTCTTGATTGCAGCCAAAGAAAGAATGCCACGAATGGTGGTAATTTTTTCAACCTGGGGAAAATGTTTTCCCTATCTTTAAAGGGGTTCGACGTGATATTCTTGAAGGAATCCTTGTTCTAATAATCTAGCTTTGTATCTCTCTATCGAGCCATCTGCTTTATGCTTGATCTTGGTAAATCCACTTGCAGCCAATGGCTTGTTTCCCTGCAGGCAATGAGACTGACGTCTTATTCTTTTTTTCCTGGGCATCTTCCTGCATAGCATTTCTCCAGCAAGAATGATTGAAGGCTTCAGCAAATGATTCAGGTTCATGAGAAGATTGAACTGACATGAGGTAAGCTCGATGTTTTGGGGACATAAGATAAGACAAAAAGACTTAAACAAGATAAGAAACTCACGAGGGTCGACGAACCTGAGAGAGGGATCTTGAATCTGAGGAAGCGACTGGAAGGGAAGCAACTGGGCTGCTGATCTTCTGGAGTAGTCTTACCTGGGGAAAGAGACTGTAATCGCCGCCGAGAATAAACATGCTGCGCCGGGTGATTGGAATCCTCTTAGGTCAGCTGAACAGGCTGACAATCGGCAGATGGCCTGAAGAGCACGGCTGATCGTAACATCAACTGCAGAAGAATGAGGTTCGAGTTGATGAACAGGAGAAGGCCGCAATAAATCTCCATCACCACCCGGTGCTGATTAATTAGATTAAGGAAAATATGAGGCGACCCGAGAACATTCGGGACATACAAGCCGATGCGATGGTAATCTCGTCCTTAGTTTCCGAATCTAATGGAGGTTTCAATCCGACGGATCGTAATTGGAAGGTAAAACGAGGCCTCGACAGAGATGATGGATGGCCTACTCTGACTATAGTTTCGATCTCTAAGCGGGATTTTCAGTCCCTTTTCTTTCCGTGAAGAAGGAGTGGATGTTTTGAACGAGTGTTGAGCGAGTGAAGTGCCCCAGGCGAGCTATATGTATAAGTGAGCAGCGATTGAACTGAACGTTCAAAGTGCATCCAGCAGGAATCGAACCCACTCTATTATCCATCGCTTTAACCATTCAGCCATGGATGCAAAGAGAGTCAGCGAGTGAACTAGGTTTTGGTATGGATTCTCGAGCTTCTATTTCTTCCGTTAAAGGAGATTCGAGAAAAGATGGAATAGGAAGACGTGTTTCCAGAACAAAGAAGATACGGGTTGAGAGGGGGGAGTTAGCAAAGTTAGACAAGATTGGAATGGGCATAGGAACATGTATTGATGTACCAGATCGGCTAATGCTCCCAGGTTGATGCGATGTATTCCACCAGTTGACTGAAGACTTTATTATTGGTATATCGATCGGTCCAGCACAGATTGAAATAGAAGCCGGTTCGACAGAAAGCTTTTGAAAACGCAGTGCACCCAGGTAAATAAAGAACGAGATGAATACAGAGGTTAAACGAGCATCCCACACCCAAAAGGTGCCCCACATAGGTCTTCCCCGAAACCCTCCAGTAACTAAGGTAAACAACGTAAAAAAAGCACCCATTTCTGTACCGGTTCCGGAAGAGCGAAGAAAAAGGGGGTGTTTTGTTAATAGGAAGAAGAAAGTGTTTATAGCCGTAGCGATATAAACAAGAATACTCATCCGAGCCGCAGGAACATGTACATACGGAATACGAGAATTTCCACCTTGTTGAAGATCTAGTGGTGCTACCCGAAGACTTAAATGAATAGCCATCGCTGTTAAGAACAACCGAGATCCAATAAGAATTTGCGAATAGCTTCTGGTCTTTGACATCAAAAAAGAAGGTTGTAATAACGAAATGGACATGTGAGAATTTGGTCCTAGCTAGTGGAACAAGAAAGACATTGATCTATATTCAATACGCAATCAAAGGATTTTCCCCCAACGAAGAATTCCCACTGCTTTGTTTTCGCTCCGCTCGTGCGCGGCACTCCTTGCTCGCGGAGCAGCATACCGAAAAAATAAAATAGAAAGGTCCTTATACACTCAATTCCAATAGTGATCTTACTTGTTTGAAGGAACAAAGTCTTCATTCTTGTAAAATGAAATCGAGAAGATTGCGTTGAATATCGCGCTTTACTTGAGAGTTTACGGAGCTCTCCTCCTTCTTTAAGTCGGTTAAGAGCCGGGAAAACGATCGATGTTTTGAGCTCAAGCTACATGGATCAAAGGTATAGGCGTGCCGTTGGATAGCCACATAATTGTCCAAGTTGCGGAAATCGAAATCCGAGCGGGAAAAATTCCTTTTTTTGATGCCGACCTCGAGTATAGGGTAGACTATGCTGTCGATGAGCTTTTCAATGATATAGCCATCTAAGTTATCCGCTAAGAACTGTTCAAAGAACTCCCCCTTTTTTTCATAGGCAGCCTCAAAAAAACTGCACAGGACTTGGTGGATGGCTTGGCAGAAGAAGTAGTTTGCCAAGTTTGCGAACCCCTAAAACAACTGACGCAGAATTTGAAGGAACGAGAAGCCAGCAATTAGAAGAAGAGGTAGTTGATTACGAACCTTCTTCTAATGAGGCTGCAGCTGAGCCAGAAAGCGCTCCATCAATTCCAACAGAAACATGTCTAACATGCCCCCTCAAGCTGAACGTGGGGTTCCAATGTGAAGCTTGCCACGCAAAACAAAAAGGCAAAGCGAGATGTTGACTTGGTGAAGACATCTGCTACCTGGTGCTCAGTAGGAATGTAGCGCACTTTGAGTGAACCCCGAGCTACTTTCTACATTGGAAGCACATCGGGAATCGTTTAGTTGAGTGCTTCGAAACGCGCATGTGCCTGAACAAACTTCCCCCGAAACAAAATGATACCTGGCGCCAAAAATCATCACATTTTCGGATGACGAACTATCCGTCGAAGGGCTAGATCATGGCCGACCTCTCCCCTGTTTGATGCAAGAAATAGTTGGCTGTAAGTCATCCAAACCAATTTCTGGCAGAGTGGCAGAATCTTCTTCATCTCCTTCGAATACTGTCCAGTTTTTGCCATTATCCATGGCTGAAGAAGGCTGGAAACTGGCACTTACACTAGAGGAGATTACCTTTTTTCTAAAACTATATGGCTGGCAATTCTCACTGCAACTGGATGGCTAGAAGAAGGGGGATTAAGTAAGACTTTTTTGAGGCGAAACTAGCAGCTGTAATTAGATCTCATACTAGATCAAACTCGAACTCTTTCGAGGAAGGAAATAACTGTAACCTGATGGTGTTATTGGAAGGGCTTTCAATAGCGAGCAGGGATGAAAGAACGAGAATTGAATGGCAAGAGAGTCTCTCTAGGCTGGCTGGAGATAAACGAACTTGACAAATCTCCGAGCTTAAGAGCTTATTGGCTTGTCCTAGAACTGGCTATCCAAGACAACAACTGCAACTTTCGCGCCAACTGGATTACTTGAAACTCCTTCTACAATGGCTTACGAGGCTTACCCTATGATTTCAACTGGACTGGATATGACTTCAATCGAAGGGACCTTATTCATTCGCCTTCTACTAATCGCTCCTATCCGAATCTCTTTTACCCTGCTCGCTTTTTGGCTGACTTTTAAGAAATTAAGCAAGAAATAGCACTTCCTGTATTGGGAACTCACGATTTTTGAACAGTAGACTACGGAAGGTATGATATTACTCCTACTTCGAAAAGTTAAGCTCGATGGCTAGAGGTTAACCTGGCTGGCAGAGAACTTCCCTTGGCTTGACTTATCTAGTTTACTTTTTCTTGTTGAACTAGCTTAGTAGGCCCTTACCTTTTACAGGTAGTACTGCTAGCCCTTAACTCACTCCCAGACCTGAGAGCTCACCCGCTTCCTTACTCACTGGCACTGAAATCTTATCCCTTTCTTACCTTGCTGTTCTAGAAATTGAAGAGGCAGCTACTGGTTTGATAAGGAAACTTCTACTATAACATATCTATATTTATTCTGTTTTGATTCCCCTTATAGAGCCTTCTTGGTTGGAAGGAAGGTCCTTCTACGCCCGTCAGAAACGACAATGTATGTGGCACGAAACCCAGAAACACGACGGCAAGGGAATGCCGCTACACTAACAGGAGGTAGCCAGGACTCGCAGACGAATCTCTTAAGCTATAAGCTCTGAAAGTGCAACATCTAGAGTGGGCAGAGGAGATTTGTGCGGGAGCTGGCCTTTGATGGACTCTAGGCGAAGGTGCATGAGGAACTGCAGGTTTTTTAGATAAAAGCTTTTGGGATAGTATGTGACGGTGAGTCGGTCTCGGCTGCCTCGTTCCTCTATCGACTTCTGCTCACGATGCCAGATCACCACTTGAATCATTGGCACGCACCAGGAAGTCCTCCATTGAATTATTATTCCATCGGCGCAATGAAAGCAATACAGTCCCATTTACTAGGGTCGGCGTAAATACTGGCAGCATTCTTTGTGTCCTAGATCGTCGGTGGAATACCTTCGACGATGCTCGCAAGAGTACAGCCATCTCTGGCAAACGGAGCCGTCTCTTTTGTTGCTTATCCTAATTTCGCTGTGTCCATCATTGATCCTTACATCAGCGAGATTTTGCAACTTAACGTCCGAACGTCAGGGCTTTGAGATTCCCTGTGATGGTGAGCCATTATCTTAGTTAAACAAACCCTGGAGCTCTTCCTTTCTGTATTGCTTGTCTTTCTTCTCCTCCACTTAACTCCGCTATCAGACTAGGGCTATTCTTCGCATCTCGAAAGAGGTTCCCTTAGCAAGTCCAACGAGCTTAGGCTTAGATCCCGTGTTCAGGAAAACCTTCTATGGGTGCCTGAGTTCATAGCAGTTCTTTCTCTGATCCTAATCGTATCGTACGTACAGCTTTCTTTGTCTTGAGGGTGAGGAACGTCTTTCTTTTCGATTTTGGATTCAAATTGATGTGTCAGGGGCGCTGTAAAACCCTTTTCTTATTCTTTTAGTTCTTGTAGCTGCTTTACCTGTGTGGGACCATCGCCTAGTGTCTTATGGTTGATTGGTCTGACGGTTGGGAGTACGAGTATAAGGTCTGTCCCCATGCGCCTATCATCTTAGTCAGCGGCAGTGCCTTTCCTCACGTTCTTTGTTAGAGTTCCCCGGTTCGCTCCTGCCCACGGAGCAAGGAATGAGTTTTGTGTTCGAATCAGAGTCAGGTAAGGGCATCGGATCGAGTTTATCTTCTTGCCGGCCTAGCGCCATTGGCTTTTGCTTGACTTCTTGTAATTGTAAGAGCTGACCCAGCAACAAGTCATTTTGTTCCTTCCTTTCTTAGTGATTCTTTGAGGATCGGAACGGAAATCCTTCCGTAAACATTCAAAGTCTTCGATTCGGCTCTTTCCTTGTTGACTTTTTCTAACTCCTCACCCGCATCATCGCCTGATAGTGTTCGAAATGTTGTAAGTCAGCAGTCCCGAAGCGGCAAAGGCCTATTTTCTTATTGCTTGAAATTTGAAACTCCTCCCTTGAAAGCTCCAGGTGCTGCGACTATCACCGGTAAGTTGCGTCGGATCAACATCGGGATTAGAATCCACTGCAAAAAAAAGCAACTAAGTCAACGCCTATTTGCTCTGGATTTACTGGCCCGGACGCTTGAATCTATTCCACCGCAAACAACCTAATATACTACTGCAGGATCTTTCGCTGCTTCTGTTGTTATTGCTCTCGCCTGTCACTACGCCACCTCAGCAGCTGGGACTGGAACTGCTTCCGCATCTGGCACTCCCCAACCTTTTCTATCTATCCTTAGAAGTAGGGCGAGTGTCTAAAGACCAGGTTATCTCTCTGAATCATGTTATTCTTTGTTCTTGTGATTTCGTAAAGCTTTAAGCTAGAAAATCCAGGGGTTTTAGCAAAAAACCCTCCCCTCGCTCTTCTTATCAGCCCGCGGCCTTTAGGAACATAACTGCATCCGCCTGGGCTAATGGGCTAACCAAACCTCAGGACAACTACCATACTAGTCGGCTAACCGAATCGTTAAGCGACCATAGGTTCCCGAATATCTGACGAAGCGATTTCGAATACTACTTACGAAATTTCGTAATAGGATAGCCTCAAGACTGTGGAATTCTTAAACCTTTCTTTGCATATTCCCGCCGTCTTACAGCTTATTAGAGTCCTCAAGTCAGCAACCTACCTTTTTTGCAAAATGGCCGCTCCTCTAAGAGCTGTCCTACTAGCAACTGGCGGGTGGTACCCAGGTTTTGATTTCCCTACTTTAGGCAGACGCGAAGCGAAGGAAGAGGAAAAGGGCAGGCATAAGCAGGAGATGCCACCACTGACTTCCTATATTAGATATGAAATAGGATAGCGGACCCTTTGTACAATAAGAAAGAACTGCGAATCTTGGTCGAAAGATGGGAAGCTACTCCGATAGCTTCCTACTCGCAGCTAGGAGAGTAATGATAACTACAAGCTAAGGAGCTCAGAGGAAATAGGCAGCAGGTTTGAGTCCTCTATTGTTGAAAGAATGAAAGAATGGGAGATTAAGCTTTTCCCCCTTGAGTAATGGGGGGAAGCAGGCTATTCGAATACAATATTGATATTTCTCTTTTTCGGCCGTTACCCCTTCTATTTACCTCTGGCCTCGGAGAAAGAGCCATTGACGGACCGAATACGGACCTTTATGTGCCGTCACATTTATTTCGTGCACTAACTAAGCCGCTACTCCTACCTTGGGACCAGTATCCAGGGAAGGCAAGGTTTATCTTACTCCCAGACAGGAGAGGGAAGAAGCCTTCCTTTTTGCCTTTGCTTGGCCCAGACCTTCAATCAACTTGAAGGACTTCGTAAACCCCTCTTCTTTCATTCATTTCTTTCTCATATCCGGTGAATTAAGACTCTTTTAGCGGATCAGACTATAAAATTCATCTGCACCGGCATCAAATCGTCTGATTGTAGCGTGATTGAACTCTCACAAGCCTGAAATAAGTCAGGCCTCGACCACCTCTTTTAGTGGTTACATAACCAAGGTGAATCAAGTCAGGTTATGAGGCAAATTCCACTAAGAGTTGAGTCCAAAGGTAGCCCCCCCCCGTTGTCAAAGTTGAAAGACTCGTCGCCTTGAATCGGGAGTCGGCGTCGAACGAAGGAAGGTCACATTCCGGTGTCAGAGGTTCAAAAGTCGTCTGCTTCATCATTCCACCTGTCTCCAACCTGAGGCCAGACCTAAGTCGAGAGTCGTGCTTTCTTGGAACGGGAAAGGGAATTCCGAGCCACCTATCCTAGTCAATAAAAGATTCTTTCATCGAAAAGCTAACTGCTAACAGAATTGGTTGCTTTCTTAGAAGGAGACCCGGACCGAAGGATCTGATTTAGCTGGTTTCCGCATAATAATCATCGGGATTGATTGCAAGTCTGGGATCTCCCATAAAGTTTGATTATCTGTACCGCGGCTTCGAATCCTGTCTTTCGCGCTGGGGCTAAGGTTGTCCATTCGATTGAGCTTTCTCCCTTTCTATTAGTTCGTGTGTTGAACGGTCTTCGAGTACCCCATAATAGGGGAGTAGTCGCAATAGATAGATGGATCAAGTAGGTGTATTGGCTTGGTATGAACGCCTTTCTTTGGGGGGCAATCATAGTCATAAGGAGTATCCGAACGAATGTTGAAGAAGGTTGAGTGGGATTTTCCTTCCCTCTTTCCTTTTTTGCTTGTTTTGTTCGGGGGCAGAGCTCGTACCTTCGTTCCAGCTAGAGTATAATCTGTCTGTCCTCCGGCAGCGAGTGGAGTAGATGAACGTAGCTAGTATAGTCTATTAGATGATATGAAAGTCTTATAGATTTGACTCGGGGGGAAACTAGTATAGTGGGGGCTCTTCTCTTAGGGTTTCGAGTTAGAACCTCTAGTCTCGGTCTCGCCACAACACAGTGGTATAATCTAATCTGTCTATACCTCACTCGGTTCAGGAAGTATCTCCCACTGCCTTCCTTCAGATTCAAAGCGGCACTCAACTAAGGGACTTCGGGCCAGAAGAAAGTAATGTTTACTGACGGGACGAGACGAAAGAGATCTTTGGCTTTCGAGTATTCACCTCCTTCCCTTGTCAGGCCTTTTCGTCGAGAGAGTTCGGTCTTATTCGAGTTCCTGCTGTAAGCCTAACCTAATAAGGTTCTTTATTCCTCTTCATTTTCCCTCAAATCTCGTGATCCTAACCCCCCGGGAATCCATTTCCAGTCATTCTTCATTAGATCAAAAGCCTGTTCAGGAAGACCATCTAATTCTCCGGTCCTCGCATTAGTTGGGTTCAGTTCCAACTATACCATCTTCACTATCTTAATTCATCCATCCTCCCCGGTTCAGAAACTCCTCTCAACCCAATTCGATTCTTTTTCGACCCAACCCCGGAGAGGAGGGGCTATATGGGACATCTATCTACGGGGGCCTGCACTTTATTATAGGGAAAGGGGGGAAGGACGAACTTCATTCGGTAGCAGCGGAGTATCGAGTCATTGGTAACACCGCCTCATTTCGGAGCCGGATCGAAACCCGACTCACTTAAATGTCCTAGCGAGGGGTATCGATAAGGGTTGGATGCGAACCCCTCCTATGAGAAAGAAAGGAGCCTAGCAGCCTTTTTTTCTGTCTATTTCTGATCGAACTCCCTTCCTGTCATCGTATCTTGTGTCAGAATCGCTTTCAGGCTTCTTATCGCCTTCCCATCAGTGGCAGTCTCCCGTCCCTACCGAAAGTAACTGATCAACCTACTGTTGGAGAGCATATCTTTTTCCATTATTGGTATCTTTCTATCTCGGAGTGGACTAAGGCATCAATATGAATTCCAAGCCCTATCGCTTGGGAATAAATGCTTCCCTAGCTGCTTGCCGGAGAAAAACGAAGCCTTAAAAATGAAAAATTCATCCCTCCAAGCTTAAACCTATTCATCTATCCTATCTCTCGCTTTACTCTTAAAAGGTTATCGTTCCCATGAATCTTGATCTGCCTCCTGGCATTGATAGCAATTGATCGAATTCCTACTCTGGTTTGAGAAGCTTTTCAGTTTTCCTTATCTTTCGTGCGAACTGCCATGAAAAGAATTCGAAATACGTATATCTGGTACTAAAGAAACCGCCTTCGCTGGCCAACCCCTATGTCTTGGTACTCTCCCATTCAGAAGAGAGTGGTAGTTGTCACCGGAAGCAGGTGAAAGCAGTGAGTTGAGTAAGTCTTGTCAACAATGCTTCGCACAACTAAATACTAACACACTGTTCACTTCTGTACTTCTCCACCGCCAAAACACAATGACTTATGCAATTCATACAGGCACGCATGAAACATGAGCGAAAAACGATGAATTTGCCTTAAAAGCTTGCGGGCCCCGACGGGCGTTCCTAGGCCCAGTCAACCACTTATGATGACTTCACCCTTACAAACCAGTGCTGGAGCCTCTCCTGCCGATGTCACCTTCAGGTACTTTCACCAGTACTTGAGCCAGCACCTGAACCGAGACCTAAAGCTGAACCGCTGCTCTCACTCAATTCTAATCTCGAAATCTTTACCCGATCTGGAAATGCTTATCTTATATGCCACCATAGGTCTTAGTTTCGTTTCCTATATGAGCTTCCGTCGACTACACTGAACTCCTCGCGTAAGGGGCCACCCACCCATTCCCCTTAGCCCTCTCACTCCCTAAGCTAAGGAATGAAAGGCCACATCTACCTCTAAAAACTAGAATACGAATAAGATCAAAAAGGCCATCATTAGGGCAAAGAGGGCGATTGCTTCCGTTAGAGCAAATCCTAAAATGGCATAACCAAATAATTGTTTAGCCAATGATGGATTTCGTGCGACGGAATGAATCAAAGAACTGAAAACGTTTCCAATACCGACAGCTGCTCCCGCTAAGGCAATTGTAGCTGCTCCCGCACCTATTAATTTAGCACCTTCTAACATTCTCTTTTTTCTTTCTTTTTTACGCTTTTCTTTTACCTCGTCGATTCGAGGTTCATTTTCTTCCTCCTCCTTCCTTCTTTTTCTTCCAATTCGAAGAAATCCAAAAAAACTCTTGATATGATAAATAAATCTCGTCAAGCTCACTTCGCGGTGAACCAGACCGAGCAGGTGAACGAAGAAGGTGAGTATCTCCTTATGAAACAATCCCTGGAAAGCCTTGACCCTCCCTTGTTCTACCCTTCGAACTCGGAGATTGAAAGGTGATTGAATAGGAAGATAACTCTATGCAGCGACAGAGGCGACGATCCCTATTGATAGATACCCGAGAGACCACGTCCTTTCCTTATCCTTAAGGCATGCCCTCTTACTGCTCACGAAGAAGCCCAAGACTGGGAAGCTCTAAACTCGTTAACAGAATCTGTAGCGGGCAAAGGAGTCAGATCGACCTTTCTTATTTCCCACGCCCGAGTGAGTGGTTATGCTTTCATCTGTCTCATTTGAGGATGCCTTTGTTCTACCTCTTGACTTGGTTGCAGATTGACATTGACAAGAGAAGAAGACCTTTCAAGCAAGTTCCTTAATCGGAAAGTCACATTACATTAGGATTGCCTGGGATACAGAGGTGCTTTTAGGACGTGAAGTCACGATCCTTCTCCTGTTGGGCTTTTTTTTTTAAGACAATCGCTCTTGCTTCCCCGGTGCTCTAGCTTTGACGGATGCCCACTCATCCGGACTTTCTATTTAGCCGTGCTTAGCTACACGGCTTAGCCGACCGTCACTAATACAGGCTTACCAACACTCTGAGCTCGAGGAGCTCTTCGAACACCCGCCTGAGGAGGCGTCGGGGTAATTACATTTCCTTTAGATATTCGTGCTAAGGTCCAAAGTCAGAGGTTTTTGCCGCTTCCAATAGGATGCATACCGGGCTTACAAATCCAGGGCAGACTCGAATAGAAAGCACATACATATGAAAAAATGTTTGTTTCCAGAGCACCTACTAAACATACATACATACATATCGGCACACAAACTATATGTCACGAGCAGGTTGTTATTGACAAATAGAACTGCTGCTGGCACTTTCCTTTTATTCTGACCGAGTGGATTTTGTAAAGCATATTGCTAGTCTTCCTTCTAAGACAGGATCAAACTCGTCTTTTGAGCATGATCACGCCCTGCAGTGGTAGAACCTAGTGAACCAGGCGTACGACTTCTGAACCCGAAGCTCTTTTCTTTCTTCTCTTATGATATTTCTTTTCACGAACGGTACTTTGATGCCACTGCTGATAGAAGGGAATGCATGATTTTCGACCATAGGGAGAAGAGTCTGACCCAGAAAGCCATCTTGTAGAGAAAGTCGATTTGGGCAACCAGGGACCAGACCACTAGCCTAGATAATCAAAGAGGCACGGGCTGCTATCTTCTTCTTATTATTATACGATAACGAGATTGGAAAATAGGGATTGGCCCCAAGCCGAATCCAAGTAAAGTACCGGTGCTTGCTATCAGTAGAAGTCTCAGCCTCCTGCTCAACACGAGGAGCTTTAACCCTCTGACTCCAAAGAGCCTAAGTCGGCGGTTCACTTACACAATTTTTATTTTAATTTAAGTAAAATAAAGACAAAACAAAAAAACACTTTCTTTAATGGCAAAGCTCGGGTTCCCGACGAGCGGGGCGTGACCCTTCTAAATAAGAAATTCGGGGTTCTATTCTAAGACGCTCAGGGGTCAGGAAAAAAGTCCTACTTCGGGTATGATCCACACGGAGATGCATATACTTATGCCAGAGCGCCTGTGTATGTAACTAGAGTATAAGTTTAGTTAGGTCTTGGATAACCTTGACGTCAGGTTTGGGGCTTTCTTCAAATGATCACTGGGCTCCTCTCGGCGGATGATTCAATAGCGGATTCACCCCCATTGGGCACAGTTAGTAAGCCATGTCACGGACCCAAGTACGCCACAAAGTCATTGAAGGGCCATTATTGAGTCAAGCAACCGAAACCGAGCAAAGAAGTCACATCTGAGCTAATTATAACTAACTCATCCGCTTATACCAAGCAAGACCCTTTTGCAGTTTACTCGCCAGTGTCATCACTCACTGGACGAGCCTTTCTATTTGTACCAGTTGAGTACGTCTGCCCAAGACCCAGACAAAAAGCTTTGTACCTTACCACGGAAACTCCGCTATCAATGTCGTCTGGCCCAGTTGCCCCAACTGGACTTAACCATTTGACTTCTGACAATAAGAGGAAGAGAAGCCCTCTTGAGTAAGGGCTCTTGAGTTAGAGTTCGAACTCACCTTCTTTCTTCTATTTCATAGCCTCTTCCGTATTCTCAATCGGAATAGCCAGGCCTTATTAAGGAACCGAATCCGAAAGAGACGCAGCAGCAAGAGGTCCTGAATCAAATAGAGCAAGCAAGTCCGTATTCTGTTCGGCTTACGGCTTCATTCCCAGAGTAAGGAGAAAGAAGACAGCGCCGGGGAATAGCTCCGAGAGGGACTTCTCTGAGTAAAGAGATAAGTAAGGGGAAGAGTCATTCCAATTGAGTAGGTGAACCAAGAGTCTCTTTCGAGCGAGATCCTTTACCACGCCTAACTAAATGAAAGAAAGTAAGAGAGAGAGTGGCCGCCGCTGATATGAAGCCCAAAAATTCTTTACTTGGACTCCGTGCACCTCTTATTATATAACAAAGAAGAAAGCCAATCCAGATATGAGTTTAGAGCATAGGAAGTCGTGCATTCCGAAACAAGCGAAGTCGAGACTTCCCTGTCTTATCTCACTTAGATCTCTGTCTCTGCTTACTCGAGCTAGTACCTACTTTCCATAGTTATTGGTCGAGTAATCTGCCTTCCTATCGGTTGTTGAGTTAGCATCCGCTTTCTCTTTCTCCTCTGTTCCGCAGCTGTGAAATTGTCTCCCTGTGCCCTTGAAAGCACTAGAGGAAAGGAGAAGCTATGAGGTGCTCCACGGGACTGCTTGATGAAGTCTTCGTCCTACATCCCTTTCAAGAGGGTCAAGCTATGGCCATGCTAGCCCCACAAGTCCCTGTTCCGATCATGCCACTGCTCGAAGCGGAAGAGCTAAATTGAAAAGCGGCTTCGGAGCGCAAGGTTCTCTTTCACCGCTAAGGGCACTTGACAGTGCAGCAGGCATCGGAAACACAAGCTCAGTAGCAATTCATTTTAGCAACTATACAGGCTATAAACAAGTCTATAAGCCCTTTTCATAGCAGGCCTCATCAGCCCGACGAGAAGGATAGAGATACCCCGAGATTCTAACGAATCGTCGGGAATCAGAATCCATTACACCAGCTGCAGCAACCGTTGAAAGATCAGCCTTTGGAGTGACTCCCGAGGCGCGGGAAGCAGTTTCGGATGTAGCAACCTTTGGTACAGCGTGAACGGTCAGGGAAGAGAAATTCCTTTTCATCCTAGTTGTACTTCCTCGTTGTAGAAGGCATAACCACTAGAGCTCGGGAGCTGGGATAGGAGCTGCATGGGAAGGGCCCTACGTGACATTTTCTTTATTGACGTTACAACATGACTATTCAGTTCAGGTGTGGTATCTGAGTCCCTTAGCTATACCTCTCTTCTTGTGCAACTGAAGGCTCTATTTTATGATAATAGATGGGCTTGGCCGGCATTGAAGCTTGAATAATTTTAAAACTTCAAGGTCTCTAACAGTAACAGAGTTCACCATTGTGCCTTTTTATATTATATATTATAGGATTCCGGCTTCCGACACCCACTTCATGATCCTAATCTTGCACCTTGTAGCACTCGGCTTGAAATTCTCAAACCGTACCGAGTTCCTCTCCAACCAGATTGCCCATAAAATGTTGATAAAGCCAGCATTCCAGAGATCTTTTAGCAGAGAAGAAAGTCGCCTAAATTTCATTACCTTACAGTCGAGTGGCTTAAAAGCTCCTCCATGGTTTCAGTCCCCCCCGAAGTGGGACTCTCATGCAGTAAGACAATTCCCCCATTTAGCCCTCAGTTTTGTCAGCATCCTCAGACCCTCCCTCAAAGACGGATTCTAAGGTTTCTCCCAGGTTAGATAACTTTCCCCGCTGTCCTTCTTTCAGCCGGTCCAAACTTCCTTCTCTTCTGTATAAATAGGTAATCGGATCGGCAACAGGCTTTATGTGGGTTCAATACCGATGAAAGAGGGATCTTTAAGAACTTTGTATAGCGAATCAAGAAGAATGAGCTATCTTTGATACGGACCTCCACCAATGAAAAAGAAAGAATAGGCTGATCTAGAGGGGCAGGCGAAAACTCTGCTGCTCCCCCCAAAGGTTCATCATGCAGAAAGATACAACAAGAAAGCAGGAGGGTCCGAAGGAGATCGAGTAAGGGAATCGGAAGCAAGCGACCAGAAAGGGCAGAATACTAGACTCGCCCTTGAACGAAACGCATGGGCGTAAGAAGGAGATCGGTACTCTTTTTCCCCAGACAGATCAGTTGATGGATAGAGGTTCATCTTACGTCGAATATGCCACTCCGGAGTCTCCTTGAACAGGAATCATTACCTTCGATAACATCGACTCATATTGCAACTCATCTCTTCACCGGGAGCGCCGCCCACTCTAGCAAAAACTATACGCATCGAATGAAGGTGACTGGCCCGATCCGAAGAGAGAAGAGAAAGTCATCACTTCTTTGTGCTAGTCTTTCTAATTTCGCAGCTCTTTCTTTTTCGGGGCCTATCCCGGATGAGAAAGATACAAAGCCTGTTGACTCTGATGCTTGCTTGATGGGAGAAATAGGTTGGGATCCTGCCTTGCCTACCTGAGTCCAATCCCTTCTTTGATGGTCGGAGGTCAGCCCCATGGGATAGGATATTTGCCCTCATTGGTCCTTCCTCTCCTTGACTTGTATTAGTAGGGCGTTCTTCATCTAAAGGCTCTTCATATCATGAACTTGCCCAAGTCAAACTCTTCTTGTTGCGAGAGAAGGTTCTGGTAAGCTCGTCAGGTGCTGGCGAGTGACGATTGCCACTCCTACCGTTGCTAAAGCTTTCTCTTTAAGGCTTTTCACTCCGATTATCGTTATTCAAGCGGTATCACAGAGAATCTTTCCTTTCTTTCGTCCTTCTGGCAAGGGTTTGAATGAAGAGGGGCTTGGTAGCTAGGAAAGTCAAGTCAGGGAGGAAGGCGCTTTACTATTTGTATTTGGCAAGTAGCGGGCTTTCTTGTAGCTTTGGGGATTTTTTAATGCGGATTAAAAAAGCTCAAGTGCAAGCTGAGTAAACTTGTTCAGCTTTACTGCAAGTCTAAAGAAAGGGAGGGTCTGAAAGAGTCGCTATTAGCTCGCTTAAATCTCTCCACTCGCATAGTAAACTGCGCTCGCCCTAGTCAAATCCAGATCTTCTTTCTTTGCGAGCGGAAGTCAGAACGAATACCGAGACTCCTTTCTTTTACGCTGTTATGAAAGCGGATCGGTAATGAAAAGGAAAGAGCAGGCGGTAAGTAAGGCAATTCCTTCCGGTAGTGGATGCTGGTGAATCAGAGTGAAATCTATCTTTTCGGAAGCGAAGTCATAACTTATACCGTTCGAAAGGCGCTCCAGCCCTTATGATTATGAATAGATAGAACCGTTCTTTCTTTGCGGTTACGGTAAGCAAGTGTCTATTAGTACACAACACTCGTTTATAAAAGACGAATAACTGACTTTACTGACGAGCGTGAGAGCGATGCGCTTTGTCTTTTGGTTTTTAACTTCTAAGAGCCTTTAAGTCGGAACTCAAAGCTAGTGCGTTAAGCAAGCTTGTTTGTTGTAAGGCTATCGAATTTGAGAATTCCCTCTTGAAGTTTTGCTCTTCTAAAGATAGATAGTTTAGGGAAAGCAAGTGCTGTGATGAGATCTGTCTTTCGGACACCATTACCTTGTTGCTCGCATCGTGATCGATGTAGATTCTTCCTCTCCAGAGCCCCGACCAGTCTTGACTGAAAAGCTTTCAGACCCCTGTGCGAACAAGTTATACTAGCAACTTGCTGTGTCATGTCCGTTTTCGTTACACATATGATATGGTACCTCTTTATCCTGAGATCTCTTTTGCTACTGGTGCAATCACCTCTCATGAGGTTGAAGCTGAGCCAAAATCTGTCCCACTAACCTGGCCAATCTCTTGGGTGAAATGTCTGGGGTGACATGTGCATTCCGAAATTTTTCCATCATTTATTCTCACTCTGAAGTTAAAAGAAGACCTAAGATCGAAATTTGGGCAGGGGCTTTGCTAAACTGTTCAGCCGCATTCTATTCCGACCTCTGGATTTCCTTGAGAAAAGCATCAGTATTTTCCTTCCCTTTTCCTTTCTCTTTGTCTTTTTCTTTATTTCCATCTGTTTTCAGGTTGTCTGGCTTAAAACATCTGCCAGAGCGAGTCATGTTCCCAATCTCATCACAATCTTCCCTTTCTCTCTTCTCTGTATCTTTTCTCCCAAGAGACTTTATCAAGATTGTAGACGGGAGGTGGTTGGTAAGGGGTAATAGTGGTTGTGGTGCAGGCAGGGTGAGGGGTTGAGTCGGGATTTGAATAAAAACTAGATTTTGGGGTAAAGGGAATCGGGCCCCGGCTTCGCCCGAAGCGTGCTACGGAACGAACCTTGTCTACGAAGCAAGTTCAGTCAGCGCATAAATAGTCCGCTAGTGTAGTTGACTAGTAGTACCATTAGCCTAAACGTTCCGTATCCTTCGCGGCCGCCAATAGTTCTAATTCCTTCGCTATTGGAACTATGACTCCCGGGTCTCGTCTGTGGTATAGACGGAGTTTCCTGCCTCCCGCCACAAATCTAGAAAAGGGTAGCTAGTGTCCCTATGACTTGAAACACTTCTCCGTAAGAAGCACTATTGGCTGCTTACACACCTACTCTTAGTCTAGTCCTTGACCTGGGCTTTCTAGGGATTCCCTGAAACCAGAGCAAGAACCGCTTTCTAGTTGGATTCTTACGCGTAAAAGCTCCTCTCCCAGGCAATAAGCTCCTCGGCTTCAGTTGAAGCTCCTGGCCTATTGGTTGATGATAGGGTTCTTGTTGGTCCTGTTGGTAGAGTTCCTGCCCTTGGCCTTGGTTCCAGTCTTGTCTCGCATGCCAGCAAGTATTCTAGAAAGAATGACTTGGTTTCATGTAGCTACGCTATCCTCTCGCCTTTTGCACCTGCCTTGTGTTGCTAGGAAATGGCTAAGCCTTTTTTTTTTTCGAGGCTTTCACCCGCACTAGTATATGGTGTCGAAAGCCCGAACACAAACAAGCTCACCTTATTCTTAGAGATTAGAGAAGGGGGCTAAAACGAGAATAGGAAAGACTTGGTATAGAATCCGTGCCTTCGTTCCGGCTATAATTAGCAAGCGAGTAAGGGAACCGCTCCTTCCGTTCAGTAAGGGACTACAAGCATTACGGGGAGTTTAGGAATATGACTCAAGTCAAGCGAAGCGTAGTGAGGAAGGAGGGGAAGAACTACTAGAGAAAGGCTAAGTGAAGTACTTCTCGGGACTTCTCTTTTCTTCTTTCAAATTCTTCTCTTCTTGTTTATCACCGACTTTCCGAGCGTAGTCTGTAGTAGGGAGGGCCATTCTCGCAGGAGTTAGAGTAGGAACATGACAAACCATTAGAATGCATTCTCGCAGGAAGTAGCATACTCATGTTGCCTGCTTTCGTTCCTTTCGTCTCGAAGGCCGGTTCAGTAATAGTTCAAATCCTTCTAACTGTCTAGTGCATTAAGGCGGCATGTCTTACTCCACGCCAGCAGTGAACGAAGTGTCACACCTTGGCCGTCTCTCAGGCCTCCTCTTCGAGAAAGAAATTCACATTATTAGGCAAGTTTAGAACTGAACTCCAAGGAAAAGGGCATAGATGCAGAAAAAGAATTTGGCGGGCCGGACAAAGAGAAAAAGAACCACCAGCGGTTACACCGAGTTTGCTCGGTAGCCTACCAAACTACTAGGCGAGAAGGGATCTAATCGAATAAAGCAGCATAAGACAAGAGATCTTTGGAATCAAGCTTGTTACGCATAAAGTAAAGCACCGGTACCTGCGGGTAGCGCCTACGTTAGATAGCCTTATGGCACGGAATGAAGGATCGAGAAAGCTGCGCCCAATAGAGCTTAGCCAAGAAAGGGAGTCAGAGGCGACACCGGGTGGGAAGAGAGCACCCTAGTTTGCTCCATACAGGAGCGAGGGATTCTTCTAGAAAAGCAAATCAAATTCCAAAGAACTATAAGTCTCTTCTCAATTTCACCTTGAGAAGCTTCGTCCTTTTCTTCCTCACGTGCAAAAGCCCTTTCAGGGCTGGTAAAGACTGAACGACTTGGGTTCTGGAATGCCAATGAAGATGAAACTTCATCTAGCACCTGTCTCGGCATTTGCTTTATAGAGGAATCTCCCCTTCCCCCGTCCTTGCTTCAGCTTGAATTGAATTCTTGCACTTCCTTTGAGCTTTCTTGGCCTACGCATTCTTTTCACATGAGGAAGTTCTTATTCTTGTTCTTGAGAGTCAACCTCAGACCTTTATCCAATCCTCGAAACGAGGTACTCCAGGGGTATCATACATACTAGAGATTATACCTCAGCCGTTGACCAGATCATTACCAACATAGACTCGGGCAGAGCTCGTTTGACTTTACTGTGATTCGACTCCGAAGGAGATTGATCGTATAAGAGGAGCCAAACCAGTCTTAGGCCGAAGACCCCCCTCATCTATAATTTAATAAGTGGTGCTTCACACGGACCGTGGGAGCAGAAAGGGAAAGAAAAATAAAATGTGGTTCAAAAGGCTTGGCTTATTCTCATTTACTTATTAGTTTTGTCTGTTCATTTGCTCTGATCGCAGAGCGACATACCGAATAAAAAAGGATCAGATTTTAAGCAATGACTTAAGCCAACAGAGTAAGAAATGCTTAGGTCAGGGGAAGTCCCTCTTCCTACAATCCCTCTTTTTACTTTTTTTCCATTGAATGGCAGGTCTTAAGTTTGAGTTTACTTTGCCTTCGAGCCTCTTTGAGTGAAAATCTATTAGCCAGCTAGCCCTAAGACTCTCAGTCCTTATTTTGATAAGGCAAAAGAGAACAAAGGGAGGGAAAGCGAGATTTTTTTGAGTTCTTTCTTTTACGCAAGTCAAGCTCTTGTCGCTAATCTTTCATTATGGTAGGTCAGTAAAGTAAAGCGAACAAGTCTCTTAGTTATCCCAAGGAGTTAAGGTAGGTCAAGGGCTAAAGCAGGCCAATTCTTGAGCAAGTGGTGAGTTATCGTGCTTAGGAAAGTAGGGCTTCAATCTAGCCCATCTACTTATAGTACGAGTTATCTTAATCGAGGGTAGGGCAAGCAAGTAACAAAGGTGAATTTTGGCTCTATTTTTGTATGAGCCCTAAGAAAATCACGCAGTTCCTCTTTGACTTCCGCCTGTATTACATGAATGTTTGGAGCAGGCGGCGCAGCCTCTGGTTGGGGGGCGGGCTCTCTCCTGGGCTGTTCCAAGTCCCTAAAGAGAGACTCCCCGCTTATGTCCGGGGAAGAGATTTCGAGCGAACCAGGAATCCGCTGCTTTTTCCCCTCGTCATGCTGATAGTCGATGAGGCTCTTGAAAAAGTTCCTGTAGCCCTATAAGCAAAACGCCTGCCGTGTCTACCCCGCCGCAGGTCTCTTTTGTGCTCTTGTTCCTCAAAGCATATGATTTCCATTCCACTCAATTCCTCTACCCTATCCTTTCAGTCGAGTTACTACGTTCCTTGTAATGGTTTACTTGGACTTCCCCTTCAAAAAGAATAAGAGTTGGTATGTCGAATTGGATCTCGCCATGGCCTCAACCCTCGAATCGGGCTTTTTGCATCCAGGACTGTTAAGATTTAGGGCTTGCTTTCTTTTTTTCATTAATCTCTCTTCACGCCCTCGCCTTTGTACAAGTACAATAATAATCCTAGCACACGTCTTTTTGAACTAGGAGAGCTGTTTGTATACTTGCGTAAGAGGCTTTTTCCGTGATTCCAGTTAGGGACTCGGGTGCCCTTAATTTCATATCTTTTTTGGTACTGCCCCATAAGAAGAATCAGTAGGCTGGTCAAGTAGCCTTTTTGATGCATAAGATAAGCTGGAGGGCTTCTGCGCCCCAATCATTCTATTTTCGTTTGTGGCCTTTGAAAGCTTCTTTCATTGAATTCAAAGATCGATGGCTGTGAAGCATGCTGTCTTATTACGATGAGGCAGGTTATCTTCCCCGCCTTGAATCAATATATATAGAAAGAGAGACCGATGCCAAGAAGTCTTCCCATCCCAAGTCGCTTGCTTAAGGTGGTTCGTCTGACCAAGAAAGAAAGTCCAAGAGGAATTGGATATTTATTTTGCCAGTAGATCTTCTTTCGCGAGACGCGATCCAAAATAGGAAACTGGATGCCGAAGCCTTTCTAATAAGAATGTCGAATAGAAGACCCTTGAAGTAATAAAAAGAGAAAGGATCCCGCGCACTCGATTCTCCTGGAGATGAAGGCCCGTACTCCCTGTGCCGAGGAGTCCCAGGAGCGTAACGTAAGGATCTAGTTTCTTGTTTTTTTTTTAGTGTGCTCAGCAGGCCAATGCAAACAACACTAAAAACCAGAAGCACTTTGACTGTCTCTATTCTCCCTTACCCTAATGGAATGTCTACCTCTTATCTTTATAAGGTATTCAAGATCCTATAGCCTAAAGGGAAGATAAGAAGGGGGTATTCCCCCTAGGAGAACTTAAGAGATCTCAATCCACCTTAGCTACTAAGTTAAGTTCTTCCTTTCCCTCGGTCCCAACAGTATGTTCCATACCGGATTCTTCTTAATTATTGGACTGAAACCGGGCAAGAAAGGTTCTTCCTTTTTTCTATCTAATGAAAAGGAAAAGAAAAGGAAGTCTTTTAATCAGCAAAGGGGAAAGGCAAAGGCTACACATACAATTACAATTGAAGTCCAAGCATGGATTGCTTCCTAGCCCTAGGAATGCTTTCTTTCTTCTTTTATTGATATGGATTGCCCGGAAAGTAGGTAGGAAGAAAGACCTTTACTTTACCGCTTCTCTCTATCCTACTCGTACGGATAGAAAGCCATTAAATTAAAGGAAACAGACTCCCTAGTTGTTTTAAGTTAAGAACCGAAACCTAAGGTGAAGGATAATACTGAGACCAAGCAGTACTTCTTATGATTGGGAGACCTCCTATTTATTATAATGCAAGTTAATAGGAAAGAGTAGAATGCAAGTCGTCTATTAGTGCCTAAGACATGCTAATTGCAGAAGCCAGAAGGACTAGAAGGAAGGACGTATCTGCCCTTTACTTGTGTCTAGGACTTCCGAAAGGTGTAAAAATCCCTAGGGGAAAGTCTTTAGCGAAGATCGAAGCTTCTGCGAGCATCTCTTAAACCTCTGGTGGCTTCATTCATTGATCAAACCTTTCTATTTCTTATTTCTTTTTTTCCTCTTCAGGCTTTAACACTAGAGGTTCCCGAAAACCTTGGGCTTGGAGTGAAATCCATAGCAAAAAGGGAGCGAGTAAAAGGAAGAGTAAAGCTATAGATAATTTTTAGAACCTTGGCATAATAGAGTAAATTAGGATCTTAGTTACCTCTTACAGCGTCCGGCTTTGCTTTCTCATTGGTACATTGTTAGGGAATTTTAACCGGAAGATGCATCTAGGGTTTATTTAATTTAACAAGGCTTTCTAAAAAGGCCTTCTCGTTTGCTCACTAGCCGATGTCATCTGCTTTAGCCTTTCGTTATCATACACCCACTCTCCGTATTGCAAGCTTTCGAAGTCTTGCATTCATTTCTGTCTCATTTTCATTTCAGGTAGAGTGTACCCGGCCCCTATAGGAACCCCCTGATCTGCTGGGGGGAATTCCTATTCAAGAGGCTCACTTTGAAGGAGCGATATCTAGCAAGTCTTCCGTGAGTGAATGGTCTCATCCAGTCCGCGAGTCAATCCTATCAGCCGATCAGCCTAATACTTAAGGACTGAGTTTCCTTTCAAACTCTCAATTGAATAAGAAAAGAAAGCGTAGAAAGAAGCCTCTTCATATTCTTCATAGAGTCGATCTAGAAAGCAACGCCCAATAGAGCTTCGCCTTGTGTAGACCTATCTTTTTTGGTCTCGCTTAGCCGGTCACCGTATGCCTAAGATCCTATTCTGAGATTGGAAGAGAGCCCTTTGATCCTCTTTCTTTTTTCAATTGTGCAGAATCCGAGGTTAAGCTATATGCGTAACACACCTTGCTTTTCGATGATGACATCACCTTTCCAAAAGAGCTTGACTCCGGGCCCGACATGATCGAGAGGTTGGATGAAAGTCAAGGGTGACTGCTGTCAAAGTAAAGTAGATCGTGATCCGCGAAGGGAACGAATAGAAGCATCTTATGAAGATCTGACTTTCCTATTGAAAGTAAGAGTTCAGTTTCAGACCGACGGGTTCTATCTAATTGCAGAACGTAGATAAAGAGAGAGAGAGAAGTTTGTCTTTTGGTCAACATGGAGAGTTTACTTTACACATTGGACCGGGAAGAGAGATGGGAAAAAGACAGCACTGCAAGGGCATATGGCACGCAAAGGAAATCCGATTTCGGTCAGACTCTATCTTAATCGTAGTTCAGATTCAAGTCGGTTCAGTGAGGGCGACCGCCAAAGTCACCGAATGGGTCAGTCTTTTCCTTCAGTTTGTCCTCTATTTTAAATAAAGCGTGGGAGGACGTTGCAGATGTCCGTCCCGGACACGACTTCTTCTAAGGCTAGAAGACCACTGGAAAACACCCGGGACCAGAGCATGTCGTGAAAGAAGCACGCTGGGCGGGCGTGCTTCGACCGTGTCTCCGGGGCACAGTTGAACAATCATAAACGCGAGGTGCAGGATACCAGGCCGAGAAACCCGGGCAACCACCCCCTATGTGCCGATCGCTAGCACATTCAGGGCCCCGGCGCCCAGCTCCGCTGGAGAGGCCTAGCCTGCTCTGATAAATGCTAATTCGGTTCGGATAGACTTCATTCAAAAACGCCGCCGCCCGAAAACAAGTGCTAAGTTTCAGATCAGTGAATAAACCGAAACGAAAGAAGAGACGTTTCTCGCTCGGCGCCTAAAGCGCACTATGCTCCGCTTCAACAAATGAGAGTTTTCGGTGGAACCGGTGAACCACGCGAGCTGGTTAGATGCGTGGGACAGAGGGCTTATAGTACCTGCTAGCGCGGCTATGCAGTGGAAGGGAAGGAGCCTAAATCTACCCCCTTCTCTCTTTTTTTTTATCAGGGTGTGCAGTTTTGGATTGGAAACCTATGGGCCTTTCCTTTCAAATGACAACTGCCTCTTCCTGCTGCGAAGGCGTTGCACGAAACCAAGCCGCCCCCCGCCCGATCAAGTACCAGTTGCTGGTAGGCCCACTTAGGTTAGGTTAGGGGGGGCATTGTCCCTCAGTTCTTACCAACCTCCGGTGTGTAATCGACATCTTGCTAGCTTCAACTCGGTTGAATAAGAATCATGCCTGCGGCACCCTCTGCTGTCCATTTCTTATTCATTCAGGGTGCTCGGCCGGTGCTCCTTTCTCAAACCAGAACAACTCTGAACGTTAGGGAAGATAAGGTAAGACCATCTGAGCGAACCGACCGAAGGGACTTGACTTATCCAAACCGAACGATAGCGGCTTAAAGCTAAGCCTAGAGCAGCGTCGCTGCTTGATCGGCGGTGAGGAGCATCTCCAATATGGGGCAAAGGATCAAGCGCTTTGACTTTGTCCCCCGGGATCCACCACAGGTTGGGTTTGAGTGAGAGCCGTGTGATAGGTGACTATCCAGCACGGTTCGGAGAGCACTTTTTTTGTAGTCTGCGCTGGTGAATGGAAGCCCCCCCTATCAAGCAAGAAAGAAGCGGCTCTTTCCACGGCGGAGTCACCATTGACTCTATTTATTATTATGGTAAATTAGTGTATCAAAATGTCAATCTGAGATCTTATTTAGGTTCGCCACCTACGACAAAGGTGAGTCTCGGTAGGTGTATTATTCTACATTTTTCCAAAAGAATATTCATTCATTTTTTTCTTCCCCATGGACGACGACGACTGAAACGACGCAAAAAAACCAGACCCGGAAAGGGGAAGGGATTCGGGAAAGTGGGGCCGATCAGGTGTCTTCATTCAAGCAACAATACAGAAGAAGAACGAAACAAAGTGAGAGGCCGGGGGGCAGGGAAAAGAGTCGAGTCGATCAGGCTCGACGACCGGGAGAAGGAAAACGAAATCAGGATTTGGCCGAAAAAGAAGGAAGGCTATGGATACCATGACCGATCACCATCGAGAAAGAAGAATCTTTCTAAATTACTTCTGGTCAGCGGGGCCTTCAAGCATCCGAAAGACGCCGGGGTTGTAAATGACATATCCTTCCTGATAGAAAATGACGACTCCTTCAGAAAAACGAAGTTATTCCATTTCTTTTTCCCAAAGAAGTACCGCTCCGACGGCCCGACGAGTCATCTACTTAAAAGTAAAAGGACCCTCCCCGCAGTGCGCCTCTCCTTGAATTATTTGGTCATGCAATATTTTTTGAATACAAAGAACCAAATTCATTTCGACCCCGTCGTAGTTCTCAATCATTTCGTGTCACCGGGCGTGGCTGAACCATTTACGATGGGGGGAGCGAATGCACAGGGAAGAAGCTTAGATAAGAGAATACGTTCTCGCATCGCCTTTTTTGTAGAAAGCTTGACCAGCGAGAAAAAGTGTTTGGCCGAAGCCAAAAAGAGGTTGACTCACTTCATTCGCCAAGCGAATGATCTTCGCTTCGCGGGAACAACAAAAACCACCATCTCGCTCTTTCCTTTCTTCGGTGCTACCTTTTTCTTTCTAAGGGATGGGGTTGGGGTGTATAATAACCTTTTTTTTAAGGATGCCCGGGAACAACTCCTAGGTCAATTAAGGAGAAAATGCTTTTACCTCTTGGGTAAGGATAAGGTAATGGAATTGAGAGATAAATTCATAAACCTAGGTGGGATAGGAGAATTGATAAAGGGAATAGAGATGATGATTTCTATCATACTGAGAAACATAAGAATTCCGTACGGGTACAACTCTTATTTGAACGAAATGAAAAAAATGCGATCTTTGTTGTCTAATAGAACAAACACTAATACCTTAATCACGTCGGTCAAGATTCAATCTGTTTATCAAAGTGCTTCTCTGATTGCTCAAGACATCTCTTTTCAACTGAGCAACAAAAGAAGATCATTTAGTTCCATTTTTAGTAAAATAGTGAAGGATCTTTCATTATTAATGAATAAATGGGTAGAGGGGATCCGTATATGTTGTTCAGGTCGATTAAAAGGCGCAGAAATAGCTGGAACTGAATGCGGAAAGTATGGAAAAACATCTTGTAATCTATTTAACCAGAAAATAGATTATGCTCCTGCGGAAGTATCTACTCCTTACGGAATCTCAGGTGTCAAAGTGTGGATTTCATATAGTAAAAAAAAGGGGGGATAAAGTAAAATAGTCTTCTTAAAAAAATAGTAAATATAAATGGATAAATAAATAGTGGGTTCCATCGTTTCTATGGTTATTTCTTAAACGGGGAGGTCCTCTCTATACACCGGAGCCCCTTACTTGATCGAATCAATGCTATTGTTAACTTGTAAAGTTTAAACTTTTTGGCTCTACCCTCCCCAGTAGTAGGTTTTTCACAACGAGATCCGTTTTTACAGTAACGGTATTTAATTATGCGGATTAGTTGACCTTGTTAGTCCGTTCTTGCAAGAGTAGAGGCATCCATTTTCGGCTTTTTATTTTAATTTAAATAAGATTTGCCCTGCTTAACAGATAATCATTTGCTACCAATGGGGAATTCTTTCGCATTTTCAATTGAAAAAAAACCACAATCTGAAATCTGAACGAGTCGCACATACACCCTAGTACATGTCCCTCGGCGCTGAGGGCATCCCCCGAGAGCGGGGGATTTGGTGACATTTCTGATTGGCTGTCTTGTGTTTCTAATAAGTTGTTTAATAGTTGGCATGTTGAATCGTATGCATAATGGGCTGGTTTAGATCGATCCTAACCGGATGATTATGAATTCTTTCTATATTCATATTCATATTCTATTTTATTAAAATTAAAAAAATTTAAATTAATAATTAATATTAATAGAATACGGTAAAAAACTAAAATCTCAAATCGCGATTTGTGTGAAATTCCTGCTATTTTTTATGCAACTGCTACAAGATCAACAATTCCATGAACTTGGGCTTCTGCTGCTGACATAAAAACATCCCTTTCCATGTCTTCGGATACAACCCATAACATAAGGGTTTGCCTGTTCTTTGTGCATAAACCCTTGTGAGGATTTCGCGCAGTTTCAGTAGTTCTTCCGCTTCCAGGACAAATTATCCTATTTGTGTTTCATAAAAAGCAGCAATAGGTTGATGGATCATTACCCTGATGATATAAGATAATAAAGGGTTACTTTATCTCGCATAAGAAGGTCACGAGAAGAGATAAAGAATAAAAAAAAGACCAGGGAATCCATAAATTGAAAGGATAGGGGGGGCACAGCCCCCAACCAAGGGAATGGATCCAGTATGTCCCCCCTTATTCCCGGCATACTGCCCCGGGGCCGGAATGCGGTAGGGTCTTCAAGCCCCACGCTCGATTCTCGAGATTCATGGGCCGTCTCGCGAAGATCTTCGATCCGAACCTTCGCATCTACGAGGATGAACCACGCCTTCGCTATCGCCCCTCGCTACTGCTCAACCTCGCTATCGCATTGATTCTTGCCGGCCCTCCCAGATTCAAATTCCTTATTGAGATCGAGATCTTGTTCCATTAGACCCAGTTTGGTCAGATTAGTTCCCATAATAGAGCTTGCCCGGACCAGGCTTTCAGTCTTTGGTCGGGCCGGCCTAATGAATGATCATTGTTCGGGAACAAAAGAATAAGACTTAATTAAGGCTTTCGCTATCGCAAGACGATCGAAGAGCTATCGCTCAGCTGCTTCGCGTATTACGAAAGCCGTATTGCCCGAAGGGGGCATGCTGCAAGAGCGTAGGTCAGTGATAAGCGTAGGAGGTGTGCCCGAAGGGCAGCGGCAGCAGTGTGGTTCCGGGTGCCGTCGCTAGATTGAGATCCGCAGGGTGGCGGGGACTTCGACTGCCTTGTATCAGGTGAAGAGAAGGGGGTTTTAGAGGTAAGACAGATCATTACGTAATACAGAGTCAGACGGGAGAAGGATGGGAGCAAGTTAAGTGAACCGAGGTAGTTAAACTAGGGCATATAAGCAATCAGCTTGTGTAAGCATGGCTTGAAGGTAAGCTTGCATGCTGTCAGTAAAGAGAGCTCTTAGTTAGCTCGTAAACTCGCTTTCCCATTATACGCGCCTGCTGTTAGCAAGAAAAGGATAAAAATACCTCTTTAGAGTGACCTTGCTATTACTTATTAATGAATTAACGATAAATGCACTGAAAGACAAAATCGTTTCCCAACTAAAAAGAATTTGGAGAGTCTATAGGGATACTGCTGTAGATGTGAACTTACCAACAGGAGTCAATCTCCAAGAGGTAGCCGAACGTCTTTTTTTTAGCGACGCAAGCATTCAATGTCTAAACCAGATCTATGTAGATCTCGTCAATCAGAGCACGCAGAGTCCCCACTTTGCCCAAGCTCTTGATTATGTTCTGGGAGGTATGTAGTTAGGATATTTTATAGGCTTTATTAAGAGTTTAGGTAAGACTTTCAGACCACCATTTTCAAATTCTCCCCCGGACGTAGCTGAAAGGTGAACCGGGTTACCAAAGTCACGATTAGAATAAATGGTAGTTCGCTGAGATCCTCTCATGCTTCCCAGAGATGGAGGTTCGAATCCTTCTCGTAACTGACAGGAAAAGTCCAATACTCAACCTCGAATACGACTTGCATGTTATCGCATATCGTTGTTGTAGCATGATTTTAGCTTCTTAGCGCTTAAGCTACTACCTACTCTATAAGAAAGCCTACTTACCTTAGATGGAGGGAGGAGATAGTAAGGAAGACTTTCTACGCTATACGATCTTTCTTCTCTTATGATTTTTATCGTAATCTCTCATTGGGAATAGCCCTTGAAAGATAAAGATCGCTTTTCATGCTTCAATGAATCCCTTGACTCTGGTTTCCTTTACTCCTTTCCTTTGCTTTCTTGATCTAGCTTTCTGACTGTGAATGATTCTTCTTCTTCTCAACAGCAGTCGTGAGTCCTCCCACCAATAGTGAAGTCGTCAAAAGAAATATATTATTCTAATAAGACGCACGAGGAATAATCGGGCAAGGCGGTCTTTCTCGTTACTTTGACGGCTGTTTGCCCTTTTCTGACCGAAATAGAAGAGCAGGTCTCGTGCCTGGAAGATTTTTCCAAATCCCTAACGAATAGAGCCGGTAGGAACTAGCTGCGACGCAGCAAAACAATTTCATTGCGGTAAGCACTCTTCTGAGACTAGAGACTGACTATCTATTGGCCCCAACCTTTAAGCTCCCTAAATCTCGAACTCAATCATCGAAAGGGAAACTGGATCAACAGGTGATGAAAGCCTCTTCAGTAAACTCTTTCCGCTTCCGCTTCTGAATCTGGATGGCGGCTTTGGTTGGAGAAGAGAGATGGGATCGTAGGCTAGATCACGTCCCTTCCAGTTGATTGCTTTTGTACCTGTACTTGGATCCCGTCCCGAATCACTAAATAGTGAGGGCTCGGAACTTCTATTCTTCATCTTATAATCGGGTAGAATGCCGTGCTGTTCAAACTCGGACTCGCGAGTTAATGATTAGAAGCACATGCGAGTTTTACCCACCAATCTCTTCTAACTGCAGCTTTTGCTCAATCATACGCGGGAGAGGGAATATCTTGAATGGATAGATGGGAGTATTATACACGTAATATACGATGACTAGTTCCGATCGTGGGATCGTTCTCTCGTTTCCCTCACCTCAATAGGTGGGTAAGATTGCTATTACAGTACCTAACATGTTGTCATTTCGAGTGGGTGGGACATAGAGGCAGAGGTGGGGGCTTTGAGAGCTAAAGGCTTGGGCTTCTGCTGGCAAGAAGAGGCCGAGGTAAGAATACGACCCTAAAGTATAGGGCAACTTCGTCTCCAAAGTCCTATTAAGCTCAAAAGAAAGAAGCACTGCCCTGTAAAGCAGATATTACGAAGTGGCATTTCAAGATACGAAAGCTGATCATGGGACGGCAGCCTGCCTACCAACCAAATATGAAAAATTTTGTTAGTACCATCTGTTGCTCTACATCGCGATAGACCAATTGCGTGAGCGGGAAATAGAATAAAGATACGAGCGGAGCGGATCTCGTCCCTTTTTGCCGAGGAGGGGTTTCCCCGTTGTCGCAGGACAGATCATTAGTTGGAGACAAAGAAAGCCTCATATCACAGCACTTCTCGAAGATCATGTTCTAAAGATAACGTATATATAAGAAAGTGATTGTTTTGTGATTTTCGTCTAGAAAGAAAGGTGGCCCATACCTGATTTCGATGTGACGAGCCCAGCCGCCGATTGGATTGGAGGGAAGAAGTTGTTGACCTTTAATAATGCTCCGCTTCCAAGCCTCCTCTTTCACACCCAGCGAGCAGGTCATTCTCCTATTTGTCAATGTTCATCACATCCTCCTATGCATCCCTGGCTTTCACTCCTATACTACGGGTCTTTGACCTACTGATCGATCCCACACCTGGCCTCAAGGCAGATACCAGGAAAAAAAGGCCATAAACTATACCCGGCTCCAGGTCAAATAGCCGAATTAGCATCGATTGAATCACAAATCACCGTAGTAGCTTAGATAGATCGAAAAAGCTGTGAATAGGGCTTCAGTTCTTATTTTCCCAAATTAGTTCAGTGGGGAGGCAACTCAATACAATAGGTAGCTCAAGCCGATAAAGAAGCTCAAACCTGGCTTGTGTAGCCTATGCGAAGCAAGTCGGAACTGGCTCAAGGGAAAGAGATGAATCGATAAAAACGATCCCAATTGAATCAATAGATGCAGGATTACCCAAGGGATGCCTTCCTAAGCCCAAATTACTGGATTTCCTGCTTTCTTGAACCGGATTACACTGACAGAAGAAAGATGCCATATTAGCCCTGATGAAGCTTCCCGCCTAACCTTACCTTAGATAGGGGGATAAGTAAGGCACGAAGAGTTTCCATGATGTGGCGATGTTTTCGTTCAGCACGCCCATTCAAAAGGCAATTAGACTGAAGGGAAGGTGCGAGAAGGAAATAGAATAGTCTTTTTTTCAAAAAAAAGTATGCGCTCTGCTAAGGCTCATCGGTCTTTTGGCAATACAATATAAAGCATACTACTCATCGATTATTTGGTCTTTTGTGATCGAAACAACCTAGGAAGAGTTGTTGCCTACATAACCTACTCTTCATACCAAGAGAGCCAGGTATCAGATCACTGTAGTTCTCGACCCTTTTTGTTAAACCAGTTCCTGTACTCTTTTTGAATGAATTCCAGTCTGTAAAGTAATCTGGTGGAAGGAAGAAGGGCAGCTTGAAAGATTTCACCAGGTCCAGTTCTTGTTATCGGACTAGAAGCAGCTAATGAATCCGCATCTGTTGGAGGAAGGACTGCTATTGCATCTTTTATAGGACGGGCTACTTCTGTTGATTGAGAGATGGGAATGCCTAGTCAAGATGTGCCGTGGGATTTCCCTTCTGAGATGGAGGTCCTGTTCCCAGTTGAATCAGAGCTGTGACCAAGTCGACTGCTCTCCTTCTCCTAGCAAAGTCCTATTCGGGGTGTGAAGGAAGACGAGGCCGATCCTTATATTAAAATAGTCTTCCACGATCTCTCTATCTGTAAAGGTAAAGTACCCCTGGGATTCGACTTGCCTTTCTTGCTTTTAGAACGGGGAGGGAACCTGAAGTCTGGCAGAAAATCCGAATCATAGTTAGCAGTTTGAATAGAACCAGTGTCGTAGCCAAGAGAATGGGAAGCAGGGCAATGATAATTGTTCGGTTGGGATTCTGTGAGTAAGGGAGCAGAGGCAGAATCGAACTAAGAAGATTCGGAGTAATGAAAATAGAACTCAAAAGCAACTTACCATGACATTTGTTGAGAAAATCCTGCTAGAAAAAGGAACTTGGCAGAGGTAGCGAGGAGTTGACTTCCGGAATCAACAGGTTGGTAATTTCATACATGATGTCATTCCATTCGCTCATCTTTCTCCTCGTCGGGAAACCTTTCGCTAGTCTGGTGGTAGCTTCGGTGCCCTCCCGCCTCTCGATTCTCGGCAGGGTTTTCTCAACCTCAATCATTTCATATTTTCTTCTCGATCAACAAAGTGGAACAAAAGGCTAGTTTCCTTTGCGCAGCGCTTCACCATGCTCCTTGCTGCACGCGCTAGGGACTGTATAACCGGCTGCTTTCGGTTGTTTGACACACCACTTAGGCGGCAGGTAAGCTTGATGACTGAAAGCTTTCAATTCAAGTTAAGCAACGAAGAGGTCGAGGCATAGCCCAGGTGCTTTTAGCGAAGCCGGAATTCCATTAAGGTAGTTCCGCCGAGGGGAAGAAGAATTATAGATCGAATGCGACTGGGATTGAGGAGGGCTAGCTTTCACGTGTTTCAGGCTCCAGGGGAATGCTTTTTAAGCTCATACCAGGAAATTCCATATTATTAGAATTCTTCCATTAGAGCGAGTTCGGTCAGATCAAGCTATTCAAGCTATTTTGGCTTGGGGCAGGGGCGTAGCGAGCAGAAAATTCCCTATCAGACAAAGCTCTATAAGATAAGGAAGAAAATCAGTCTTAACTAAAAGCCTATCGAAGTCACTTACGGATCTGGATTCCATTCTTTTTGAGTGAACGAAGCGCAAGCTCCGCCCAGACCCGCTCAACGCTGCGCCCCCCCCCTCAGCAGCAACAAGGTGCTCCCAAGCGACCCTGGGGACCCAACCCAATGGAGCTCACTACCAAAATGACCCCTACCCATTCCTACCTATTCTCCATCCTTCTGACCTGGAAAGCCATTTCTCTACCCAGAGATCACTCCCCTGGCCTCCTGGTCTCGACTATTTTAAGTTCTGTCCAGTTCACCGAGACGCAGGCCATACCATCGAAGAGTGTCATACTTTGCGTGATGTCATCTATGACATGAATGATGAAAATCGTATCAATTGGAACGAAGTTAAGGCATACCTTAAAGCCCCCAATGTCACTGAAGCTATTGGGGATCCATACTAATCCAATGCCACAACATCAAGGGGGACAAGTCACCACTCAGGGACCTACACCGGTACAAACTAATCCAGGACCTTCTGCCAGCGCTAACACCATCCGAGCTTGCACTGCCGCTCGAAGAGAGATGCCTGTGAGACCCCCTCCAGTTCTGTAATTCGAAGGAGGTTCTGAGAATTTGAAACTCCGGAGTCACCCCCAGGAATCGAAGTTCCAAAAGCAGACGAAATCCCTATGGAACCGGACCTCCTCGCTGCCGCTCAATTCATTACCAGGAAGAGGCAAATTCGCTTTTTTAGGAAGGGTGGGTTGAAAAGGTGAAGAAGGAAGAATGTATCCGAACGAATGCATCGGCAGAATATTACCCCCTTTTTTGAAATCCCCTCGTCACCTACTAGTGAGCCGGAAAGCTTAGGGGCTCCTCTCGTTCCTCTTCCACCATTTGACAACCCTATCTCAGAATGTTCGGATGATTCTCTGGAACCCCCTTAACTAATAGATGCTTCAATACTAAATAAATAATGGGGTTGGGAAAAAGCAGAATAAAAGGATTTCACGGGCAGAAAGGCGAAGGGAAGTTCGGAAAAGCCTAGCAGACGGGACACCCCTTTCTATTAAGACCTCGGCATATTCCTTACCCCCCTACGAAACATTTACCCCTATTTTGAAATGAAGAGGAAAGCTCCCAGGTTCCGAATCTTAAAGAAGTGCATGACCAGATTGGAAGCACCGAGGTTAATTCGCAATGGGCCAACTCACCCAGCCATGATGCATGACAGAAGAGAGCGAGCACAAAATGGAGTTTCCCTGTTGCACATTGAATCCCTAAGCAGATTAAGGGTGAGGTTCACGTCCGGAAAGAATCTTTTTCAAGACTTTCTCCCCTATGTTGAACTTTATCTATATTACCTTATTGTGGACTGCAAGGGAAAGCCTTCTCTGGTAGACCTGGACATGTTTCATGGCGTGAAGTCTCTTCTCATCTAATAGCTCTAATTTGTCCTAGGATGATGTTCGAAATCACGGCCAACACGGCTCGCTCCATACGCGACTTATGGGAAGATAGTTTCATTCATGCTCGAGGTGCAGGATACGCCTGAAAAAGACTGATTCTTCAACTTGGCTTAGAAAACTGGAACGAAAAAGAGCTGGAAGGATAAGAACTTTCCTCTCCTCGCACTGGGAAGGATTTTTCTTATATTCTCTTTCTTTATCGAACAGGTGTATGCTGGAGAAGAATGAAGCCTCTCCTCTAAAGGAAGTCGATAGACTGACTGTCTTGCTTTTATTTCTTCTTCTAATTTGGAAGGAAACTCGGATGAAAGAATAAAAGAGGATGACTTCAGATTTGAGGCCTTACGAGGGTTTAGAGACTAAAGACGATAGCGGCAGGATTAGGCTATTATTCTATTAATATTAAGGAAAAGTTCCTCTTCGAATAAGAAAGAGGATTGAGACGAGACTGCGATCTCCGGTTGGACAAATTCGCCAAAGATAGGTAGCTCTGCTCTAGCTTACACTCCCAAGTCTACGATTCTGAAACCTTATTTAGGAGTGACAGAACCCGGTTTAATTTAAAAGGGGTCCTCTAGCAAGCCCTTATAGATATAGAACTATAACTCAACAGAATTCTCCAGCCGTCCCGCTTTGGTAAAGGAATGTTACTCTGATTGGTAATGTTGGCGATGACAAGCATGCTCAGGACGGATCTAGCGCTAAGAAAGTAGGAAGGACGTTTTCCAGCGATCTTGGGGCAGCCGTCGGCGTGGGTAGCTGTGTCACGCTAAGTAACTGATAGATTCTCTCTCAATGGGTTTTCCTTCCTCCCTATGGTGTTTCTTTGGCAAAGAGGTTTGTTTTTTCAAGAACGAGATATTGGTAGCTGATGGACTTAAGGGTTTGGAAGCTATTTCGTCTGAGGTTTTTGATCGATTTCCACTCCTAGCCCAGAAGAGAAGGGACTGAAGATAATTCTATGCTAATTAAGTAGTTTGTTATATCCAATTCTTAAAGAAAAGTATGTATTTGAAGTTTGGATCTTCCCTCTTGTGGAAGAGAGGAAGGCACTAAGACCCGCTAGAAGGACTCTAAGGGAAGAAAGAAAGCCGTCCTAGTGAGGTGCAATGCTGAAACTGTGATCGGTAAACAAACCCTACAGAAGTCGGAATGGGATACTTCACTAAGGAAGTAGCACCGGCGGTTAACTATACTAATCATAGGCATTCTGAGTTGCGTTTGGGTATGGAATGGATAGGCCCCAAGTGGCTGCCTCTCCTACTACCAATGTGTGTGGGCGGATCATCGCCCCTTCATTCTGGTTCTACTTCATTCGCTATTAACAAGACGGCACACGCAAGACACAAGATGTCAAATCAGGCCCTTGACTTGAAAGGTGTAGATGAAGCCTTTTCCTTTTCTGCCAGAAAACACTTGAAGGATACGAGGCATAAGACTATGGATCGAACTTCTTAAGAGGGAACCGCTACTGCAGCCAATCCATTGAAAGGTGAAGGCAATGCTAAATGCAGATGCAGACCGATTGGGTTCTCCCTTTTTGGGGGGTGATGTTACCAGGTTTTTCGCGAATGTGAGGTTCAAGTACTGCCATCCTTTGTTGATCGAGTTCGCTGTGTAATTTCAACAATGCCATTCTAAACCGAAAAAAAAGGCCGTAGCTGCATCTTTCGAGAAAAATAAAGAATAGGTGTCACGCCGATGATTAGGAGAAGGTATCTTATGGCTTAGGGAAGGGCGCTTCTGCCCAGATCTATGATTGATCTAGAATTCCCCGAGACGAGACGAACTGTCGATTCTCCGATAAATGTCAATGACTTAAACATGTTTCCGAGACTTCAACATACATGTTTGGCAGCGGCAAGGAGCGTTGAAGACTTCCTAACACGGATACCAAGACAGCTGAGCGGTGAGGAATAGGATCACTTTTCCTTTCAGTCTCGAAGCAAGCTGTGGTACAATCCCTCCTTCGCTCCGGCTCGTTCCGTTCCCGTGTAAAAGCTATACCTTTCGATTCCTATCCCGCAGTGAACGAAGTTCGCGATGCGTTAAGGGGCCGGGATCTGGGATTCGGTATAATAACTCCTCGTAATTCAGGCGAGTGGAGGAAAGTTAAGTTGACTGTTGGAGGAAAATGGGCGAGCCCTACTAGTACAATAGTCTACGGAACTAAAGGATCGGCTATTAAGAGACAAAATAGATTCGGCTCGTTGGCTCTATAGACTCACTCTCTTCAGAGAGGAGTTTACTACTAGTATGGCCTCGTTTAGCCTTGTTTTAAACGGTGGCTCCGTGGTCCCATCCCAAGTGCTCGTCTTTTTCACTTCTCCCTGTAACTGTTGATCCCTTCCGCTCCGTTCGTTCCGAACTCGCGAGCGGCATGTCAAGTCTCTTTTCTTTCAACTCCGCTCGGTGATCGCTCATGGCTAATATAGGTAGGTCCAGAGCTAGCTAGTGTTCAGAAGTCATTTAAGAGATTGAATATGGGTCCTATTAGAAGGCTATAGCCCCAAAGAGATAGAGATTCGCATTCGGGAAGGGAACCATAGCAGCTGATAAAGGCTGCTGGTGGAGCCGGAGAAGAACCGGGATAAGGGCTGGTAAGTACTAAAGCTGCTGGAGCGGCTGCCTTCGCCCACGAAGGAATCGGAATCTCGCTACTTCCCCTAACTTTCCTAGAGCAGGAGAGAGTGAATCTACAAGCAGGGAATCAAAAAAGTAAAAGAATAGGCATCGCGCAAGAGCAGACCTGATTTCACTAGTCTCAGGGCAGGAGTAGGCGGGATAGATGCCAATTCCAAAACCACATGCAAGCAAGGAAGGCAGCAGGATTGGCCCCAATTGAATCCATAGTAAAGAATCAGACATGGAATGCACGGGAACTTATTCCACATGGGGAAGGCGAGAAGGGCTTGTTCTTGAATTAGATGGGGCATTAGCGGTCTTAGGTGATTTATCATTGCCCCCAGGAGAGGTACGAAAGTAGGGCTATTCAAAGCACAGTGAGGCAAAGCGAGTGAGAGGTATGCAATCCCCAGCTTGAAGTAAGCCAAGGAGCCGGGACACGAAAGGATCATTAAAGTCGTGTTTTGCTAGGCAAATGTATAGTCATTTTTTAACATATTGAGAGTTGCAAGGAACCTTCTACACTGTTGCTTTCTAGTTTTCATCCAGCCAATCTATCGATGTTTTGTTTTAGTCCCTGAAATGCGATCTTGATCTGCTTTTGAGGTAAAAAACAAAGTGATGATTGATTTCCATTGTTCGAGAGCTACCTTCCTGCTATGCTTTCTGTCTTGGGTCAAGTCAACCAAGTCATTCAATAGTCCAACAAGCTTTGCTGTCGCCGGGCACATAGAGAAGTCGTTCTGCTCTGTTCAGTATCATAAGTACTAGATGTTCCTGGAAGGGGTATGTCCTAAGGTATAAAGCTTTCCCTTCAGAAAGCTTTGAATCAAAAGATGGTTGTTAGACTTCGCTCGGAAGCGTCTTTCTCAGTTTCCAATGAAAGTCTTACTTTCGCATGTAGTTAGCCTTCCGAACTTTGGTCTGTCGAGGGTTTCTGACTGTAAATGAATCTTTGACTCTAAAAATGAAAATCGAAAAGGGAAGCGGGGATTCATGGTCATTGACGGTTGATATCGAGAAGGCCTCGGATCCGGTGGGGTTTCATTCGGGACACCTTGTTTGAGATTTTTTTGCCTAGTCAGATGCTGGAGCTCATTATGATGTGTATTTCTACGAATAGTATGCAGGTTTTTTGGAATGGAGAGGTGACAGATGCCTTCCTTTTTGCCGTCTCCCGGAGTTATACAGGGATACCCTATATTTCTTACTTTTTTTATATTTATTGGAAAGATTAGCTCATGATCTAGCGGTTCGACAAGGATTATGGAAGCCTATTCAGTTATCTAAGAATGGTCCCCAGCTTTATCATTTGTTTTTTGCGGATGACTTGCTCCTTTTCGCTAAAGCATGAATGGATCAAGTTCCGGTCATTAAAGCTTGCTTGGAGTCCTTTTGTGCGGTCAGAAAGTGAGTCTTGCTAAATCCAAGATCCATTTCTAAAAAACCTCTCTGATGGTCTCTCTTGTGCAATCAGTAGAGGTTTCGGTTTCACCAAAACAAGGAACCGTCGGGAAGTTTCTTGGGGTCCCCGTCACTCCATGATCGAGTGACAAGAGCCACATACCATGATATTGTTAATCGAGTTCATGAGAGACTAAGTAGGTGGAAGACCAGCCAATTGTCGATGGCGGGGCGTACTACCTTGGCCCAATCGATAGTCACTGCCCTCCCAACGTATACAATGCAGACCGCAGCTCTTCCTTATACGGTTTGTGAAGAGATTGAAAAGCAAACCAGAGCTTTTCTTTTTGGATCAGGTGTAAAAAAGCCTCATTTGGTGCGTTGGGATAGGGCCTAAAAAAAACGGCGGTCTAGGTATTAGGAAAGCTAAGGAAAATAACGAGGCTCTTATCATGAAGCTAGGATGGGGTTTATTAACACAACCGGATAAACTCTGGGTGCAGATTTTGAAAGGAAAGTATGTTAAGGATAAGGGGCACCCTCCTGTGGTAATTACCAAACCGAATGCTTCCCCCTTATAGAAAAAGTATGGCCTTTGGTTCTTCAAGGATGCAGATGGGTTATAGGTAACGGTAGGGTAGCGAGGTTTTGGCTTGACCCATGGGTGGAAAATAAAGGACCACTTATTCACAATAAATCAAGTTCACGAGGGTGCCGTGAATCTCTGTGTTGCTGCTTATTCATCAGAATGTGGCTGGAATTGGAGTGCGTTTCAGATGTTCCGTTCCTGCCTCATCATCTTTGTCTACTGATTGCTGGGATTAAGCCCCCGCATAACTTTGCGCCTAATGATCGCATCATCTGGGGTGGGGGTCGTCTAATCAAGGGAACTTCACCACAAAGTCAGCGTATGCTATTTTTTCGGGGCAGGTTTGGGGCGGTGGGAGATAGTTTGGAAATGTCCCGGGCCCCAACGGATTCCAGCTTTCCTATGGCTGGTTTTGCATAATAACTTGTTAACGAATGTGAGTCGCAAATAACGACATATGACTTATGTTAGCTCTATATATGTATGCGCTTTAGCCTTTTTTTCGTAATTGAATATGGAAAGAGAAAGAGATTCGTCTTGCTTATGCGCTTCTTAATTGGCTTGAGTGTGTGGTATCTGCTTCTGACCGAACCGCTCTTTCTCTCACTCACTCTTCTCCTTTTTCAAGGAAGGGCAATTGTCTTAGTGTTCCGGGAAGAACGGAGATCCTGCGCTAAGAAAAGAAAGAAGGAAGACTTTTCTTAAGCGTTCGTGCCCCATGCTCACTTCACTCACTAATTGCGTCAGTGAAGAAAGAAATCCAAACCTATAAGTTTCAGTGGGACAGAGACCTAAAGCCCCAAGTTACAATGAGAAAATCCCATTTCCATTTTTTTTTTCGATTTTACAGGATCTTTCTTTACTTTCTATGGTAGTGATTCTTTTCATCAAGCCTAAAATATTCTCCATTTTCTTTCTTCAGGGGCAGGGGGTGGTTAGTCAAATCTCCGGTGGGGGATGCATTTCTGGTCGGGCGAACCGACCCCCGGATCCGCTTTTCTTGTTTATTTACAGCAGCGGCATTCTCCCTTGACTTTTACATCCATTTTTTGAATCATGGAATTCTCTCCCGAACTAACAACTCTATTATAAAGTTGGATTCCAACTTTTACACGAATTTGAAAGTGGATGATAATGGATTTACATCACGATATCTTTTTCTTCCTCATTCTTATTTTGGTTATTTTAGGTGTCTATCTACCTCTTTTTTTGTTTGCTCCGAAAATTCTACATGGATCGACCGGGCCATGGTTTGGTACCGATGGTTCTCCGGCTCCATGCGGGCCAGCCGAGCCCAGCGTTCCGAACAAGCCTACGAAAAAGAATTCGTAGAGCTGGCTACCTTCTTCTCCAGAAAGACTGCCACCAGTATTGTAGAGGTATGGGTTTCTGTGGCAAGTATTGTTCGAGGGGCCGAGAGGACTTGGACTTTCTCGAAGCCGCACATGAGATCACCAAAAACGATTTTTTTTATGATGGTGCGGACCCTTAATAATAAATAATCTGCTAAATCTGATTCGACAACATAGTAGTGAATCAAAATGGCAATCTGACCCGAATGCGCACTGGATCTTTGACTCCGCCCAGGGGAGCTTTCGTTCGAAACAAGGTAGCCGTAAGGAACCCTATGGCTGGGGCTGGATTGAATCCTTCCCTTCCTTCTCTCTGGAACAATCGAGGTCACTGCCTTCCCTCAGCTTTCAGAGGTGGGGGCTGCATCAATCATCGCTCAGTGAGCTCTTTTTTTTTGCCGCCAATAGCGATGCAAGGCGGGCACGCCAGGTAGACGCGCTAGGCGAAGGAGATGCATTTAATTTATGGTACTGGTAGTACTGTACAAGCTCCTAGGGAATAATCTCTTTCTTATTTCTGCCTTTCTTTCCCATGACGACTAGGAACGGGCAAATCAAAAATTTCACTTCGAATTTCGGACCTCAACATCCTGCTGCTCATGGTGTTTCACGATCAGTATTGGAAATGAACGGAGAAGTGGTGGAACGTGCGGATCCGCATATTGGATTACTCCAGTGCGGCACGAAGCCGCTGACGCCGAGTCGGCTCCTATGCCGCTAGCTATGCCCTGCTTGGTCCCCCGGCACGGTGGAGGTTCCGTAGCGCGGCATGAGCACCGGGCTAAGGGGCGGTTGAGCAACTCAAGCAAACCACCCTACCTTACTACAACATAGGGACATAAGGGAGAAGGTTGTGAAGGTGGCCTCGTTATCCACACCTCCGGTCGGATGAATGGAGGACCGACCGATCCGGGTTTTCATGAGCGTTGGCGGGTCCTGGAGTGCCTGTCAAGGGCGCTAGCGCATACCCCGGGGTGATCATCACCACCTGCACCTCACATCTCGGCACAGTGGAACGTGTAACCCGCCTACTGTCTCATTCAACTACATTTGTTCCTGTAATCTATAGCCTAACAGAACGCAGCAGCGATGGACAATCCGCCCATACATCTAGCGGGGAGGATGGCACTACTGGCCAAGACCGTCTTTCGAAAACGCCGCAGGCGCGAAGCGTGGTAGGCCTGCGCCGGGGGAGCATAGGGAGGAAAGGGAGCCCGGACGGTGGAAGAGCCAGGGGAGGCCGGGTCATTTGACGGAAATGGAAGGCTTTTCACCTAGAAGGCCCTATGAAGTAAAGGGAAGCGCATGAATTCTTGGAAAAAGAGGGAGCGAGCCTATATTATATATAAATATTATGTAATAAAGTCATTTCAATGAATAGATAGAGTCAAGGGTAGGACAGATAGCGCTGCCTACACGCGAATTACGAGGTCGAGCAGTCTCAATTTCACTACAGGATTTGCGAATGAATGCTGGGCTGGGTGGGCCACCTCGAATGGCGTGAGCCGCATGCGGGGAGACCCGCACGTACGGTTTTTAGGGGGATCGGGTCGAAAGACCGGCCGACGCCCACCCGACTAGAGGGACTGAGAAATTAATAGAGTACAAAACTTATCTTCAAGCTTTACCTTATTCTGATCGTTCAGAGGGCGATCGCGGAGTCACTGAATGAAGTCCTCCGTTTCTTTCGGAGGACCCGCAGCGAGGCAGAGATGACTAAGTGACATATGGAATATGGCGACGACAACAGCATGTCGTAGAAGGAGATAACAGGTGGAGCCAACGATCCACTAAAACTAACGTATCTACAACTACATCCCCGAGCGGCAGTCAAACGGAGGCGTGAATGCAAGATGCCAGCGGAATGATCGGCCGGACAGAGGCTAGGGCTGCTTCCTTCCCACCGCGTCCTTCCTTGTGTGTCGGAGATATAAAGCGAGTGCACCGGAACCGGAAAAGAACGGGAACTGGGTCGATCTATTCTATGGCGAAGCATCCGAAGCATAACTGCACACTCACACGATCTTTGCCGAGAGATAGGAGCATTCGGTGGAACCGGTGAACTACACTTGCTTCTGGATAGATGTGTGGGACAGAGGGCTCGTGGTACCTGCTGCCTACCCTTCCTTCTCTGCTTTTAGAACCGTGTGAACAGAGAGTGGGCAGAAGGGAAGGAGGTCCTCATACGGAGTCGCACACTTCCCAGAGCAGTGCGGGAGACTGGGGAATGGGTCGAGTAAACTCCCCGAAAAATAACAGACGAAGCTTTACTTAGATAGGGCTTTGATTGGTATTGATTTAATCTTTTTGATTGGAAAGGAGGGCGCCTGGGTATGTTATAGAAAAGGAAGGCAGAGGTAGTATATCGAATGGCGAAGAGAGGTGGCTCGGCAGGGAAGGAATGGGAAATCTCGTCAAGGATGACTTATTTGTTCGCGAAACGAAGGGCGCCTTCGGCTTAAGTGATTCTCTGAGCCGGTCTGGATTTCCAACGCCTCGGGAAACTGGTCGAGATAGATGACAGCGTCCTTTTCCTCTCTTCCTTACCGGTAGGGCAATCTTCTCTTATGGCCTTCACCTCCCGCCCGGCCCGGAAATAGAACCCAGCCCTCTTCTGATCCATTCATTTCTGAAAGCAGGGGATCCAGAGCCCCTTCTATTGCATAACCTAAAAAAGCTATAAGCAAAGTACCCAAGTGGTTGCGGAAACGAGACGCTTTGGTTACCGGCGAACGCTTCCAAAGGCGACCAGCTTTCAATA